GCGCCATATATCTATCTAGATAGGGCCATCTCGGTCAGGGGGTAGGAGCAGGAGGTAGGAGGTCGAGCACCGGGCCGATTGATTGAAGTGCATAGCTGCATAGCCAGTGTCATGGCCCGCTTCATCTCCTATCACAATAGCCAGTGCTTCATTACGTCCGGAAATCGAACACCGGATAGAGCGGAGAGCGGAAGCCCCTATCTAGAGTTCGGGGTGGGGCGGGAGGGAGTTGTTAGCGAGAACATATAACATATATAGGGCCGTTGGGGCCCCAACTAGAACCGTGTGATCCCCGGGCCAATATAGATTGGTGATCCCCGGGCCAATATAGATTCATTCTCTCAGGGCCTCGGAATCCCATATCTCTATAGGGCTAGATTCTACGACCCCATATGGATTTCTAGGGGCTAGATTCCCCATATGTAGATAGGCTAGATACTAGCGACTAGACATATATACGACTAGATACTAGCGACCATACCTCGGCCATATATATAGATAGGGCGACTAGATTCCCTATATATAGATATGGCTAGCGACTAGAATCCCTATAGAGATATAGATAGATAGATAGATAGATAGATAGATATGGAGATATCTAGATAGGGCCTCCTCATCTCCCCTATATATAGATATGGGCGACTAGAATCTCCCCTATATATAGATATGGGCGACTAGAATCTCCCCTATATATAGATATGGGCGACTAGATTCCCTCTATAGAGAGATGGCCCCCCCTCTCTCTATATCTATCTCTCTATCTATCTATCTATCTCTCTCTCTATATCTCTATCTATCTATAGGCTAGATTCCCTATCTATAGAGATGGCTAGCGACTAGAATCCCATATCTCGGCTAGATTCTACGACCATACCTTGATATCACTCCTTCGGATAGAATAATCCCTCCTCATCTCCGCCAGATAGAACTCTATAGAGGGGGGGCCCTCCTCATCTACGACCATACCTCGGCCAAAGATAGTATATACTTTCCTTGTTGATGAAGACTGGGATCTCTGCGTCCTTGCCCTGGTGCTACAGCACAGAAACCTGCTCTATCCGAGGTCTCACCTCACAATTCACCTATATAGTTTAGTTTCTTTGGCCCATATGGATTTATAGGGCCGTATATCTAGATAGGCTAGATACTACGACAGTGACTAGCTCCTCCATGACTCGAGCTAGTTAGTCGAGCTAGCTCCTCCATCTAGTCAGTCGAGCTAGTGCCTCTATCTAGTTGGTCGAGCTAGTTGGTGGAGATTGGTACCCAGATAGAGATCTTTGTGACTCGCCCTATAGATCTATATGGCCCCCTATATCTATATGGGGGGTTGGTATGACTTATATAAGTAATACGAATGGTATCGTGGTCCGCCCTATATATAGAACTGTGGTTGGTCCATATAGACTATAGGGGTTCGTGGTCCTGTATGATCTATCTAACGAGATTGGTCCGGAGTGGTTGGTCTAGAATGGGAGAGTGGTCTAGTATCGTGGTCCACTATCCACTCTATATAGATAGGGGATAGGGGTCGAGTGGTTCCCTCTATATCCATATGGCGTGGTCTAGTCTCGTGGTCTAGAATGGGAGACCATTCTATAGATAGGGCGTGGTTGGGAGAGTGTTTGGTCGAGTGGTACCCAGATATATGATATATAGGCGTGGTTGGTCGGGTGGTCCTCACTCCACTCGCCAGATGGACCATATCCATATACCATATAGAGAGAGGGGGAGGCCCCCTCTATATAGATATAGTGAACTCTACCATATAGATAGAGGGGGCCCCCTATCTATATATGAACTCTACCATATAGATCCGAGATCTATAGGGCCCCCTCTCTATAGATATAGTTACTCTATATCTAGGGCATGCGCCAGATAGATATATAGGGAGTCCAATCGGGCTGTGGGCTGTTCCCTACCTTTCTAATCAACCCATACCCATACCCACTTATATGTCTATGGGGCCGTCCCCGCCGATCCATCTATAGAACTCGGAGTCGATACTGTATAGTTGAAGCTGTTTCCCGCTCCCCCCAGAGATCTATATGGCCACTGGGTGGGGAATATATAGTTTCTCCAACCTCCCCAGCGATTGGTGCGACTGCTCCCATATAGATATATAGGCATCATGGCAGATAGATATATAGGGCCAGGGTTTCGGGCCTATCCATCTATATATAGGGGGAGGGGGAGGAGCCGCTAGTTATGCTGCAGCCGATGCTGCTCGGGCCATCATGGAACCAACGGCGACGTCTATATAGAATATCGCCCATAGAGATAGATAGATACCCCACTGATTCCTCCCAACTAACACTCTTCCCCATGGATAGGGGCCCCTATCTATATAGATATCTCGGCCCATAATTCCACTCCAACCCCTCCCCCGACAGTTATATAGATAGGGGTCCGATATAGATATTGCTTTTCCGACTCCCGATCCCCTCTCTCTATATGGAGAGACCGCACCTATATAGATATATGGCGTGAATCCCCCCTATCTATATATATTCGCTCGCTGAGTATGTATGTATGCTCTCCCCTCGTCCGTCGAGGATCAAGCTGACTCCCTCCCCCCTCCATTTAGATAGGATATAGGGCCGATATATCATATCTATGGAGATGGCGTTGCGCCGGGGTATGTATGTATATATATCTTATCTGGGTGAAGATATATATAGAGGGCTCCCCCTACTCTATATAGGTCCTACTGACTTTTCGAGTGAGACCCTATATAGAGAACTCTTGCGGACATGACTGCCATCTCGGGGTGACCAATGCTGAGATAATAGAGAGGGTCCTAGGGAAGCTGACTTTTCAAGTCTTCAATATATAGATAGGGGGCGCCGACCCATCTATCTGGCTATGCCCGGGAGGCCCCCCTTCTATATAGATGAGGGCCCCCCCTCTATTCTATATGGGAGATAGGGCCATCTATCTATATCTGATAGGGATAGGGAGATATAGATATAGGCCTACGATCAATTCTATAGCTGGCTCTTGATTTCTCGATCGACAAACAACCTATCCCTATCTCCATAGTTAGTCTAGTCGGTTAAGAACTCAACCCCAACCAGATATGAATAGATGGCCCCCCCCTATAGATAGGATCTATAGGCGAAAAAAAGGATCATCTTATCACCCATCACCCGAAAAAGCCTTCCCCTTCCTCTAATCCAATCTGATCTAATAGGATCTAATCTGATCACACAACGGCTAATATAGAGGGTCCCTAGTGGAATGGGGAGGCGGCCCATATCATATCTATCTAACGCTATCCGCCTATCCGCCTCTGGCTCGGGGGGTTGGATCCCCAGACCCCTGGTTATGGGATATCCGGTTATGGGATGCCTATCCTTTATAGTCCCATAGTCTAGTTGGCACTCCCCTATCCATATATGGGGTAGAATTCTCCCAATGCCTACTGTATGTACCGGATCGCCCTATATAGAAGATGCAAGTGATCGCGGCGGGGGCGAGTTGTGGTGGACAAGGAGGACGGGGGGGTATATATATAGAATGATATCTACTCGTTGTTTAGTCGGTTCTGGATAAATGATCGGGTGACCGTGCCGGTCCATCGACAAGTTGACTTGACCCGAGGGCATAAATGACCTGACCCCCCTATCTATATATTTGTTTGCCAAGTTGATCCATCGGCGAGTTGAAAGGGCTGGATCGAATCCCAATAGCAGCCCCTCTGATAGTGGTGATCGAATCCCAATAGCAGTTGGAATCCCTCTCCCTTCAGCCGGGCATTTACCGACTATGTACATTTGTGCGTTATCAACAGGGCTCGACCTGGCCAGATCTCTGGGCTGCCCTACTATCATCCATTGGCTCGACTCCAACATGAGAGCGGCTCAACCTAGAGAGGAATGCCATACCCATACTATAGAGAGGGGAGGGGAGGGTGGGCTCGACCTAGAGAATCTATATATATAGGGCGGGCAGGTGCCATCTAGATAATTGCTGGCTGGTCCATCCGGCTCGACCTATGACCTCTTTATTGATAGGTCGAGTTCCTCTCCCCATATCTATAGAGGGGGCAGGAAGGAGCCATAGTTCAGATAGGGGGCCGGGCCCTCTCCCCATATCTATATAGGGGGCAGGAAGGAGCCTATAGACACAGGGGCGATGGCGGCCCGTCATCGGTACCCTCTCCCGCCCAATCAATAGGTCGACTAAAGGCCATGAGATCCGCGTAGTCTATATAGATAGAGTGCCCTCTACCTATGTCTACCCATCAATCGGTCGAGCAAACAGTTCTATATAGAGGGGGTGGCTCCCGGTTGGCCATATAGATATATAGGGCGCGCCATATAGATATATAGGGCCACTCCAATCAATAGGTTGGCCTGCCTGCCTGCCTATATACACAGGGGCACAGGGGCCCTCTCCCAATCACCAATCAATGTCCCGGTCGAGCGCTCTTAAGAGTCCTCTCCCCATCGCCATATGGATATATAGGGTGCCAACTAGAACTAGAACTATCGATGCCCTCTCCCCCAGCTGAGCTAAGCTATATAGAGTAGGAGATATAGATATATAGGGCCATATATAGATAGGGGCGCCATATCTATAGGGTGCCAAACCAAATAGACTACGAGATATAGATAGGGGCCCTCCCCCTCCAGATATAGCCCTACCCTGAACTATCTATGGGCTATGGGGGGGCGGGGGAGCGCCCATATCTATCTAGGGGGACCTCCCCCTCCCCTGAATCAAATAAAATCAATATTACAGGGCCGGGCCCCTTCACCCTATACAAACAGAAGGGAGGGATCGTGGCCACCCGAGGCCATATATCTATATCTCTCTCTATATCTCTCTCTATATCTAGATCTCTCTGTGCGGTGGCCCCCCTTTCTCTCTATCTGTCGCATCTAGATATAGGGGGAGGAGGGGGAATCGGGGGAGCGAGAATAACTCTCTGCTCTGTGGTGATGATGGGGGCGTAGAGCTGATATGCCCAAAGTGTGGGTGCGGAGTGGAATCAATGGTATCTGGAGTCTCCTCTCTATCTGATCATGGGGTGAGGGGGCAGTTCTCTATATAGGGGAGTGAGATATAGATATATGCGTTTTCCATATCTGGAGGCTCGGGCCCCTCTCTGTCTCTATCTATGGGGGAGCCCAAACTTCCGGTCGGCTCATCGGGGGGTGGGAGAGTCTATAGATGTAGGGGGTAGGGGAGATGGGCCGGGGGTCGAGATCCTTCCTATCTGTTTCGAGCACTTTCTATCTCTCGGCCCGGTTGTATCACGTATATAATAGAAGGGCCCGTTGGCCCTCTACCTATATGAGTTCTCTATAGAGGGGAGCGGAGCCCATCTCTATATCTCGGAGCGGAGCAGATAGAGAGGGGAGTTTGGCCGAGGGCATATAGAATATAGATCTCCGAGTTGCCCCCCCCCAGATCTCTATCTATATAGAGGGTCTGATCGGACGAGAAGAGTCCGCCCCGGATCGAGAGACTAGTCTGCTGCCAAATCTGAACTATAGGGGAGACTAGTGTTCCCCCCTCCCCTCTCTATATTGGCTATTGGCGAGTCTCGTCTGCTGATCCGGAGTCTCGTCTGCGGAGAGAGAGCAGAGTAGCAACAAACGACATTGCAGCAAACAACATGGCAACAATCCGCCCTATGGCCAACTAAACTCCATATAGTCGAGGACTTCTATAGATAGGGTAGGGCGACATAGATTCTATAGATATGGCGACCCCCCTCCCCTATCCATATATTCAACCATCGGCCTACCTAGATTCATGATGAATGCCTACCCAGATTCATGATGCCTATATAGATATAGGGGGTGGCCCTCCGCTTCTATATGGTTTTGATGCCTATAGAATATATACATAGGGGGCGGTCGTATTGATGCCTATATAGACGTAGGGGTGGTCGTGGTCATTTCTGTATGCCGCCGAGATAGAGATGGCGATCGATGATAATACAATCATCTCCATCCGTCGGAACTCGAACTATATTCATTCGTTGGTCCATATGGATATATAGGCTATTCGTCATTATCTCTATCTCTCGGTCCGCCATAATAGAGTGAGTCGAGTCTAGATAGAGGGGGTCGCCATATCTATATATAGGGTGAGTTCTCTATATAGGGTAGTTCTAGGGCCGTTGCCTGCCATATAGATAAGAAAAGGTCAAGGCCTCCCCCTCCATATTATTAGATAGGGGCCCTCTGTTTAGATAGGGATATATAGGGTCGCCATCCATATGGCACCCCCCCTCCCTATAGAGATTGAGATTAGATTCTAGATATGGCCCTATATATCTATATCTCCTACTCTATAGAACTGGGGGCGACTCTCTATAGTCCTCGACCGATGAAGGGCCGCCCTATAGATCTATATGGCGGTAGGCCTATCTATATATGGGGAGGATCTATATAGAACTGGGGGGAGGATACCACCCACCAGGCGAACATACCATACCAACTAACAGCATCCCTCTCTCTCTATGGTTGGTATATGGGCGCCTCCCAGATAGATGTATGGGCCTCTACTGATAAAGCAGGGAGATCCCTCTATCTATATGAGCAACTAAGATATCTCCCTACCCTACCCTACCCTACCCTACCCTACCCTACCCTACCCTACCCTACCCTACCCTACCCTACCCTACCCTACCCTATATATCTCTTCTCTTCTCTTCTCTTCTCTTCTCTTCTCTTCTCTTCTCTTCTCTTCTCTTCCCTATAGATCTGGATGAGGGAGATATGGGCCCATATCCAGTTCCGGGGAGCCCTATATTCTATCTACGCCGTCCAGTTTCGGTCGGAATGTATATAGTTCTCAGCATCTCATCTATAGTAGCGCAGTCGGCTATACATATATTCTACCGAGTGCCTGTCTAACTGTGGTATGAGACAGCTACCGTCGAGATAGGGGAGGGAAGATACGATACTATATAGACCTGACCTCGGTTCTCTTCCCTGGACTATACTCTACAGTGGGCCCACTCCATTCTCTATATAGCGGAGAGGGCCCGATGACCATATAGAGAGATAGGGCCTCTCCCCCATAGTCCCATATAGATCTAGGCCACTTCACAATATACTAGATCTAGGCCACTTCACAATATACTAGATCTAGGCCACTTCACAATATACTAGATCTAGATATAGATATATGGGCCCCCGATATGGGGTATGGTAAGGGTTTGAGGATTGAATAGTATATGCCCATCTCCATCTATCTAGAGGCAGAGGCGTCGGGGGCCGGGGCCATATCTCTCTATATAGGGTGCCGACCCGACTCTATATAGCTCCGGGTGGGCGATAGATCTAGATCTATATTATTCGCTGCGTTCAAGATAGAGTCTAGAGGGGGGGCGGCAATCACTCATGTCACGTGGTCGGTCGCCCTCTAGTGAACCCAAAGCGTCGCCATCCCATCAGGGGCGGGGCAGTTCAGGGGCGCCCCCTATCGGCTATATGCAGCACCGCCGCCATATAGCCGATAGGGTCGCGTGGGGGCACGACATCTATATCTCGACTGATGACTTTCTATATCTCTCTATGGGGGCCCCTATCTCTCTATGGGGACCCCTGTCTATATAGCCCTCTATATCCCGGGGCCCTGAACTCTATAACCGACCCCTATCTATATATATCTTATCTGGGGCCATCTCTCTATACTAGTCGGAAGGCGGATGCCCATAGAGAGAACTAGATAGGGCCCAGCTATATAGATCTGAGGAAGGCCGGGTGCCCCCTCCCTATAGACTCTATAGAGTCTGTCTATAGTCTGGCCGGGTGCCGGGTGAACACATCACATCACATCTATATAGGGTGGGGTGGGGTGCCGACTAGGGTTCCCATATAGAGAGAGATATCTATATATATAGATAGGGGCGCCCCGGAGATCTATATAGATCTATATATCTATATAGGGTGCCGACAGCCCTTTCATAGCTCTAATCCGTGATCGAGGAGTGGGGGTCCTCTGGATCTGGGATCGGCCGGGATCGAAATCGAAGATTGAATTGTAGAGTATAGGGGAGCATAGTTATAGATATAGGGGCCCCGGTCGGCCCTATCTATATATATCTGTATATCTTCTATCTAGTTAGGGTTGGCCCACTCTCTATATCTACCTCGGGCTCCGGGCTGGAGGGCCTCTCTATAGTTATGGTTGGCCTATATCTCCAGGGGCCCAGCTCCCAGCTCTATATAGTATATAGTCGGCACTCGCCATGGGCGGAGATCAGATAGAATATATGGGTGCAGCACTCGGATAAGAAACGGAGAATCCCAATCCATTTATGCTATGCGCCGGATGGTCTCCCTATCTATACTCGGCCCTATCTCCGAGATCTATAGAGAGGGGGGGGGCACCCCTATATAGATATATGGCAACGGATGACTGGGGACCGAGGACTCAAAACAATCTCCGACCCCCCCTCTCTCTAGGTTAGGTTCTATATATCTGATGAGGCTCTATCTCCCGACGGCCATAGCTGAGCTGGGCTCCCGACGGCCTACTGCTGGGCTGGGAGAGGCCCCCCCTCCCTATTCTATCTGATTGGCTGTCGATCGAGTAGCCGTATATGATAGGGGGGTCCCCAGAGAGATATATAGGCTATCGGGTCCCTATCTATATCTGGGTCCCCAGAGAGATATATAGGCTATCGGGTCCCTATCTATATCTGGCGTCCTATCGGGCGAGTGCTCTCCCGCGCTACCGCTACTATTATCCGGTCTGGTCCTACTATTATCTCGTCCCGTCGGCCCCCCCCCCTATATAGATTCTACGGGTACCTAAAGTAAAGGTCCTCCTCTCCCCCGACTGAACCGAGGACTGACTGATGAGAGTCTATATTCTCGGCCGTCGACTAAAGAATCTCCTGAACCGGACTGACAGATGAGAATATAGACTCTACTCTACTCTACTCTCATTAGGAAGCGGAAGCCCAAGATCTCTATACTATATAGGGCCAGTCGAAACGGAATGAGTAGGCCGGGGGTATAAGGCAAGGGTCAGTCACTCCGGCCCGATCTCAAGGCTTCAGAGGAACCAGGGAGATAGGGAGATTGGGTTCCATTGATCAGATTGATCCGTTAGCAGACTGGGCCCGGCAGATAGAGAGATTAGATAGGGCCCCATATAGAGAGATGTTAGCGTTAGAGATAGGGCACTCCGCACTCCGTCTCTAATCAGTGTAGTGTCGAGGGCATATAGAGAGATATGGGGCCTAACCTAACCCAACTAATCATAGATATGGCGTCCACCCCATATCTCTCTCCCTCGATCATATCACGTATTCAACCACCCGGGCCCCCCTCTCTATATATGTGCTTGCTCGCCCTATATAGATATATCTGTGAGATGAGTAGCTCCCTTCCCTCGACTTGCCCTGTCGCCATATATAGAGAGAAAGGGACCCTCCCCCCGCTTTCCCCATACATCATATATCTGGCCCATACATCATATATCTGGGAGGCGCCCATATATCTAGAGAGGAGTGCCCCATATAAGATTCTATATCTATATCTAGATTCTATATAGGGCCTAGAGATCTGACCAGATAGAATAGAGAGGGCTATCTGGGTAGGTTAAATGGACTTCCTACTGTTTGATCCCGGCCCTCTCTATTCTATCTGGACTTCCTACTATACTACTATACTCTATATGGCGATAGGATATATCTGCCCCGAAAAAAACTTCTTTCTTCCCCCTATGTTTAGATATGGGCGCCCCTATATCCAGAAACTGGGTGTCCCCCGGCATCCCGAACCGAATCTAGAGACAGATATAGATATAGGGCCGGTCTACAGAATATCTGTTTGGCCGGTCCCCCGATCCGGGACGTATATATACAGATAGGGGCGCTACGCATATATAGAGGGGGCGGTCTACTCTGTTTGGCCGGTCCTGTCAATATCCATAATCCGGGTCAGGCTATAGACTATAGGCCTAGCGAGAATCAATATAGATATATATGATATGGGGGCCCAACTCCAACTTTACTTTGTAGTAGTAGTAAAGGCGGCCCTATATAGATCTATCTATCTGCCCCATCTATCTGCCCCATCTATCTATCTGCCCCATCTATCTGCCCTGAACTATCTATCTGGGCGGGGCGGGCGCCTATCGGGGAGCCGGGCCCTCGTCCTACCGGACGAGTCCCTCCTCTCCCGCTGGCCGGGGACCCAGATAGCCAGATCTCTCTCTAGGGGGGCCCCACCAACTCTATCTGAGTACCCCATATATAGATAGGGGGCCCCTATAGATCTCTATGGCTATCGCCATATATAGATAGTGCCGGGAGCACCATATATAGATAGGGGGCCCGCCCCTCCGGATAGCCCCTCCGGATACCCTCCGGAGAAAATAGAGGGGTATCCGGAGGGTCTCCGGAGGGGCGGGCCCAGATATAGATAGGGGGGCCAACTAGATCTATATATATAGCCGCTAGCCGCCCCCATATATAGATAGGCCTCCCATATCCATGGATAGGGGTCGGACCCCAGATAGAGATAGGGGGGCCCGGCCCGACCCGACTTAGAGATAGTCGCCCTCGCCGGGGATCTATTGAAGTGCATTATAGATAGTCGCCCCATATCTATATGGATAGGGGTCGGTCGAGTCGAGCCCCAGTTCTCTATATAGGGCCGGATGCAGAAGTGAAGGTCGAGCCGGCGGATGCATGCCGATGCCCTATTGATAAGTATAGGGGTCGAGCCGGCGGATGCATGCCGATGCCCTATTGATAAGTCGAGTCCCGGATGCATGCCGATTGATCGATTGCCGGAGCCGGATGCAGCATATGCCTATACATCGGATTCCCTATGCCCTTATGATACCCGGATGAGCTATGGATAGTCGTGCATGCGGGCCCCCAGCCTAGATAGATCTATAGGGCGGGGCAGATGCAGTAACTGCCATATATCTATTATCTATATAGGGGGGTCCCCAGATATATAGATAGGGCGATCAACTGGCCGAGCCCCGATCAACGTCGGCCGAGGCCCGGGGAGGGCGGCCCCCCTATATATATATATAATATATATATATATATATATATGGGCAGATAGATATGATAAGATATAGAGCCGGGGCAAGACCCTATAGTTCCCATATAGAGAGAGGGGGGGCGAGTGCCAATGAAACTATATACATACCCACCTTCCACCTATAGAATCTATATTAGAGGGTAGGGGGATCTAGATAGGGGGCTCCGCTCACCCCCCCCCCCTCCTATAGAGATTGTAGATATGGCAGATAGATATATAGGGTCAATCGAGTAAGGCCCCCCGAGAATTATCCCCCAGAACCTATATAGAGATCTGGGGGATAGAGAGCTGCCCCTTCCCCTTTCACCCGATCCGGAGGGGGAGGGGGCCCCTCTATAGAGTAGCAGATTATTTCTAGGGTAGGGGCCCCCCATAGACATAGAACCCATATAGAGAGAAGGGGGGCTCCCCTAGATTCTATGGAGGGGGGAGGATCCCCTATCCATATAGAGATAGAGGGGGGAGGAGGCTACTTTTGCATCTGGCCCCCCCCTATATAGAGATTAGAGAGGGGCACCCCGATCCGAGATAAGATATATTGAGCCGAGCCGATTTGTTGATCTTGACCCCGGCCCTGTATCTATATAGGCCACCATATAGATCTATAGGGCATTTGCTGATCTGATCGAGTGCCTTATGGAATATCTGGATTAGGTTAGATCATACCGATCTCCAACCGGCGTACCCGAGCTTCTCTTCCTTATTCCGTTTTCGCTTCCCTCCAGCTCTATCCATCCGGAATCTCCGGTGCCTCCAGCTTTATCTCCTCCAGCTTCATCTGGTGAGGAATCCCTGGTGGTCTGAAGCAAGCTATGAATCAGAATCAGGGGATGAAGGAATCAGGGGAATAGATAGGCTAGGCGATAGGCCTGAACTCTATTCTCTATTCTATAGTTACAGACCTAGATTCCAGTTAGTGATTCCCGTCCCCATATAGTTCTATAGAGGGCCCCATATAGATAGAGAGGGGGTTCAATGGGTAGTGCAGGGTTGAGGACTCCCAACTCCCATATATAGATAGGGCGATAGACTGTCATTCTGAGGAGCCCCCCTTCTCTCTATATGGGTTCTATGTCTATGGGGGGCAGACTGACTCCATTTCTGCTCTCTCCTATATAAGATAGATATCTATATCTCTCTCTATATATATCTGAACTCTGAACTCTATATCTGAACTCTGAACTCTTCACTCTTCAGTCTCTTCTATATCTCTCTCAGATATATATCTCTCTCAGATATATATCTCTCTCTATATCTCGACTCACTCTTCAGTCTCTCTCTCTCTATCTCTCTCTATATCTATCTCTATATCTCTATCTTCACTCTATATCTATATCTCTCTCTATATCTCGACTATATTGATTGCCCATCTGCCACACAAGCTTAAGTCCTAAAAGGTGGCAGGGAGCACCTGACCCACTCAACACTCCGCTACTCACTATCTCCTATACCTCCTAGTTCTCGCATCGGTGTTTCACAAACAGCGAACCCGCTTTCCCAGAGATGGTTTTACCTTTCCCCTTTAGGTCTGGTCTCCGATCAGCAGATATCTATATCTAGATATCCATATCCCTCGACCCCTATCTAATCTATATATGGGTGGTTTGGAACTGAAGAGGCCCTATCTCTTATCTGGGCAACCAACAACCATCTAGTTTGGAAACCATCCAATCTTTAATTTCTCGTCCCAGATCCCAAATCTCTCTAGATGGGGCCCGGGCCAACCGGGGCCAATTCTCTCTATAGGGGGGCCGCCAGATCCCCCCCACCCCGAACTAGAGATTTAGATAGGGGGATAGGGCTCCCAAACCATAGAAGATAAGGATATAATAGAGAGCCCCCGATCGGGGAGCCGAGATAAGATAGAATAGAGAGGGGGCGGAGGGGGATGGATGGGGTTGGCATATTGGGAGATGGGCCAAACCCATATTGGTTATGGCACTAGCTATTGGTTTGGTTTCAGATAGAAGAGATAGGCAAACTAGATGGGTTGATATTACATACGTAATATCATTGCATTGGTGAGGGAGACCGACCCGACCTATTTGCCTGGCCTGCCGGTTTGATATGATCTATCAAACCACTCGCAGATATATAGATAGGGGCGTCAATAGAATAGTTGGCCCCTATCTATACGATTTCAGTTCGGAATGATCCCAGATTAGATCTATATGGTCGCTCGATACCATCTCGGTTGGGTTGGGCAGGGCCCCTATCTATATATAGGGCGCGGCGTATTAATAGATCTATCTGGGCCTATATCTATCTAAGCGGGATCAGCTGGATCGGCTGATGGTAGAGTAGAGAATAGAGGGTAGGCGAAGATAGATATATAGGGGCGGGGAGAGAAGGAAGGAGGGCGGGGGCCGCCCCCACCCCTTCCTATCTTATCTTATCATATCTATATGGCGAGGGTGTCCCTGCCTCCGGGCCGGCGCCGGGGGGAATAACCGAATGGGCGGGCGGTGTGCGGGGGGCGGCCCCCTATCTCTCTATGTGGATGAAGGGCTCGGGAGCCCGCCCCTCTCTCTCTATAGGGCGGTGAGGATAGACTGGAAAGTGGCTCGTGTCCCCTCGACGGCCCTATCTATAGAACAGAAGCCCCGAATCTGAAATAGAATCTATATAGCGTCCCAACAATCAAGCGGGCCGTGTCCCCCTCTACTCTATAGATGTCCGACCGTCTCGCCCGTGTGCCCTCTTCTCTCTAGATGGGGGGGCCTCCCCTCTCGTCCCGGCCGTCCCCCCCTCCCCAATATATAGCTGTCGGATAGGCACCGGCGCCCCGCCCCCGATTAGCTAGATATCCCTCCCCCCAGAATCTAATCTAGATGGAGGGCCCCTCTAGCTATATCATTGGCGACCCACCTCTCTATTCCAGAGACTAAACGAGAGGCCCCAACCCCCCCTCCTAGTTCAGATTAGATTAGATTAGATTAGATTAGATTAGATATATGGCGACCCCTGGGGCCCTGAACTCCCAGTTCTATATATATATATATATATAGGGGGGCCCCTATCTAGAATTCTCTATCTGGAGGGGGGGGGGGACTCGACCCCATAGCTCGTGGTCCACTAAGAAAACTAAAACCCATCCACCCCCCGCCCCGAAATCTAGATATTGGCCCGTGGTCGCTTTGATGGCCCTATCTCCCTATGACGATATGGGGCCGCCGGAATGAGCTCTGATTGAATCACCGGAATAAACCCATTGAATCACCGCACCGCTTCGGACGCTTCGGAACCAACCCCCACCCCATCTAGACCGGCCCGGCCCTATAGAGATAGAACTGCTGCGGTGCCCCGGTAGAGAAATTCTAGGCCTAGGCGGTTCAATGGTTCGCTACCGTCCCCTATCTATATATATAGGCATCTAGATAGATGGGCAGAGAGATGGGCGCTTCCTCTGCTCATCAATGCAATGCTCGTGTACTTTGATGATTCGGGAGATAATCTAATCGGGCCCTATAGAGTCTAGAGGGGAATCGAGGAGGAGCCCCACACTCTAGATATGGCTAATCTCATCTCACTGAGCCGGCGTCTAGTCGGCTCCGGGGCGATAGATCGAGGGGGAGGGCAGCTTCTGTATCCATTCGTCGAGCGAGTATATCAATCATTCCCCACCCCCCACTATACTCTCTATATGGGATTACCGGGGCCCCTAGAAATTTTAAGGGCCCCTATCATTGCCATATAGATAGAGAGGGGGCGACCGGCCGCTCAATAATCTAGAGTTGGAGTTGGCACTCGGGCCTCCGATAGGGCAGGGCTCTATATAGTCTAGATGGGCTTACTCGGCACCCTGTATACAATATATGGTGCCCCCATCCCGAACTATAGGATCTAGGGGGGCCCTGCCCTTTATTTCTCTGGGGCGGCTATAGAGAATAGAATGGAATAGAATAGGCGACCCGATGGCCGGATCGGTACACATCCATCTAGATCCATCTATTCTCTACGTGATACGACCGCCCCTATCTATAACTAGAACTATACCGCCCCTATCTATAACTAGAACTATAGGATAAGATAGGAAGGGCTGGGGGTGGGGGCACTCGACTGACGCCCTCTATATAGATCTTGGATGCCGGGACCCCGGGACTACCGGAATACTCCCCCTCCAGATATAGCCCCTCTAAATTGCCCGGGGGCCCTCTATTCTATATGAGATATGGGGCACTCCCCCTGTCTAGATAGGCCCGGATCAATCAACCTACACTCCCCCTGGGCCCGAGATAGGGATGGATACCGGATCTACCTCCCTCTACCCTACCCCCGATAGGCCGATCGACCTATATGGACTATACGGTTATACCGATTTAACCCATTCCTGCCCCCCCTACCCCAGCCCATCGGCCGATCCGGTTACCCCTGATCGGCCAGACCCCTCACCGCTCCCCACTCCCAGCCCATGATACCCTCCCACCCATATCGGGCCCCAGATCTCTAATAGATCTATATCTATAGGGGCCGGGCCCCCTCAGACCTTTGGGGACGGCCGATCATCTGCCTCTTCACCTACCCCCCCCCCTACCCGACGTGCCCCCAGCCGTGCCGGCACTCTCTTATAAAGCATTCAGAGGTGCGCACTCCCCCCAACCTCCTTATGTGCACGCCCGCCTGAGATTACGCCTACCCTACCCCTACTAATAGTCTCCGTCCCCGTCCCCGTCTCCGTCTCCCAACTGGCCGGACAGCCCTATAAAGAATTAGGGCACGGGTTCCTCCGGGCAGATAGGGGCCCAGGGTTCCTTTCCAGTACTCCCCCCCCCCCCCCCGTCCCCATTTAGTCACGGATTCCTTCTGTTTACTCCCCCCCCCTCGGGCAGATAGGGGCCGAGGGTCCCCCCTCTGTACTCCCCCCTTATATATATATGGGGAGAGGAGGGGGCGGGGGGACCCGGCGGGAGAGGAGCCCTATATTTCTATGGGGGACCCTATATATCTAATCTATGGAGGGCGCCCATATATCTATAAGGGGGGGCACTCGACTGCCTATAGAGTCCGCTATCTGACTATCTACAGTTGGCACTCGACTGCCTATATATAGATCTGCTATCTGACTATCGCACCCCTCTATATCTATATGGCGGTAGGCCCGGGAGAATTCTCTACACCCCCCTTGGGGGAGAGAGGGGGGCTACTCTAGATTAGATCCCTCCGACCCCTATATATCTATCGTAATAATTAATAGACCATCCATTCCATACGTGACCATATATCTCTATGATGACTGGTTGTATCACGTATATATATAGAGAATGGCGGATAGAATGGATGATGGTAGATGGATGGCCCTGAACTCTCTATTCTATAGGCCATCCGAACTGCCACCCGGCCGACCCCTATCTAGATCTATCTGGGGCGGGCCCCCTATATATAGAACTCCATCGGGTCGCCTATTCTATATCTATAGCCGCCCCCAGATAATAGATAGGGCGCCTCCTCTCCCGCCCCCCCCCCAAAGAAAAGATATAGAGAGGGGGGGATAAGATAAGATAGTTCGGGGTGGGGGGGGGGGGATCTGGGCGGGGGGGGGCTGGCGGCACGGCCTCTCAAGCTCGAGTTGTTCTATGATGGAACACACCTACACTTACCGGTCGTCGAGTACCCCCATATCTGGATAGGGGCCCTCGGATATGATGATTCTTCTCTCCTCTCTTCGGCATACATGATTCTTCTCTCTTCGGCGAGTCCATCATTCACTTGCCTTAGGGGGGTCCCTTTCGTCTAGTGGTTAGGACATCGTCTTTTCATGTCGAAGACACGGGTTCGATTCCCGTAGGGGATGGATATTCGTAGTTTATTCTTACGGGTTACTAGATCCCAGATAGATGATCTCGCTGCGAGATCGCTCTCTCTCTCTTTTGGGTCGAGGGCGACTATGACTCTCCATAGTCGGGGTGAGCGATAGGGCTATATAGAGTCTAGTTTCGTTGGCACCCCTATATCCATATAGGCGCCCGCCCCCCCCCTCCCCCCCCCACCCCCCCCCCACCCCTTATAGAGGTGGGGTGAGGTGGAGAGGCACTTTCTAGATAGGTGGAGAGCGGGGCCATCTATCTATAGGGGGATTGGGGCCGGGGCGGCTATATAGAGATCTGAGATATGCTATGGTTATGCCCATATAGAGAGAGGGGCCCCCTCTCTCCCCCATATAGAGAGGGGGGGCCTACTAGATATAGCTGGGAGAGGCACACTCCCCCCGCCCCTATCTCCCCTACCCTATCTATCTCTCTATCTTCTCTCTGGAGGGCCCCTAGAGAATCTATATATGGGGCCGAGGGCGCCGACGGCATTTATGCTATGCTTGGGAGGCCGAGGGCTATATGCCCCAGTTCTATATAGATCCTCCTGAGCATAACTATAGAGAGTCCCGTCGGCCTATATAGATAGGGGCCCCCAGCTATCCGCTATATAGATAGAGTATATAGTAGATAGTAGAGAGTAGGCCCCTATCTATTATGGGGGTTTCTCTATAGAGTATATAGATCCTTTCTTCAGGTCCCCTATCTATACCGACTAGATAGAGTTATATAGTCGCCCCATATATAGATAGGGCCCCAACCCCTATATATAGATGGCCCCATCCCCCTCCCCCCCCCCCTCTCTATTATATCTCGGCTCTCTCTCTTATGATCTGGGCGGGCGGTCCCCTGCGTATAGAGAGAATTCTCTATCTCTCCCAGCCCTACCGGTCGAGGGCAACTATATAGGATGGGCGACCTGACGTCGGACGAGAGCATAAATGCCCTCGGCCTCCCTATCCCCTATCCATATAGAGGGAGAGGGGTGGGGGGGGGGTCGGCGCGAGGGCGACTATCTAGAGTCGGCACTCTCCCGACGAAGGGCCTTTAGGCTCTCGACCGCCCGCCCAGATCCCAGGTCTCTCTAGATTGGAGATTGGATGGGGTTGGGGCCCTATCTATATATGGGGCGACTATCTATAGTCGCCAACCCAACCCCAATCTCTATAGAGGTGGGGGCCCTCTCCCGGCGCCTCTACTCACCATAGACATCTATCTATCTATCTATCTATAGGGGCAGGGGGGAGGAGGGAGAGGGGCTCGACCTTTCCTTTAGGTCTAGGTCGAGGGTCCTCGATCTCTCGATCGAGCGCCCTCGACCCAACCCAATACCAATCGGCCGATAGTACCAATACCAACCCAATACCAATGGCCAATCCCAATAAGATCTATAGGTGGGGGGGGGGGAGTGGGGGGGGGGTGGGGGGTGGGTGGCGGACGCGGATCGCTTCATGCGTATCGTATGTACACCTGAGAGAAGGTCTTGTACGCGTGCTCCGTGTCTAGATAGTCCAGATCTTCACTTGTAAGGGGTCCAAGCTTTCTAAGCTCTATGCTGTTGGGGGACTCGGCAAGGGTCTTACCACCATTGACTATGTGTAAGTCTCTCGAGTACTCCGGGATGATCTTCCGCGCCGAGGATTTGTGCTTGTGGGCAGGGGTGGATATAGCGGACCAGCGGATCTGGTAGTCGACAATCGTTCGGACTTGATAGAAGTTGTCGCGGCACCTATAGTGGGACGGGAGACTTATCGCGACGCCCGCGAACCGATTGACGATGTCTTCGTCGCCGACGTTCGTCAAGCAGGCCACGTGGGTCGGCCAGGCTCTTCTCCGGCTAATGATACCTCGATCCCGAAGCCTTTGGAGTATCTTTCTCACAGGCGCCTTGATCTGGGTTTTGCTGGATTCCTGACGGGCCGATTTGCCCGCTGTTAGTTCGCTGCCGCTCACTGCACTTCGTGAAGGAGATCGACCGATAGGGCCCCCTGGCCAGCGGCGCCCTCTCCCTCTCTCTATATGGGCATGGGCCCGCCGACCCGCCACTCGACCCCCCCCAGATCTAGATAGGGCCCCCCCCCCAGATCTAGATAGGGCCCCCCCTCGGGGGATAGAAGGGGGGATAGAGGGGGGTCGAGGGGGACTATCTAGAGTCGGCACTCGGCCGCGGCTATATCTAGATCCCATAGATCTAGAGGGGGGCACCCTAGAGATAGATATGGCCCCTCGGGGACGAGGGAGACTCTCTAGAGTATGCTCCCCTCTAGATCTATAGGCGCCCGCTCGCCCGCATATAGATCTAGATGGGCAGATAGATGGGGCCATCTCTCGGCCATCTCTTTCTCTATAGGGCCATCTCTCCCCGAACCGAGATATAGAGAAAGGGGGGGGGGCCGTCTCTCGGTTGGGCCCTATCCATATATGGGGGCCCCCTATCTCCCATATAGAGTGAGTATAGATGGATATGGCGACGGGACTCTCTAGAGTTATGCCCATATATAGATAGGGGGGCCGAGGGCCATATAGAGAGAGGGGGGGGCACCAGAGTTCAGATAGGGGCTCTCGATCGACGAAAGGGCCTCGGCCCCCTCGGGGCCGAGGAGATCGAGGCACCCCCCCAGAGAGATCTAGGGGGGGGGCCCTATCTAGATATGGGGGGGCGCTCGACCATCGGGAGAGCACTCGATCGATAGATCGAGGTGTGAGCGTAGTATGGATTATAGAGTTCAATTGGCGCTCTCCCCCATACCCATACCCAGATATTAGAGAGGGAGAGGGCCCCCCCCCTCCCCCCTCCATATAGAGTTGAGAATTATAGATAGGGGTTTCTAGGGGGTCCTTCGGACCCCCTATAGATCTATATGCCCCTCGGGGGAGAGGAGCCCCCCTCCCTATAGATCTTATTCTATGGGGGCGGCTATATCTAGTTGGCGCCCTCTCGGCGCCCGCCCGCCCGCCCGCCCAGATCTGATCATAAGATCTAGAGCCGAGATATAATAGAGAGGGGGGGGAGGGGGCCATCTCTCGGCCATCTCTCTCTATAGAGGGCCATCTCTCCCCGAGCCGAGATATAGAGAAAGGGGGGAGGGCCATCTCTCGGTTGGGCCCTATCTCCCCCGAGGGGGGAGAATTCTCTCCAGCTATATATATAGAGGCGGGGGGGCGGCCCCCCCCCTCTATAGAGTTGGGAGAGAGGGGGCCCATATATCTAGAGGGGCCGCCTCCCCTATGACGATATGGGGGTTGGGGGGGCCTATCCAGATCTGGGGTACTCCCTATAGATCTTATTCTATGGGGGCCTGACGTCGATCGATGCCCGACTCGAGATAGAGATAGAGGGGGGTCGAGCGCACCATATATAGATAGGGTGAGCTGCTCGCTGCGACGACAAAGCTGTTGGATCGGGATACTCCTCCCTAGGTCCTCCAACTTGGAATGGATGGCGGAGCGTAGGTGGGAAGCTGTGAGATGGATACGGTGCTTCGCCCTCCGACGCTTCTCCAGCTCTCGCGGCCCAACCCCCCCATTTCTATATGGGCCCCCCCCTATCTTATCTCTGGTCCCTCGGGCCCGAGTCGCCCGAATGACCGTACCGGGGAATTCTACCGTACTCCGTGCAGCTATGGTTGTGAATCCCGCAGAGCCGTTCAGGCCGGATTGTAGGAAGTGGGTGATACGTTTCTGGATTCCTCTCGGGAGCTCTACGGTACCCACGATTCCCAGTAGGAAGTCGTCGGCATATCGCGCGTAGCAAATCCTAATTCCCCCCTCGGGTCGAGGGCGGCCCCCTCCGAGGGGGCCCATAGATCTAGAGGGGGGCACCCTATAGATAGATCTGGCCCCTCGGGGACGAGGAGGCCTATCTAGATATGGGGGAGCGAACCCCTCTCCCGCCCCTCTAGATCTAGATAGGGGGGCCCCTTTAGAACTATATGGTCGGTTGAGTTCCCGGTCGAGGTTGAGTGCATATTGGTCATCGGGATGGTCATCAGGAACCAATTTGGTGATCCGAACAATCGGTATATATAGATAGGGGGCGTGCTTCTGTTGGATCCTCTCTATCTCCTGATCGAGCTTGTGTAGGTAGATGTTGCCCAGTAGGGCCGATAGTAGGACGGAGGAAGGGCGGCTACCTATCCCTCTCTCCCTATCGGTCGAGGGTCCCCCATAGAGAAGATATAGAGGGAGGGGGGCTCCTCTCCCTACCGGTCGAGAGCCTCCTGACAATAGAGAGTCCCCTCCCCCAGATCTAGATAGGCCTCCTCGATCTCTCGCCATATCTCTATATAGGGAGCGGGAGCCCCCCTCTCTATATATGGGCCCCCTCGGAGGGGGCCGCCCTCGACCCCCCTCTCTAGAATTCTCAACTCTATATAGAGGGGGGAGGGGGGGGGCCCTATGACGATCTGGGGGGGGTCGAGTGGCGGCTATATCCATATCCCTATCCCATATATCTAGAGGGGGGCGGGCTCCCCCTAGATATATGGGAGAAAAGAAAAATCTGCGCGCCGGGTCGAGCATATAGTTAGATGGCGGTCGAGTACCAGATCTATAGGGAGGGGGTCCGATGAGGCGAAAGAACAAACTATTCTTTCCCGCCCCCCCATCGATCTCTTCCTTCAGGATTGGGATGAGTCGATGTCGGTCGATGGTGTGGAAACACTTGCTGATGCCGAATTCCAAGAACCAATTTGAATAGCCCCACTCTTTTCTAATCCGTATTAGGGCCGAGTGGCAGCCTCGACCCGGGCGGAAGTGCGATGTGTCCAGAAACTCGGGATCGTAAATGGATTCGAGTACCGCTCTTATCGCCCTTTTCATGATCTTCTCTATCGGTACTACTACTGTGAGCGGTCGGGACTTACCATTCGGAGTCGTCACGAGAGCGAGTGATTTGGAAAGGGGAGAGAGCAAGGCCCGTTTTTTGCTCCGACTCGACTATCCGCCGACTCGACTATCCGAAGTAGCCATAGCCAGCCGGGGTAAGAAGATGAGGTCAATGAAGAAAGGGAATGGGGACGACGCGCCCCTCTCTATTATATCTCGCCAATGAAGAAAGGGGTGCGTGCTATGATCTCAGCCGCTCCCCACTATCAGCTATGATCTCGACGTGACAAGATTGGTTGGTCGCAGCCAACGTAACAAGATTGACCAGCCATGATCTCAACGTGACAGGATTGACAAGATTGGTTGGTCGCAGCTATGACCCCAGCTGATCTCAGCTGATCTCAGCCGATCTCAGCCGCTCCCCACTATCTCATCCCCACTACACTATCTCAGGGCAGCCCACTATCTCAGGACCCATATAGAGAAGATAGAATAGGGAGGGGGGCTCGGCCTCCCCGCCCCCTCTCTATAGAGAGATGGCTAGTATAGAGAGATGGCCCCATCTATAGAGACTAGATCTGGGCCCCGAACTATCTTATCTATCTGGCGAGGCCTCTATATCTATCTGGCTAGTCGCCCCTCCCCCCAGAGAGATCTATATCTCTATAGGGCCCCTATGGGGGCCCCCTCGGGGCATAAGGTAGCCCAACTAGTCGAAGCCCAACCAGATTGAGGCCCTATATCTCTCTTTCCGGCCTGCCAGTTCTAGTTCAACCGGGCTATTCCAGTAACTGGTTATAGAGCCGCATATAGATAGATAGATGGGCCACTAGACCCGAAACTCGTTATAGAGCCCGAGCCTTCGGCACGAGCCTGAGCCTTCGGCCCGATTGGCCCGATCCAATATCTAGTTGGGTTGGGGACTCACCCGCTTCTGTTTGTTTGGCCGGCCCCTATAGATATAGGGACCAACGACAGGGGCGTATCTGTATTATATCATATCATATCATATCATATACGTGATACAACTGGATATAGTGCCCTATCCTGAACTATCTGGATCTGGTCGAGAAAGCTACCGAGGACTCTAGATATATGATATGGGCGCCCTATCTATAACATCTATATAGATCTCTCTAGAGGGAGGGGGGTCTTTCGAGCAACTGCCAGATAGATAAGAGAGTTCAGGGAGGGGGGTCTTTCGAGCAACTGATCTCTCGAGCAACTGATGGCCATATAGATCTATAGGGCAACTGATGGCCATATAGATCTATAGGGCAACTGACCGAAACACCGGACGGAGCACCGAGATACGACTGCCCCCATATCATATAGAGAGAGGGGGGCCCCACCCATATCTAGCCCCATATCTAGATAGGGGACCGCCGGGGCGGGAGAGGGCCATATAGAACAGAACTATAGGGCGTCGAGTGCTGTCGCGCATAGAGAAAGAGAAAGAGGAACCCGACGCCTCGGCCTCCCCCCTTCCAATAGGGCTATATAGATCGAGTGCATACCCATTTATAGGCCCCCGTGAATATGTATATTCCATATCCAGACTGGTCTAGTTCTCTATATAGGGCACTCCCAACTCCAGGTCGAGCATATATAGAGTTCAGATAGAGAGAGAGATATAGAGAGAGATAGAGAGAGAGATATGATATAGATATAGATAGAGAGAGAGAGAGATATAGATAGATCGAGAGATAGAGAGAGAGAGAGATATAGATAGATCGAGAGATAGAGAGAGAGAGATACAGATAGAGATAGGGGCCACCAACTCGAGGCCATATAGATAGGGGCCCCCATAGTCTCATTCAGGGCGCGGGGGTGATTTCGGGTGACCCACCTCACTATGGCCCTGAACTACAGGACATAACTCCGCCCATCTAATCTCTATTCTCTATAGGGGGCCATATAGAGAGAGGTCAATCCCCTACCCGGCTGAAGTCGCCTGGTCAATGCCATATATAGATAGGGGGCCCTGAATACTGAAGTCGGCCCCCGGGCAGATAGATCTATAGGGGTGCATGGATGCATCCATTCTATCCAAGATACAACCAGTCATCGGTTGGGTTGTATATCCCGTCTCGCCATATAGAGAGATAAAGGGACGGGACCCCATATGGATGAGATGATATGGATCACCGGCTCTCTTCCGCTCGGCTCACCAGGAAGATAGTGGGGGTGCCATATATCTAATCTGAACTAGGAGGGGGGGGGGGGGGTGCCCATGCCCATATATAGATAGGGTGCCCGGGGGCCCGATTAGAGAATAGAGGATTATAGAATAGTATTGGCCGAGCGCGGTATAGGTATAGGTATAGGTATAGGCGGTCGAGCCCTCCATAGTTCAGAATTCTAGATAGGGCTCATACCAACTCTTCCGCACTGAAGTCGGAATCGACCGACTAACTCCCTCTATCTATAGAATAGAACCGGCCCCCCCATACAGATATAAGGGCGCCGAGTGATATATATCTTATCTATATATGGTCACTGAAGTCGGCCCCGAGGCACTCGATGAGATAATGGGGGCGGTTCCGGGGTTACTACTACGACACGACATAAGGGGAGGGCATCGTTATATCACTACATAAGGGAAGGGTGTAGTGATATTCCGCGGCACTCCGGATGAATGGTGTGGTGACAAGGAACTATGGAATCCAGTAAGCCCACCGGAAGAATGTTAGTGCATGGCTCCGGACCAAGCCCCAACTCGACAATTAAATTAGCAAACAATCTCATCTCTGACTCGACGAAATGAAGTCCTGTCCTTGAGCTCATATATCTATATCACGTATGTAATATAGTCTGAGGGAATGGGGTCTTGGGATGAAGGAGAGCCCCTCGATCAACAAAGGAATTCAGATATAGGGGGTTGGGCCGGCCGGGAACTCTATATAGCCATGCGCTCAACCGGTAGTCTCCTCGGCCTTCTCGTCCTAGCGGACGAGAGCATAGACAACCAACTAATATAGATAGAGTAGAGAGGGGGCCGGGTCAGAGTACCGATGGGAGTATAGTCCGGATAGTCCTAGTGCCAGGTGGGAGCGGGAGATATCTTTGTTTGTGTATTCGCCGATTGCAAGATGCCACTGTAATGTCGTATCGTACGATGGGAGTCTTGATTGGCTATATATAGATATGGCAGCATCCAGGATGTATTGGATTGGCGGAGTCCGTGCCGAAACAATAAATGAATAATGGCACTCTATACAGCAGCTCTATACTGGTATTAGCTATTAGCTGGGAATCGAGAGAGTCTTCAAGTAACTGGCAGGGCACTCTAGTTTGCTGTCGCTCACTGCCCGGGCCGATAGAAGGGGAGCTGCGTCGGCCCATACATTATGCCGAGGGGGCGGTGGAGAAGTGGGCGTTTCGTTCATATATATATATCTATCTGTCTCTCGTCCGAGCGCCCCATATAGAGAGATATCTAGGCTCGATAGCCCGAGTGGTTGGCGTTGGCTCTGTCTGAGTTTCGGCGCTGTCGCCATATCTATGACCTAATCTATATAGGGCTCCTTCGTCGGGGCCCTCTATATCTCTATATACGGGCCCGGCCGGCCCGACTACGACTACGACTATAGATAGTCGCCCTCCTCCCCCTAACGGGGGAGATCCCCCCTCTCTCTATATTCAACCTCCCCAGAACTATAGAGAGTACAAACATTGTTTGACAAACATTGTTTTGTTTGACAAACATTGTGTGCAAACATTGTGTACAAACATTGCGTTTGTGTACAAACCGAACATTGTGTACAAACATTGTTTTGTTTGACAAACATTGTGTACAAATATTTTCAATTCCATTCGGGGGGCCATCAATGCAAACGTCATACTTCAGCCGGAACCCCCTATCTATATATGGCATGCGCATCAATGACCTACCGAGACCCCCCTCTATCTATATCTGTCGAGCGCCCCCACCCCACCCTCTCATATTATTTCTATGGGAGTGAGTCTAGATAGGGGACCCCAGAAATCTATAGGCACCCTCGTAGATCAATAGGTCCCGGATCAAATAGGAACAACTGGGAGATTCATTCCTCCATTCGAGTAGTCGTAGTCGCACCTACACCCACCTACACCCACCTACACCTAATCGTTCGGTTCGAGTGAGCCGTCATTCCGTGAAACCGGTGAACTACATTTCCGGATATGCGGGGTTTGAGTGAGCCGTCATTCCGTGAAACCGGTGAACTACACTTCCGGCGGGACAGGACAGACAATATGTGGGTGGGGGTGGGGCAGAGGGCCCTATCGCCATATAGATCTATATATATGTACCTGCTGCCTATTGTTGCTAGACCCTATATAGAATATATATATCTCTGGAAATGATCTATATATCTGCGCTGTTCGATGAGCCGGGCCGCATTATTCTTACCGCATGTTCCACCCGGATCATACAAAGAGCTTTACAAGCGGAATTGATATCCCATAGAGTTCGGCACCCACGCAGTATTGATGTTGTTAGCTGTCCCGCCGACCCGCCGATGCCATATAGATAGAGGGGCCTCGACCGGGGGGGCACTCTATCAAGCTAGTCTCATAGAATCAATCGTACTCTCTCTATATCCCTATCGATCGGCTTAGAATTCTAATCGAACACCTGCCCGATTGATTCGATGGTTTCGACGGTCACTTGGGTCCGTCCTATCTATATCTGGAGGGTTCGGAGAGGATTCCATATCGAGAGGTCAAGTCAAATATAGATGTTCCATATCGATGGATGGCGGTCCCGGTCACTTCCAGGGTGATGTGATAATCTAGATATAGGGTTCCGACCATGATGAATGAATGGTCGTTCGAACCCGAATGCGGCCCTATAGATTGAAGGGGGGTCCATCATTGGTCGTCAACCCCCTCACCGATATTACGATATTACGTATGTAACATCATTATTGACTCGACCAGACTGTTGTTCCTTGACTCCGTGCAGTAAGGCGGTGCCCTATATCTATATCTCTCTCTATATCTCAGCCTTCCATATTCGGGTGGTGAATCTATCGGTTAAGATAAGATCAGATCAGATCTATATAGGGTAGGGTAGGGTAGGGTAGGGTAGGGTAGGGCGGGGGCGGGGCACTCTAATCGGCACTCGTCCATCCGGCGTCCACTGAACCGCTATCCTCCTTCTCGGGCCGAGCCCACTGCATTCTCGATTGGGATACCGAGCCCACTGTATTCTCGATTGGGCCCTCGGGGAGATATAGATGGGAGAGAGGGATCGACCGGCTATCCTCGATTCACTTCTATATAGTATATAGGGCCGAGCAGCTCTCTATCTCTATATGGCGGACCGGCGATCCTCGATTGGAATACCGAGCATCCCTATATCTATATATGGCGGATTGACCGGCTATCCGATCTGGTCCCCAGGGCCGAGCCCACTGATCGAGTTGGATTGAGAGCCTATGGCCGATTCGGCCCTTCTGTTTCAACGGGCAGGCAGACTGTTCGATTGAAGAACCGACAGGGATCGACCCGCTATTCCCGATTGGGATACCAATACCTCCTAACCCGGGATATATATAGATGGCCATCGGGATTGACCGGCTATCCTCGATTGGGATGGATAGGAATTGAACAGCTAGTCTCGATTTCAATTTATGCGCTATATATAGATAGGGCACCCGCCCGCCCTATCTATAGTTCGGGGGCCATATCTCCATATCTCCATATCTATATACAGGGCAGGGGGCGACTCTCCTCTCTATAGTGATGCGCGAACCCCTATCTATATATAGATGCGCGCCATATATAGATTAGATAGGGGCCCCCCCCTATCTATATATCTATTATATCTATATAGATAGGGGGATAGAGTTAGAGTCCCATCAATTCTATATATGGGAGCGGAGAGAGGTCTGAATAGAATGGGAATAGTGGGCAGATAGAAATATTCCTGAGAGGATTGTGGGCCTAAGATATCTATATAGACCCCCCCCTCTCTCTATATCTGCCCCCTATCTATATCTATGGCGGCTATATATCCAGTTCTAGTTCCCCTATATAGATATGGGGCACCCCTCCCCTATATACAATATGGCAATATGGCGTCCCTATATATCCATTCCATCTCCCCCCATATATAGGGGGTGGGGGCCCTCTATATATATATGGCAGCGGGAGAGGATTCTAGATTCTATACGTAGGGGTTTCTATATAGACCCTCTATATCTAACTGCCCGGGGTGGCGGCTATATCTAGTTCCCCTATATAGATATGGGGCACCCCCAGATCTATATATAGGGTTCAGGATAAGATAAGATCTATAGAGAGGGGGGGAGGGGGGCGACGGCCTACTATAGAGAGAGAGAGGGCCCCTATCTATACTAATAACGATCGATGCATGTCGCCGACATCCCCGGCTCGACCGCATGAATAGAAATGGAATGACCGGTCATCCCTATTGAATATTGAAGGAAGGCCCCGAGTGCTCTTGCTATATAGATGGGGATGGGGCCCGAAGTCTCTCTTGACAGCCGGGGCGCCCCCATATATAGATAGGGGAGTAGAGTCGAGTACAGTCGAGTGCGCCCGCCCCATATATAGAGATAGATAGATCTCGAGAGCCCCAGATAGATAGATATTCTCTCCCATATAGAGAGATAGGGCCGATCCCTGCTCAACCTCCGGGCTATGGATATAGGGGAGACTCGGGTGGCCCTATCCCTATCTATATAGACCCAGACCCCCCATCTAGATAGATCTAATCAATGCTGCTCTAGAGGAATCCATATAGAACTTGTCGGTGATGCACGCAGCTACATGAATGCCCCTATATAGAGAGATATGGCCCTATATAGATATATCTCCTACTCTATATAGCCGGGGCCCTCTCTATATAGGGGGATATGAGTAGGAGCAGCGGGGGCAAATAATACTGGAGATCTCGGAGGGTGTGGCGATGCCCTATATATTCTATCTGGGAATCCGGCGCCTGTCACGACGGGGGGACGAATGAAGCATCTGCCATGCCGGGGCCCTATATATTCGTTCGATTGGATCGGACGGGCGGATGCCGTGAGAGATATATAGGGCGGAGATGATCGGAGCCCTATATATCTATATGGGGGAGCAGACAGTTGATCAACCGGGGGGAGCAGATGGTGCTGAAGCGGCGGAGGCGCATATATAGAGAGGGCCCCTCTCTATATATCTAGAATGAATCTAGATATCATAATCTATATTGGGTTGGGGGGGGGCCCTATCTCCCATATAGATCTGGGGCTCTATCAATATCTACGGGGCTCTATCAATATCTACGGGTACCGATCCGACTGTTCCAACGGGGGCGAGGGCGTATTCTATTCCATATGGGGGAATCAATGGCGGCTAGGGCCCCGACATCTCTATAGAGAGGCCGGGGAATCGAGTGAGAGTGGGCGAGCATGGGGATATCGTCGCTCCCTCGTGATTCATGCGGTGCTGTCGGCCGGGCCCCCTCTATATCTATCGGCGGTGTTGTACCAGACCAACCAACCGATCCGTCCCCGGCGACGCGATAGCCGAGTCGATCCCCGATCCCCCCTCTATATAGATGGGAATTCTATTCGCCTATATATCATATATAGACCCTTCAAACTGCCCGTATGGATAGTTGGCCCCATATAGATATCTATATATCTATATATCTATATATCTCTCTATCTATATATCTATATTACTCACTCACGCCCTAACGAGATCAGATCTATATAGTTCCAACTCTATAGATTAGAATTAGACTATCCCGGAGTTCCTATAGGTTGGTACCAATCTGAACTACATCACCATCACATAGAGAGGGGGAGGGGGCCCCTCTATATAGATCTTCCCCTCTCTCTAGTATGGAGGGGTTGCCCCACCCCTATATAGATTCTATATAGCTCAGGCGGAAGCAACTGATAAGGATAAGATAAGATAGTTGGGGCCCCCCTTCTATATAGACTCCCGAGGGGCCCAGCCGCCCCGCTGGTCAAAGTATAGCATTATATAGCTCCTAGCTGGTCTCAACAGCCGGTCCCCTTCGGTTCGGCCCCGCTGGTCCAAATCTCTATTCTATATAGGCTCCATCCAATATAGTTGAGAATCGAATCCCATATAGAGAGAAGGGGGGTCCCCATCCAATCAATCTATAGAGAGGGGGCAGATATATATACGGTCAGATACAGATAGATATGGCCCCCCCCCTTTCTCTATATGGCCATATCTATAGAGAGAGGGGTCGGAGATATAGATGGCCTGACCGAGGCTGCAATATAGAGATAGGGGCCGGTCCCCATCCAATCTATATAGAGGGAGGGCCCAGCCGGTCGCCTACTCTATATAGGCATAACATGGACCCAGCGGTAACTAGAAACTAAACTAGCTGGTTCCCATCTAATCTCTAATCTAATCTAATCTAATCTACTATAGAGGGGGGAGGGGGCCCTATATATAGATATGGGTCCTGAGCCGAGAAAGCAAACCCAGCGGTCCCCATAACATCTATATAGAGGGGAGGGGGCCCAGCCGTATCTATAGTATCTAACCGTCCCCATCTATATCTATATAGAATAGAGGGCCCGGCCGAGACCCCATATATCTATATTGTTCGGTCTCCATCCATATAGAATAGAGAGTCTATAGTATAGAGTCTATAGTATAGAGTATAGAGTCTATAGGGCTCAGCCGAGACTGTCTGTTCGTTCCTGAGCCGAGCTGGTCTCAAACCCAATATCCCCCCTATATATAGATCTGGGAGCCGAGAAATCTATCTGAGAGAAAGGGGGGGGTCCCCATCAGATATGATATAGGGGCGGGAGGGGAGGGCCCGGCCGAGACTGACTGTCCGGTAATCAGATATAATCACCGAGAAACTGAAGCTATGCTCGGGAGGCCCCCTCTCTCTATATTGGTTCAGATCGGCCCGATATGGCCGACCATCCATCTAGAGTTCTCACTCACTTACTAGATATATGGATAGGGAGTTAGACGGGAGAGGATCATCCATCATCCTATTCTATCAGATATAGATAGAACTATCCAATTCTATCCAATTCTATACGTGATACGACTGATGCCAATAGAGAGATATGGGCCCTGCCCTATATAGATATATGGCCCCTCTCTCCCTATCTATATATGGGGGGGCCCCTATCTATATGGCATGGCAGCTGGCCCTTCTATATCCCCTATAGAGTTCCAGGGGGGCCCCTCTATATGGCAGCTGGCCCCTCTATATAGATATGGCAATGGCAGAGCCCCTCTACTCTCTATATGGGTTCTCTCGGCTCATATCTCTCTATATAGATAGGGGGATCGAAGCCTCTCTATATGATATGGCAGCTGCGCTGGGATCGAAGCCTCTCTATATGATATGGCCGCTGGGATCCGAAGCTGGGAGAGTCCCTATCTCTATATGGGATGGGATGGGATGGGTTCTCTCGGCCGCTGGGATAGTTCTCTATATAGGGCTCTAGAGATATAGGACGCACTGGTCTAGTTAGATATATATAGGGCCAACTAGATCTTATCTCGTTCTCCCCTCTATATAGATATGGCGAATGGTCAGATATCTAGATAGGGGCCTCTCTATATGGGGGGAGTATAGAGAGGGGGCCGGCCAGATAGATATATAGGGGCCCAACGCTAGAGTCGGTGCCCTACGCCCTACCCTATAATAGTATCTGAATCCTCTCCCCCATAGAGATATATAGGCATATAGAGAGTTCAGGGCTGCCCCCCAGATCTATATAGGGATCGCCATAATTCTATATAGGGTGCCGGCGACCTCGACCCCATATATTCTATAGAGAGGGGGGTCCTCTCCCGTTGCCATATCTATATAGAGGGCCGCATATATAGATAGGGGGTCGCCCCCCTCCCTCTATATCCTGAACTATAGGGGTAGGGGCGCCAATGAAACTCTATAGGGGATATAGAAGGGCCCGCTCACACCCCATAGAGAGATAGGCCCCCCCTCTATAGATATGGGAGAGAGAGGCATATATCTATATAGGGTGCCCCCCCCATATAGAGTTCTAGATAGGGCCGATGGTCGAGTGCCCATATCTAGATAGGGCCGATGGTCGAGGGACGAGTGCCCCATATAGAGAGAGATAGGGCCGACTAGACTCTCTATAGCATAGCCTAGTCTCCCTCGATCTATCGCCATATAGAGAGAGCCCTATATAGATAACTGACCCCCATATGTCCGATTGGGGGGAGTGCCCCCTCTATATAGTTCGGCCTCCCCCTCCTCGATCTATCGCCATATAGAGAGAGCCCTATATAGATAACTGACCCCCGGCCTCATACCTATATATGAATGAACAATGGGTGGCCATATAGAGATATAGGGCCAGGAGCAGTCGCGGGGATCGAGCACCGCCCTTCTCTCTCTATTCGCCTCCGAGATATAGAGAGGGGGGGAGAGGTTGGGACAGCTCTTCCTACTTTCCCTGCCCCTTCTATATCTATGGGGCCCCCGAGGCCGACTCCCCACACCGACCACCCTCGAGTCGGCCATTCACCGCTATATCATCAAATCCAATCACATATAGAGAGCCCCCTTCTCTCTATATTGGAGAAATCGCTCTCCCAGATAGAGAGATAGGGGGCATATCTATATCTATAAAGTCTACAATTGCAACATTCCGGCACAGGAAGGCCATCTTCTCTCCCGGATCCCCGCGCTCTCTAAGATAAGATATATAGAGGCTCGACTCCCCTCCGAGATACCGGGATGCGATGCTTCGGCCCCATATCTCTCTGCAAGATAGAGAGATACCCCCCATATCTATATAGGCTCAAGTTCAAGTAATGAGAGATACTCTCGAAGATACATATATATAGATCGGCCGTGGCCATGCCTATATCTAGATAGATATCTGGCGGCGGCCCCTATATACCTATATGGGTGGTGGTGGTGGGAGCGGCGAAGCTCTCGATCTCATATGCCCGGTTCAATGCCCGAATACCCGATCATGCCAATGTCTATATCTATCTGGGGCCCCTATCTCTCATATCAACTCTATTTAGATGGGATGGAGGAGGATCTCTCATATCAACTCTATTTGACGGGATGGAGGCCCCGGAGTTGACGGTGCCCTATATAGAGATCTGGGGGGGAGCCCTCTCTATAGAGAACTGCCCCCGGCCTCATACCTATATATCTTGGGAGGAAGATGGAGAGAGTTATCAATACGACTCGACTCACCCCTCTCCATCTCCGCTACCCATATAGATTTCCAACCACGCTCCCCATATCCATATAGAGAGCGACCTACCGTTTCTCTCCAATCCCCTCCGCCTCCCCTCTACCCGATCAGACGGGGTCGGTTCCCCACCCCATATAGATAGATATAGGCCGCCAGCCCCTTATCTATCCCCGGCCTCCATCGGGGAAATCTCTTCTATCTGTGAGCGCACCCCTATATCTGGCCGATGGGGGGTATCGGCAATTCAATATCATCAGATCGGGCCGGCTCGGGGAAAGAAAACTAAACTCTAGTCGGGCCGGCCTATATATTCCTTCGTGAATAGAGAGTTTAATTGGCTGATCCTTTGCGTATCCTCCTCCTCCTCTATATGGCATGGGGCATGGCGAGGATTTCATATATCTGCCAAGTATCGATGATTGGGCGGCCGCTATCTACTATCTACTATCTACTATTGCTATAGTCGATAGTCCCCCCTCTATATAGATATGGGCCCGATGGGGTAAGTCCCCATATCTATATAGTGGCTGACGGGTGAAGAACCTGGTACCCATATAGAGATAGGGGCCCCCCCCCACCCCCTCTATATCTTATTAGTTAGATATCTGGGCCCTATCTCTCTATCTGAGGAAGAGTTCGTTCAGCCGCCTCCCGGAATGGAGAATAGGAGAGGACCGGGAGGCCCCACCCCATATATCTTAGTGGGGACCCTCCCCTAGTCTCTCGTTAGTGTTTCGTCTATCATATAGCCCTCCGACTCGATAGAAGATCTCTATATAGGGCCCCTATCTCTCAGATCCCAGATAGAATCTGATAGGGGGAGCCCCCTATCTATATCTGGTGTATCACGTGTATAACAGAATCAGTAGTCCAGCGAAGCCCGCCCGGGAGCTGGCCCGATCCGCCCCTATATCTATATGGCGACCCTATATAGATCTATTCGCTCAGTGCTGCACCAGAGGGGGCCGCCTCCCACTGAAGTGAAGCGGAGGGAAACGAGGGTTATCACTCCGACTCCAGCCGCTCCCCCCCCCTATCCATCCCCCCTATCTCTTTTTGTTCGACGACCCCGGCCAGATCAGATAGATAGGAGGGATCGGAGAGATATAGAGGGGGGGGCTCCTACCTGAATAACATGTTTCCCCCGGGCCTCTCTATCCAGGTCTCTAGCCAGGCCAGACGATACTCTCTCCCCCGCCTCGTCAAATAGAGAGATAGGGGCTCAAATAGATAGAGAGGGGTGGGGTGGCTCCTATATAGAGAGTATAGATATAGAGAGGGGTGGGGTGGCTCCTATATATATCTATCCGGGGCTCCAGAGAGTATAGATATAGATAGGGGTGGCTCCTCTCTCTATATCCGGGGTGGCTCCTATATAGATATAGAGAGAGATATAGATATAGAGAGAGATATATATCTTATCTGAGAGAGATATAGAGAGAGATATAGATATAGAGAGAGATATAGATATAGATATAGAGAGAGAGAGAGATATAGATATAGATATAGAGAGAGATATAGATATCTGAGAGAGATATATCTATATATCTATATAGATATAGATATATATATCTGAGAGAGAGAGAGATATAGATATATATATAGATATAGAGAGAGATATAGATATAGAGAGAGAGGGGAAGTTTAGATCATATGACTGCCATATAGAACGATAGGGGCCGACCCCCTCTCGGGGATCTACCCCCCTATCTCTATATGGGACCCTCCCCTATCTCTATATGGGACCCTCCCCTATCTCTATATGGCATTGATCAGAAATCTCGTGGACATGACTGCCCCCCCCCCTCACCCTCAGTCTCATTCAGGGGCGGGTGAGTGCAGATATAGGAGATTGGGGCTCTATATAGATATGATATGGGGGAGCCCAGATAGAGAGTTAGTTGAGATAATAGATAGGGGGCACCCCCACCCCCCCCCTCTCTATAGATATGGGAGCCCTATCTATATATGGCGATATGGCGATGGCCCATCTATATATATCGACACCCTATATATAGATATGGCGACACCCTATCTATAGATAGATATAGGCCCCCAGATATCTATAGATAGGGATCTACAATTCTATTTAGAGTCTAGGGGATCTCTCTGCCCAGAACTATATGCGGGTGCAGCGGTCGAGTGATCACCCCGAATGTGGGGATGGATGGCCCTCCATATATATCTGTGGAGATGCCCCCCCCCAGATTAGAGATATGGCCCCATAGATATAGAGTTCGGAAAGGAGTGGTTCCGCATGTGGAGATGAGAGCCCTATAGAATAGATCTCGAATGCGGAGATGAGATGAATGGTGGAGATGCCCTATATAGAGAACTGGGATGTGGGGATAGTTATAGATATAGGGCCCTCCATATAGATCTCTCTATATGATAAATCACCATATAGAGAGAGGGGATAGGGCCATCTCTCTATATCTTGGGCCGACTATAGAGAGCCCTATATAGATCTATATGGCGCCCCCTATATATAGATATGGTAGATATGGCCCCCTATAGCCCTATAGATTGAAAGGAAGGCCTATAGATTAGCGGGGGGAATCTATAGAGAGATACTTTTCATTGGGCCCCCCCCTATATAGAGGCTGATCTATAGGGTGCTGACTACCGACTATAGAGAGTCTCCCTCTCCCAGCCCATATATCTATATAGGGCCCTCTCCCAGCCCATATATCTATATAGGGCCCTCTCCCAGCTATATACAGTCGAGTCCCTCTCCCCCTATCATATAGATTTCTCTGCTGTATAGAATCCAGAATCTAGAATCATCTATACTATAGTAGGGAAGATATATAGATAGGGGACCACACTCTATATATCTTCCCCTATCTATATATGGGAATTACTATATAGACCCTCGATCTCCTCGGATCAATATGAGATCTAGTTGGTTCAGATATATAGCCCGGTCGCCCCATAGTGATTTCTATATGGCCCCATCTATATATGACTCGGACTGACTACTATGAGGTGAGCCTATATATCTATATGGATATATCTATATGGCGCTCCCTCCTGAGATAGATAGATGCTCTCTCCCCTTCTTCTATATATGGGCCCAACCCCCTATCTATATATGGCTAACGAAATCTCACTCGACACCCTAGATCTAGATAGATAGAATCTCTCCTCTCTATTGTAGTTGCACCCTATACTCTCTATATATTGATGAGAACCGACACGACATATAGATCTCTCTGGGGGCCCCCCCCTATAGAGTTCTATATAGCGGGCAACTCTATAAGATAGAGATAGATGGAGATAATAGATAGGGGACTACCCCCATCGGGGCAGGCACTCGACCGACTACCGAATCCCTTTCATTTCGAGATGGAGATAGATATATAGGCCCTAGATATAGACAAGATGGGGGCACTCGACCCATCTATATAGAGAGTATAGGGCGGGAAGATATATTAATAGACTGCCTATATATCTATCTATGGCAGGAGATACATTTCAAGACAAGATGGAGATAGATATATAGGCCCCCGGGGCGGGAGATCTCTCTATATAGGGACCCCATCTCTCTATATAGGGATGGCACTCTCCCCAGATATCTATATAAGGGGCAGATATATAGATAGGGGCCCCCCCCTCTCTATATAGAGAGAATAGATCTATTGGCGGCTCTATATCTTATCTAACTGGCACTACATCTATATATATAGGGATGGATTCTCTTCTATACGTAACATGACTCACCCCCTTTCTCAGCCTATATATCTATCTGCCCCCCTCTACCTCTCTATATATCTTCAATATATTGGAGATTCTAGATACAATAGATAATCTATCTATTCTGGGGGGCTCTCTATCTTGGGAACCTCGCCCATAGTTCTCTATATAGGGGGCACTATAGAGTATATACGGGCAACTCTATACTGTGGGCACTCGACTACCTAGATAGACTTCCCCAATTCAACTCTATACTGTGGGCACGCCATATCTATATATCTTTCTACCTTGGGCCATATATAGAAAGGACCCAATTCCACTATATACAGTGGGCACGCCATCTCTCTATATCTCTATCTAGGCCCTATCTATCCATCTGGCGAGCATATAGTTCTGTTCTATATAGAGGGAAGATCTATAGAGAGAGTTAGGTACCCCTATCTATATATGGGGGATCATCTATATCTCCAACGAGGAGATATCTATATAGAGACGAGTCACATCTATATAGAGATGGGGCCCCCGCCCTATCTATATGGTCTGGATCTATCTGGCAGAGGATATGAAGAGGATAATCAGAGGCCTATATATCTACCTGGACGCTCAATCTAGGGGAGCACCATATATAGATAGGGAGATCTCTCTATAGGGGAGGGGAGGGGAGGGGGGGGGCGCTTTCTGATCAATCTTGTTCCGGTGGGCAAGAGAAATCTTGACCCGGGGCATCGAATGGAGGTATTATATAGATCTTTTGGCCAATCAATCAATAAGATATCTATATATAGGGGGGGCTGGGGCTGGCAATCGACTATGACGGATATAGATATGGATAGGGGGGCCGGGCCAGTTGTCTATATTCAGGCGGCCGCCCTCTATCTATATGGTGATTCATCAATATGGCTACACGCATGATTCACGAAAGGGGTTCGGATCAATATTAATAGGCCTATCGTGCCAATTATAGAGAATTATCCTCCCCCCAGTTCTATATAGATCCTCCCAAGCGGAACAGAAATGCCCCATATATAGATAGGGGCCCCCCCTCTCTATAGTAGAGAGAATAGATATATAGGGGCGGGGGGGGGATCCCATCTCTATATAGGGGGGGTCCGAGATCTATAGAGAGGGGGGGGGCATCCTCTCTATAGTAGCCCCCCACTCTCTAGATATACCTATATAGACCTCCCGAGCACCCTATAAATAGATTGTAGATCCCTATATATCTTATCTGCCCTATCTATATATCTCCATATCTATCTATCTAGAGGGTGCCCCATATATAGATAGGGGCCCTCCCCCCTCCATAGAATAGAGGGGAGGGCCTCCCCATCGGGCCCCAACCCCCTATATAGATAGATGGCCTGGCTATATATAGCGGGGCGGGCCTATATATGTATGGTATGGGGGCGTGGATATAGGGGGGCCTAGACTAGACTCTAGATGCCCCCATATATCTATAGGGCCCCGAGGGCCGAGATATAGATATACGGGGTGGCGGCTAGGCGAGTTGGCGGGCCCAGACCCATATCTATAGGGCGCCGCTGGCCGGGGCGCCATATCATATCTCTCTATAGGGTGCCCCATATATAGATAGGGGGCCCTCCCCCTCCTCGATCTATCGATACCCTCGGCCTCAGTTCTATATATAGGCAGATATAGAGATATGGGGCCCCCTCTCTATATGGCTTGAACTATAAGTGCTGGGGCCCCCTATATAGATATGGGGGAACGGCTCTCCCCCGCCCCAGATATGAAATCTATATTGGCCTACCCCCCCCCCCCTCGAAATGAGAGGGCATAGCTGAGCAGTGTCCCACCATTATAAGATTGATTCTGGATGAACCGGTTAGATGGACGTGAACAGAACTCTAGATAGGGGCGCCATATCTATATATAGGGAACAGTGATGAACCGCACGCATCGGACAAACCCCCATAGATCCCCCTCTATATACATGGGGGCCCCTCTATATACATGGGGATGCACGCCCCCCCGTTCCCCGGCACTCTCTATATATGGGGCCCTTTCTCCCTATATCTAGGCCGGGTGAACACGACTCTTCTTGATCTCAGACAGATATCTATATAGAGGGCAGCATTCTCCGGATAGAGAGAGTCGCCCCTGAGAATCTTAGATAAGATATCTATATATATATATATATAGATTAGTAGAGGGAGGAGATCGGGAGAGCAGCCCCTCTATATAGATATGGGTTCCCAAAAAAACTAGATATAGCCGCCCCTCCCCCCCCTTATATCTATATCTACTCGATAGATAGGTTGGCACTCACTATATAGATAGGTTGGCACTCACTACTCACTCCAATATATAGATAGGGGGTTGGCACTCACCTCACTGATTCTATCCGCCATTCTATTATATACGTGATACGAAGGTTGGCAGATATACAGGTCAGGTTGGCAACTAACTCTACAGGACTCACGCCATATAGATAGGGGTTGGCACTCACCTCACTGATTCTATCCGCCATTCTATTATATACGTGATACGAAGGTACCTACACCAATATATTAAAGGCAAAGGCCTTCCTCTATACCGGGGGGCGGCTATCTATATATCTAGTTGGCACTCGACTCCCCCATCTATATAGAGGGGGGGGCGGCCCTATCTACATATCTGGCCCTATATAGATATCTCAACTGAGATATCGGCCCTATATAGATATCGACCCATCTATATAGAGAGGGGGGGGATTAGAGAAGTCATAGACGCAACCTCACCAACACACCCCTCTATATAGATATGGCGGATCAGACTCTACCAGATAGATTGGTGAGATTAGATGGGCATGCATTGGTGGACACACTCTACCGCGACACACTCTACCGCGACACACTCTACCGGCACACTCTACCGGTTCTCCCCGGGTGTCAAGATATATCTATTCTTTATATGGCCCCTATCTATATATATGCTCGTCCTCCCGGGCTATGGAGAGATATGGGCTTCATTGCCCGGGGGGACGTAACATGATGGGACTGATGAGCATCACATGATGGGACGTCACAGTTATATATATATAGGCCCAACTAGTGATGGGACCACTCTAATGACATAACATACTAGTGATGGGACGTAACATGATGGGACCACTCATCTGACAGACTAGTGATGGGACCACTCATCTGACAGACTAGTGATGGGACCACTCCCACTCTAATGATTCTATTCTGCCATATCTATAGAGAGGGGGGGACAGTTCTCTATATAGGCCACTCATCTGTACCACTGCCATATCTATAGAGAGGGGGGGGACAGTTCTCTATATAGGCCACTCATCTGTACCACTGCCATATCTATAGAGAGGGGGGGCAGATATAGATAGATGGCCACTAGGACCCATATATAGATAGGGCCACTGCCATATATCTATATAGGGGGACCACTCCCAGCTATATATAGTAGACCACTGCCATATCTATAGAGAGGGGGGGGACAGTTCTCTATATAGGCAGAGAGAATATATGGCCACTGCATGATGGGACATATATAGTAGACCACTGCCATATCTATAGATAGGGGGCAGATATAGATCTATATATCTATAGATCTATATATCTCTATATAGATATATAGATCTATATTCCACCCTATCTATATATCTGGGCGCCCGGATTGTTCACCCCCCCTATATAGAGATGGGATCCGAGCCCCCCCAGAGAGAGTTCAGGGCCGGCAGATATCATATAGAGATAGGGGGGGAGCCCCAGATCTCTATGGGAGATAGGGCAGATACAATAGAGAAACATTGTATCTAGAATCTCACAATCTATTGAAGATATATAGAGAGGTAGAGGGCCCTGACCAACACCATAGAATGAGATAATCAATCAATCGATATAGGATCAGATCACTATATTGATGAACCGATGGAAGTTATAGAGATATAGGGCCCTCTCTATATAGGTAGGTCAACCCCCCCCAGCCCTATCTATCTATTTAGAGGGTCCAATCCAATATTGGAGGGAGGGGGGGGGGCGTAGAATCTTATCTATCGGACGTCGATCCGGTCGAGTCTATTCTATTATCTATGTAATATCATCAGTCATCTATAGGCCCCAACATCTATAGTTTATGAGGCCAACATCTATAGTTTATGAGGCCAGTCGATAGATATAACAAACAGAACATTTGAGCCATATGTATATAGGGGAATAGTTGATAGGTTGAGGGCAGAAATGGATTCTCCGCCTATATATCTTATCTATATGGCGAGTGCCGATTATCCGAGTAGTCACGTGTTAGTTCAGTCAGTCGTCAGTCCTATCCCTATCCCCTCTCAGGCATATTTGGTGGTTGGTGGCGTCAGATATCTATATAGATCCCGTGCCACTATCCATCTACAGGTTCGGAATAGTCTGGCCACTATCCATCAATGCCATCCCGGCATAGGTGGTTGGTTCAGTCCTATCTATTCGGTGGCTTACTGTATCGGAAAGAGAGAGAGAATGGTGGTTCGGCCACTATCTATCCAAGAAGGAATGGTGGAAGAGTTCATGTGGTAGGCCACTATCACTATCCATCCCAGTCTACGAATAGGTTGGTTCGGGAACCCCCCCCTCTCTATAGAATGGTCCAGTTGGTTCGGAATAGTTACTGTATCGCATTGACTCAATCGACCCTATACTCTATCTGGGGCCCCCCTATATAGATGGCAGCAAAATAGAATTGTTCCTCGGCATATATCTATAGAGAGGGGGCCCCCCCCTCTCACCTCTCCTATATATCTGATTGTGAGATTCTAGATACAATGTTTCTTCTATATCTCCCCATATCTAGATAGGGGCCCCCATATCGTCATAGGGCCTATATATCTAGGGGTCCTATCGGACGAGCGCCTACTATAGTCCATCACTATCTATAGTATATAGAGAGTCGCCATACCCATACAACTATAGCATCTACATATGGGTATGGTATGGGATGGTTGGATGGCCGGATGGATCTCCTTGAACTGCCAATCATGTTCCGTATATAGAGTAGAGAGCGGCATCACTATGGCATGGTATGGCATCTACAGCATGGTAGATAGATGGGAGCACGCGGCATCACTGCATCACCTCCCCCCATATATAGATAGGGCGCCCCCCCTCTATATAGTTGGGTATGGTGGATAGATGGGAGCACTCTAGATATAGAGACATCGCTGCATCACTATAGTCTCATGGTTCTCTATATGGTAGATCTATGGCCCGACTGTGCCTAGATATAGATGAGGGGCTCTTGACCGGGCCCCTCTATATATATGGGAGTCGGCACCCTCTAGTTCTAGTTCTCTATAGAGGGCCCCCCCATATCTAGATAGGGCCCTCCCCCTATATAGATATGGGAGCATATAGATAGATAGGGGGCCGCCCCTGAACTATCTAGTCTATCTATATAGAGAGGGGGGGGGCACCCTATATAGAATTCAATATGGCGCCCCCCCTCTCTATATAGGCATAGGCGAATCTGGGGAGGGCGAGGTTGAATAGAGAGCCGAGCCCCCCCCAGAGATATATAGTATAGGGCTATATCTCTAAGATATCATATAGAGATAGGGGGGGAGCCCCCCCCCGCCCCTATATATCTATTGTATCTATAGAGCCGAGATATAGCCCCTCTCTCTCTCTGGTTGGGTCACCATGATTAGAGATTAGATAGGGGGCCCCATTCTATAGATCTCCCTACTCTACGCTGCATTTATGCACCGGCGATAGATCGAGGTCTTCCCTCGACTGTATATTCTCTAGTTGGTTGGCCCGGCCCCCCCCCTCTCATTCAGATAGGGGCTGGATCTGGGATATGGATATAGCCGCCACCCCTACCCCTGAACTATGGATGGGATAGGATAGAGACGTGATACGACTGACCAGATAGAATAGTCTATAGGGGTCCCAGCCCCGAACTATAGATCATCATAAGACGAGAATCGGAATGACATATAGATCCAAGACGAGAATCGGTATATAGATGAGGGGGACAAGACGAGAATCGAGATTATAAGACGAGAATCGAGATTATAAGACTCCTCTAAGCCGATCCCCTCCCCGAACTTAGAACTGGCTTCAGTCGAAACGAATATATAGATAGGGCAGCGATCCGGCCCGACCCTATATAGATAGCTATAGTTGCCCCCCCATCTAGATATCTAGCCTATCGCCCCCCCCCCCCCTCCATAGAATAGAGGGGAGATAGGGCCCATCAGTCCATATAGAGAGAGAGGGGAGGGCCCCCTTCTATAGAAAGGGTTCTATGGGGGCTCTAGATGCCCCCGAGTTGTCCGGCTATACTACATATCAGTAGGGTAGGCCGTCGCCGTATATCTGGGTGCCGACTATACTCTATATAGCTCCCGTCGGCGCACGGCTATCTAGAGTTTCGATAGCCTGATAGTCTCCCCCATACCATACCATACCATACCATACCATACCATACCATACCATACCATACCATACCATACCATACCATACCATACCATACCATATATTAGATAGGGGCCCTCTATCTATATCTGCCCCCATAGGGGTGAGGGGCTAGACTAAAGAGAGAGTCCCTTCAGCCATATAGAACTCTAGGGTGAGCGTAGCGTAGTGAAGGGCCTCAATTCTTGCAAGCGACCCCCTCTCTCTATATCTTCCCTATCTATCCGTTCACTACGCCATATAGATATAGGGGCCCCAGCTCAATCAACCAACAGGCCGATCGGCTCGGCTGGGGGAGGGGGAGTATTGTCCTTCCAGTAGTCCCTTCCGGCCCTATAGTTCTATCTGGCGGGAATCATCCATCTGACCGATCTTGTCGGCCGAGTGCCTATATCTCTATATGGCCGTTCCGTGCTCTCCCGTTGCCAACTCTCCATATATAGAACATAGCCGCCCCTGTTTTGTTCATTAGTAGAGGGGAGGCCATACTATCTTATCTGGGAGGCCCCCCCGCCAATTCTCTATATAGGGGGGCCATAGATCTAGAGGGGGGCGCCATATCTATCTATATATAGAAGGGGTGCCGACTAACTATATATAGAGTATAGCCATAGCCCCCAGATAGATATATTCAACCAACCCGGTTCAACCGAGATGAGATCAGATCTCTCCCATCTATCTATAGGGGGGGGGACAGATCGATCCTATTGTCGAATCGTCCCAGTCGAGAGTCAGTTGAGTTCGGACACGAGTAGAGGTAGAGGAATTTCTCTATCTATCTTATTTTATTTTATTTCTTTCGCGGTGCCGAGGCCCCGGACGCAGTGTTGATCGGGAATACGGGAATGGAGTATATGCGGGACTGCCACTGCTAGAACCCGTAACCCGCCATACATAGAACTATAGGGGCTCACGAAGACTGATATATCTTTCCGCCCTTTCTAGATTTTCTATATGGCCATGTCCGCATCTCTCATCTCTCTATCTGCTCGTTATGTCCGCATCTCAGATCTGGTATTCCTCTCCGTCCGGCTCAATCCAATCCTCATCGCTTCCGCCCCCTATCTATATATAGGCGGATTCAATCACTCGAGGGGATTCGGGGGTAGGGATCGATCTAATATAGATCTAGTGCTGCTCGGCGGCAGCGGTGGTTTCGTAACAATGGTGGTAGGGTGGATTAGTGGTTGTCTCGGGTGGTCCGCCCCTCTAGTGAAGTGAGTGATGCCAGAACCAGACTATAGTGCCATACTATAGTGCCCTCTCTATATACATGAAACCCGTGAGCCCCGCCTAGAGTTCGGCCCTCCAGTGAAGTGAGTGATGCCCATCCGTAGCCTAGAGTTGTATATTCCAGATTCGCCCATCCCCTGTTTCTTTTTTTTTTCGCGGTGATGCGGTCTATACGTAACACCCATCGGCCGAGTGGTTGATGCAGTGATGCTATGCCATACGGGTCTAGTCCTATAGTGATGCAGTCCATCCATTCCCGACTAGACTGATATGTATGTCTAGTCCTATAGTGATGCAGTCCATACTCTATATCCATACTCTATGGTATGGGGGACTAGAGTGATGCAGTCCATACTCTATATCCATACTCTATACATACGTAACATGATGACTGATATCAGTCATCAGTCGTATCACTCCTTTGGATAGATAGATAGATCAGTCGTATCACCGCGTGGTGCCATCACTATCTATTAACGGCTCACCGCCATCCGGATCTGTTCTGCAACCGGGGGCTAACCGGTTTCCGGGTCTAACCCGGCCCATCTATATAGAAGAGAGAGAGGCATCGTCGTTCCGTCTATTCGACGCGCCGCCTTACGCCTTGGGAGTGGCTTCGGTATCGGGCCCGGTGTACGAGTGGTCACAGGGCGGCATACTCGCCCGACCTATACCTATAATACCATATCGCCATATCGAGTCAAAGCAGTCAGCGGGGCGGGCCGATTCAAGTGATCCCCCCTATCTATATATGATATGGGTTTAATCTCCATCGGCTGAGGGCCTGAGAAGGCCACTGACATGATCGAGCTACAATCAACAATCCTCTATATAGATAGTGAGATTGCCCATAACTCAAGATCGCCGGCTAGAGCGCCTTTTCCCCGTTCGACCAGAATGGATAGAGAATATCTATATCTATATAGGTCGAACGGAAGATCCTCTTTCATTTTCATAGAGGGGGGAGGGGCGATGCCACCATGTCATATCGGTACATCCCAGCATGCACCCGGGGAGGCCGCGGGGAGTCATCGAGCATACATCCTTCGGTCGATATTCCTGTTACGGGTCATTACGATATTATATTGTATAGATGAGCGCGCGCCGATCGGATTCCATTCTATTCTATTCTAATATAGGGGTAGGGGTAGGGGTCCCCAGATCGGGGAGGGGGAGAGGGCCTTCACTCAATTGATTTGAGGGTCCCTTCATATCTATATATGGCGCCCAGATCTCTATAGATAGATGGGGATGGGGCCATCTATCTATACAGTCGAGGGGGACTATCTCTAGTCGGCACCCAATCGATAGGCGACATCAGGGCATGCCCCCATAGAGAGATAGGGCCCCCACCCCATAGACCCTATAGAGTATAGAGGGCGCCGACAGCATATAGAGTATAGAGAGCGCCCCCCTATATCTATCTATATAGATTCTATAGCTGCCCTTTCGTGATCTATATAGAGGGGGAGGGGTAGGGGGAGGGTTCTCTGATAGATATATCTACACCCCCTTCTCTATATCTGGATCTGGGGGAGCCGAGATAAGATAGAATAGAGAGGGGGGCTCTCTATGGGGCGCCCATGACAAGATATCTGCCATCTATTTCACTATAGAGGGGGAGCGGAGCGTAAGTCGAGTGATCCAACCATACATTCATTCATGCTCGTCCCCATCTCTATTCCGTGTATCTCCTATCTCCAACCGACCCCGACTATACACTCCATATAGCTCAGTGGGGCAGTGGGCCATGCCATATAGAGAAGGGAGAAGGTCGGGTCGGGTCAGGTCATGTTACGTATAGAGTAGGAACCTCGGTTCAGTCGAGTGCCCAGTGCTATAGAGAGTGATAGTCGAGTGCCCAGTGCTATAGAGAGTGATAGTCGAGTGCTATCTGGGGCACCAACTGGAATCTAGGAACATTGAGCCTACTGATGCCCCTATATCCATACGCCTCTGGTTCGGTTGGGTTCTCCCATATAGATTCTATAGATAGGGGGATATAGATTCTATTGGGGGCGCCCCTATCAGCCGGCCGGGGGGCGGCCTCTATACCTGGATCAGACCCGGATCAGCGGCCGAGAGAACTATAACTCCTATCCATAGCAGCTTAGCTCTCGGCCTCCTCTCCAGTCCAGATAGAACGTAGGCGCCCCCATCTAGATAGAGTTCACCCTATATCTGATCTAGATAGGGCAGATAGAAAAGCCCCCAGATAGAAAGAACTATAGGCTCTTCCCCCTCGGCCTCCCGGGAGAACTCTAGATGGGGCTAAGCTACTTTAGATAGGGATAGGCATCTAGCCTTATAGTCCCTGGGCCCGTCGGCACCCTCTATATACCTATACGGGCCCTCATGTATCTAGAGTTCCCTCCCCCCCCCCCCCCCTCCTCCCCCAGCCATTTCTCTAGAATCTCTCTATCTGGGGCCGTCGGGGGACTCTATATAGCCCAGATATAGAGCCGAGATATAGAGAATACCGAGCCCTTCTATATAGATGGGGGGAGCCCTGAACTATCTATATGGCGAGATAAGATAGAATAGAGAGGGCCCCCGATCGGGGAGCCGAGATAAGATAGAATAGAGAGGGGGGGGGCCCCACCCAGATCTCTTCTCTATAGATGGGTCTGCACCCCCCCTAGATAGATATGGGGGCTCGGGAGAGGGCCCATATCTATCTATCTATCTATTCTAGGGGGAGATCGGATTGCCTCTATATAGAAGAGAAGGGGAGAAGGAGAGACATCAGTAGGCTCTCGATATCTATGGCCGTCGGGAGACTCGCCCTAATATAGATCTCTATATAGATCTCTATATAGATCTCTATATAGATCTCTATTATATAGATCTATATATATCTCTTGAACCGAACAAGGAATAGAGAATCTATAGCCCGCTTGCAGTCTCTAGTTGCGGACTATGGAGAGTCAGTCGTATATCTCAGTCGAGAGCACCATCACCCATATATAGATAGGGGCCCGCCAGCCAGTGCCTTCATTATCCTGAGTGAGAATCTTGAGTATGAGGGAGAAGGGTTGGGTACCCCTGTATCCATATAGGCGCCCAGGGGTGAGGCAGTAGTCTTCAGTGGGAGGTGCGTGCATCCGTTCACCCCCGAGGGGGATAGGATCTATGGGGTCTGCCCTTTTCTATAGATAGATGCGGTGGCCCTATCTCTCTATCTATATGGGGGCGTCACTGTTCAGATCAGAATAGATAGGGAATAGAGAGGTCGTTAGTGATATATAGATAGGGGGGGGGTCAATCTTCGATCCGTTCCCCACCCCCACCCCAGACCCCACCCCCACCCCCACATCGTCATAGGGATAGGGGGCCCTCGCCTATCTATATAGGGGGAGTTCTATAGATAGGGCCGATGGCCGGGGCCGAGCTGGAGATGCCCTGAACTCTACAATGGCCCTATACCTATACGGGCCATCTATCTAGAATCAGAGCCCTATCTCTATCTATCCCATAGAGAGAGAGGGGGCCCTCGCCCCCCCTCACCCTCCCCAGATCTCTAGTCGGGGGGGGGCCCCTCTATAGAAATCTGGCAGATAGAGTTGACTGGGGCCCTCTCTATCTATGGGAGATAGGGGCCCATATAGAGATAGGCCCTCTATATGGTATGGGGTCGGGAGGTGATAGGGGCGCCCTATAGATATATAGAGATCTGCAATCGTAGAGAAGGAGAGAGAAGGTAGTGACGATCTTAACTCCCTCGACCGAGATTCGGGATTCTGTGTGCCCTACCCCATCTCTCTCTATTCAACCTCCCCCCTCTATCTCTATTCTCTGGGAGTGGAGGCGGGTGAGCCCTATATCTAGAACTTGCTCCCCCTCTCTATATAGACATAGACGGGGCTCGCCCGGCCCTCTCTCTATATAGTAGACTGGACTAACCAATGCGGCCCTGAACTCTCCCATCTAGATAGAGAGGGGGGCCCTGAACTCTGGAGGCTCCCGACGCCTCTACTCTAGCTTCTATATAGCTGGGGGAGGAGGGCCCATATGATGGTCAATGCCCCCCTCTCTCCCATATCTATATAGAGGGGGGGGGAGATAGGGGGGTAAAGAATCTCTATCCCCCCCCCCTCTCTATTATATCTCGGCTCCCATCTATCTATAGGGGGGGGGATAGATGGCCCCATCTATAGAGATCTGGCTAACCCAATGAATGTGTTGCCCCCTCTCTCCCCCATGGATCTAGAGGGGGGGAATAGAGGATAATAGAGAGATCAATCTGCAGAGATAGGGGGCCCTCGTCAGATGGGATATATAGGCTCTATATAGAGGGAATCGAGTGGCCCTATCTCTCTATCTATTCACTACGCGGGGGGAGTTCAGGCCCCATATAGATAGAATAGAGGGGGTCGCCATATCTATAGTTCAGGGTGCTCTCCCGTTTATAGACCAGAGGAGGGCCCCTATCTATATATGGGATGGGCGGCCCTATCTACATATCTGATCATCCATCATCCATCACACATCATCTATTCCATTCTATACGTGATACGACTGGACCCCATCCATATATGGGGCATTTGATGCTCCCCTATATACGGATTCAACGCCCCCCTCATCATATATCTATTTGAAATAGAAAGGGGGCCTCTCCCCATCTATCTATATAGAGGGCCCCAACCCTGAACTATAGATAGATGGCTTAAGTAGCCCCCTCCCCCTCCTCCCCCCTCCAGATCTCTCTATAGGGGCGGGGCCTATATAGTCATAGTTCCTCAACCCCATATAGTTAGAGATAGAGGGGGTCGAGTGCCCATATAGAGATAGGGTCGGCCCCCCCCTTCTCTATATAGGGGATATATAGGCATATAGATCTCTCTATATCTAGGGCAGATAGTTCAGGGCCATCCATTCTCTATACTATATACGTGATACGACTGATGACTGATATCTATCACGTCTATAATGGATGACCTCGCCATAGAGAATAGATAGTTCAGGGTGCCCCCGAACTAGAGATAGGGGAGTCTAGATAGGGGAAACTCTCCATATCATATATAGCCGGGGCCGGGGATCTCTCTTCACTTGATTGACGGACAGCTCTCCCATATATAGATAGGGGCCGCTCTCTACTCGATGGGCACCCCCGCCCCCTATCTAGAATTCTGAATGAGAGGAGGGGGGGTCGAGGAAGAGCCCCCTATCTAGACTCTCTATTGGGGTGGGGGCCCCTATCTCTATATGGGGGTCGAGGAAGAGCCCCCTATCTAGACTCTCTATTGGGGTGGGGGCCCCTATCGGGTCGCCAGTTAGAAGTTCTATATATGGGGCTATCTAACTATATGGATATGGCGCCAGTTAAAGCAAGCTCTATATGCCGTCGCCATACCATATAGCTAGGGGAGAGGGAGGGGGAATCGAGGGGGAAGAGCCCTATTCTCTATTCTATCTATGGGGCGACGTCGGCACTCGACCAGAGAGATAAGATCTATATAGAGGGGGAGAGGGGGCCCCCCCCCACCCCCCCCTCTATATAGATCTTATCTTATAGTTCTAGATAGGGCCCCCATATATGGATAGGGCCCAACCCCCCCCCCGGTGGGCGGTCGAGGCTATCGCCATAGATTTTCTTTCTATAGGGTGCTCTCCCGATGGCCTATAGATCTAGGGGCCCCTCTCTCTATCTGGTGAGTAGAGGCGTCGGGAGAGGGGCCTGGCCCCCGGCCCTCTCCCGATGGTCGAGCCATATATGAATAGGGCCATACATCCGTTAGATAGATATATAGAAATAGAGATCTATCTATACGTGATTGATACAATACGTGATATCAGTCATCAGTCGTATCACGTATATAATGGATGGATGGCTCGACCCGGGTCGAGGCCCGGGCCCCTAGATATATAGGCGAGAGCACCCTATAGAAAGAAAATCTATGGCGAGAGGTCGAGCCTTTAGGCATAAGGAGGCATAAGGGCGGGCATTTATGCGAGGGAGAGGTACGTAGGGCCTTTAGGGACCCTTATAGATATAGGCCAACGGGAAAGGACTCGACCGCCCCCCCCCCCTCTCTATAGATGGTCGAGGGCCCCTATCTAGAACTATAAGATAAGATAGTTCAGGAAGGGGGGGGGGGGGGGGGGTTTGGGCGCCCACCTATTGATCATTGATTGGGGGGGGTCGAGGAGGTTGAGGAACTCCGATCGAATTCAAGTTTCAAGGAAGGGTTATCGTTTTGCCTCAGACTCTTATCGAGACAAACATGGAGGAACCCATCACTCCTCCGTTCGTGTTGGGAGCCCCATCTGCTGTTGTGTTGCCAACGAATCCCCCCAATGTTTCTACGTTACGGCAATTTCGTGAATGCTATTCCGATCTGAGTGGTCTGATTCCGTGTCCCGTGCTGGGGAGCATTATCCTCCTCTTCATTCCAAACTCAAGAATACGATTGATACGATTCATTGGTCTGTGCGTCTCTCCCCTCACTTTCTTGTACTCCCTCGTTCTCCGGATACAATTTGATTCCTCCACGGCCGAATTCCAATTCGTGGGAACCATTCGATGGCTTCCTCATGAGAACATCAATTTGTACATGGGTCTAGATGGTATCCCCTCATTCTTTGTGGTATTGACCACATTTCCAATCCCTATTCGCATTCTAGTGGGTTGGTCCAGTATAGAAAGTTATGGGAAAGAGTATGTTATAGTATTTCCAATTCGCGAATTTCTCATGATCGCCGTGTTTCGCATGCCGGATCTTTTACTATTCCATGTTTTTCCCGAAAGCGTGCTAATCCCTATGTTGTGCGGAGCTGAGCACCTTCTATTCGCTGGGAGCTTCTCCCTCTGCAGGAGCCTTGTGCAGTAAACCCCCCACGGGCGGTCCCCCGCGAAGCTCTCGGGAAGAAGGGTAGTCTTGTGTGTAGGCATAGCATTCCCGAACCGACATCCATCTATGTCTTGGGATCGTGGGGTACTCCGGGGTAGTGGGTACCTCGCACGCCCCGCCTACTTGAGTATTGTATGGATATGCGGGAAAGGGTGCTCCCAGGGGTCCGACTCTGAGAATTCGGGGCAGGGTGCAGACACACTTGCGCGGATTCGGGTGACGGCTACAAGGCGAGGAAGAGAAAGGGAACTGTACCCGACCAGGGATGGACGTAAACTCGGTTGCTATCGGAAAGGGGGGATAATCGTCCTGGTCCTCGAAAAAAGCCGCCGCCCGGATCGTCGCCGGCTCCCTCTCGGCGAGGAGAGGGAAGGAGTTGCTGAAACGAAATGGACTAGTATAGTATGATTACGAAGATGGACTGGCCGCAAAAAGAAAGAGCAAAGAGTGGCCGTGTAATAAAGAGAGAGAAGAGAAGATAAGATCAATATTGGGTGGGTGGGTTGGGGACCGTTGCGTCGATCATAGATCGATCCATCTATGGAGACAATCACAGATCGCCGCAAGCATCCATCCGGGACAGAGAAGCGGAGCCGGCCCCCGGGAGTGGGACACGGCATGGAAGAGAAGAGCGGGCCCCGGTGATCGATTTCGAATTCAGAATCAAGTCCCCTCCGGAATTTCCCCTCCGTTCCACGTTCCCGAAATGGATCTCGTCAAATATTCAACATTTCCTATGATCATTCCCCTCTCGGGTATTCGGGGAATCTCCCCAAATAGGCGGAATATTACTATTATGTCAATGTCCATTGAATCAATGTCACCAGCCGTCAATTTGAACCCTTCGGTATTTCCCGTTTATCCGGATGATATGATGGGTCAATCATTTGCTTTATCGGTGTTAACGGTGGCAGCTGCGGAATCCGCTATTGGGTTGGCCATCCCGGTCATTACTTTCCGAATTCGAGGGACCATTGCAGTAGAATCTATCAATCGCATGAAGGGTCGAGCAGCACCAGCACGCCCTACCGGCCCCCTCTCCCCCTCACCCAGATATAGAGAGAGGGGCTTCGGGTGAGATCCCCCCTCTCTCTATATTCAACCCCCTTTCTATATATCATATCTGGTGAGATCCCCCCTCTCTCTATAGATATTCAACCTCACCCTCGCCCCTATACCCTCAGATAGAGAGATTGGGGGCCCTCCAGAGAGAGAGGGGCGGGCCCCTCCCCTCCCCTCTCTATAGATCTCGATCGAGATCGATCAGATCTGGCAGATAGAGAGATTGGGGGCCCTCACCCTCTTTAGATTTCGTCGGGTGAGTGCAGATATAGAGGCCCTCAATTGATAAATCAATTGAGTGGTTCGCTACGCTACGCTGCGCTCACCCCTCTCTCTATATCTTATCTTATCTCTCTGGGGCTGGCCGCTACAAATACGAAGAACTACGAAATACAGAACGGAGCGTATAGCTCAGAACTAAGCTAACTACATCTACATCTATATATAGGGGTGGGGTCCTATAGATAGGCAGGCCCCCCCCACCCCCCTAGAGATCTTATCTATGGGAAGGCCGAGGGAACCTATAGAGAGGCCCCCAGAGATGAGATATGTAGGGGCGAGAAGATATATCTATAGGGCCCCTCTATTCTATGGAGGGGGGGCCCCTATGACGATATGGGTGTAGGTAGTTAGGTGTAGGTTGCACCAGAGTCTAGTCTCCCGCGCCTATCTAGACAGTGGGCGGCCCTCCACCTCCACTATAGCTATAACTATATGCCTATATGCGGAGCCCAACTTCATATCAAATGGAGAACCGGTACGGTATGGTGACTAATCCACTAGGTGTCGTGTCCCGCCCCCCCCCATATCTAGAGAGGGGGTCGATCACCCTCTATACAGCCGGATGAATAATATCTATATTCCAGTTGCAGTTGAGATAGGAATTGAATTTAGTGACAGTTATAGTTCTATATATAGGGCTGGGAAGAAGCCCTCTCTACTATATGCTCCCCTATAGATAGATATGGGTCGCTACCGATATGACTGCCCTGCCATATAGATCAGATAAGATCTATAGGGGGTGGGGTTGGGGGTGACAGTCATATAGAGCCTCTTTATTATATTATATTATATTATATTATATTATATTATATTATATTATATTATATTATATTATATTATATTATATTATATTATATTAGTTCGTGATGTTAGATTCGAGACTGGAATCGTCATCATATCACGTATATAATGGAATGGATGCCACCCCCAGATGATATATAGGGTATTCGTAATGGTGCTCAATATTCGGGCACTCAATTGATTCGAATGAGAGACAGAGCTAGCTAGTCCATAGTTCCCTATCCAGATATGGGGCACCCCCCCTCCCTACCCTATATATAGATGGGGGAGCCGAGATCTAATAGAGAGGGGGGGGCCATCTATTATGTAGCGTAGCTGGGATCGGTATATTCTGTGATCGGATGGGAGCCAACTAGAATCGGTGGGGTGGGGTTATCAATATATAGGATAGGGCTGAGGGGTTCCCACTCTACTGTTTCTGAGGCCCACTCTCTAGTTTCTGAGGGATGTGTCCCCGCGGGTTCATCGGTGGGTGTGTGGTTAGGCTAGTTTATGAGGGATGTGCTCCGATATCTAGAGAGGCCGAGGGATGGTTCCCACTCCCATACCATATAGGGGGTTGGGATGAAGCCGCCCTATCATTTATGGAAGGGGTGAACTCTCTATATAGATATATATACGGATGGCGTCTGATCGTCCCCTACTATATATAGCTACCCCACCTGCCTAACCACACCCATATCTCTATATAGGCCCTCTATATCCCCTATATAGAGAAGGGGGGCCCACCTGCCCCAGATATAGATAGGCTCTTTTAATTGCAATCTAGATGACCGTACCGGTATCTATGAATGGTGTGTGTACCGTTCGCCCTATCGGCCCTATATCTAGATATATGGTATGTGTACCGTTCAGTGGGAAGCGGAAGGATATAGATATATGGCGGTCATTCAGTCGATTCCATTATATCCCTATCTGGCCCCCCCAGATATCTCATCTCGATCGAAACTTAACTGGAGGGATCGATGATATGAGTTGTGAGTGATTGCCCATATCCAGATCTCTATAGGGGATCGATCCCGTCCCGTCTATATAGAGTAGAGATGGGGATACCATCGCCGCAGATAGAGTATAGGGGAGTAGAGATCTGGGCGCCATATATAGATATAAAGACCCCCCAGATAGATAGCCAGATGGATAAGATAGTTCAGGGGAGGGGGGGGGCCGCCCAGATCTGATCTCCCATAGAAGATAGAGAGCCGAGATATAATAGAATAGAATATAGGGGCCCTATGGGGGGCCCTCCATAGAACATAGAATAGAGGGGAGATAGGTAGGGGGTCGGGCGTCGGGAGAGGGAGAACCTCGCGCCGACATCTATAGTTCTCTCGGGGCCTCCCCTTTCTATCCGGCGACCTTATTAAGAAAAGGGGCCGGGAGACCGAGGATAGCTCTTACCTCTCGGCCGTCGCCATATCTGAGGGTACCCTCTATCTATATATGGGGGCAGTCGAGGGCGGCTATATATAGATCCCCCCAGATCTATATAGAGGGGGTGGGGCCATCTATCTCTCTATACAGTCGAGGGCAGCCCCAGATAGAATATGGATAGGGAGCCGAGATATAGAGAATACCGGGCCCTCTCTCTATATGGGGGAGCCGAGCCCTTCTCTCCCCCCTCTATATAGATATGGGAGCCGAGATAAGATAGAATAGAGAGGGGGGGGGCCTCTAGAGTAGCTATTTCTAGGGGCGCCTATATTCATCAGTCATATCACGTACATAATAGATGCCATATATAGGGGACCCCTCCATATAGATAGTTCTAGATAGGGCCGCCCATCTATAGATGAGAATAAAGAGATATTCGGTTCTCTCTGGATCTGGACAGTTGGGTTCTCTCCGGACGATCTTCCCCCTATCAGCCGGATATAGAAGATAAGATAGGAAGGGGTGGGGCGCCCCCCCTCTCTCTATATGGGATCTATAGGGCCCCCCCCCCTCTCTATTCTATCTTATCTCGGTATTCTCCCCCCCCCCTCTCTCACCCCCCCTCTCTCTATATGGGTGAGAGAGGGGGGGCGAGAGAGGGCTCGGCTCCCCCCCAGATCGATCGGGGGGAGAGCCCCCCTCTCTATTCTATCTTATCTCGGTATTCTCCCCCCCCCCCTCTCTCACCCCCCCTCTCTCTATATGGGTGAGAGAGGGGGGGCGAGAGAGGGCTCGGCTCCCCGGGGGCCCTCTCTATTCTATCTTATCTCGGTATTCTCTATATCTTATCTATCTGGCGAGGGGCAGCCTAGACTATAGAGATCTAGCGGCCCCCACTCTCTATATAGATCTCCCGAGCATGCATAACTATAGACAGTCCCCCACTCTCTCTATATGGCCGAGTCATATATAGATAGGGGGAGGAGATCCAGCGCGGCTATATGGCACTCGACGTTTCTATATAGATAGGGCGGGAGGGGGAGAGGGAGAGCCCCTATCTATATACAACCCCTGGCAGTCCGGTAGGGCGGCCCTATCTACATATCTGATCATCCATCATCTATCTGCATCTATTCTCTACGTGATACGACTGAGCTGGCCCCCCCCCTCCATATAGAGAATTCTCTATGGCCCCTCTCTCTCCCCTATAGAGTTCAGGGGGGGGGGGCCGCTGGGATCAAAGCGAGAATCCCCCTCTATCTAGCCTATCTATATAGAAGAGATGGGGGATGGGGTCGGCGGCGGCCATACCATATACGAGTTTGCCCCACCCCGGCCAGGGGCAAGGTTGGCTATACGCTCCAGAGAGCGACTGCCCAGAGAGTCTAGATAGCGTTGCCCAGCCCATATATCTCTTCTTTCTATATATCTAGTAACTATATCTAGATAGGCGTCTAGAGAAGACCCTAGAACTCGGCTTGGGGCACTCCCCCGCCCCGGCCTGAACTCGGGTGGCCCCTATCTATAGACTCGGCACCCTATAGATAATATATGGCGCTAGTCCCCTGGACACCCTATATACATATATGGCGCTCCTATCTCCTATCCCCTCTCCATATCTAGGGGGAGGGGGAGCCCTGTACGGTATACTCTATATGGATAGAAAGCCCATGGGCATCCCATATAGTCTTAGATTCGCTACTCAAAGTTGGATAGGGTGGGCATCTACATACGTAACATGAGTGGACCACACTACAACTACACGTATAGTGAAGTGGACTATTCTCTGATCAATGATACTCGGACCCCATATCTATTCTCTATTGGGATTGGACGAAGGATAGTCGGCTAGGCTCAGGACCAGCTGGGTTCTAGATCTATGGGGTAGGGGCGGCTATAGCGGAGAGGTCTAGGTCAATGACCTATCGTCGGCCCCACTCTATTATAGTTCCAGGGCGCCCGAATGGCTTAGGTCCCCCTACCCTATAGATAGATAGTCAACCACACCACAACCACTCATATAGATAGGGGTTCTTCTCCGTTCGACCGATACTACATGGCCGTTGGCCTATTCTCTCCATAGGGGCGGGCCCCCCATAGAACTCTAGGCGACCCGCCCCGCCCCATATATGGATTGGATAGGACAATAATCTATCTATATAGGGGGCGCCCTATCTATATCTATCTGGGGCTATCTATCTATATAGATATATAGATAGATATGGGGGAGGGCCTCGGCATCCGACCGGGCATTCATGCTCTCTCCCGCCCCCCCCCCCTCTCTATTATATCTCGGCTCCATCTCTCTATACCCCCACCCACTCTATAGAGAGATCTATCTGGCCCCCTATATACTGAGGTTCATCTACCTTTCTAGAGAGCGGTGAGACGAATCGAACAGTGCCTATCTATATCTATATATGGCCGCATCTTTCACGACCCCCCCCCTCCAGAGAATAGAGGGGAGATAGGGCCCCCCTCTCTCTATCTGAGGGTATAGGGGCGAGGGGGAGGGCCTATCTATATATATGGCTCGGCCTCCCGGGAGACCGGCAACGCCCAGGCGGGCATAAATGAATGCCATATATGGATAGGATTTCTGCGAGCAGAACAGAACATAACATATTACGGTTCGGTTCGGTTCGGTTCGGTTCGGTTCGGTTCGGTTCGGTTCGGTTCGGTTCGGATAATAGGCGGCACGGGGCCATGAAGACATGTGTTCTATTGGCCATAAAAACTTTCATATGCCACGCACCCTTTATATCTATATATGGCGATGGATCGAGGGAGACTCGACCCTCGGCACTCGGCCTCCTCCCAGATAGATAGGCTTGGCCAGGGGCGACCCTATCTATCTCTATCTATCTATCCGGCCATATCTAGAATCTATATAGGGGGGGCCCTCCCTATGACGATATGGGGCCCCCATATAGTTATAGGCCCCAACTCCAAGTCTCAATGATTGGGCCGATAAGCCCGACTCTCTATCTGGGGGAGCCGAGATAGAATAGAGAGGGGGGGGGCTCCCCAGATAGATATCTCTATTCTATCCATAGCTGAGCAGTGCTGGGATATCTGGATGAACCGGTTGGGTTATGAACAGATATATAGATAGGGGCGAACAGTGCCATATAGAATAGAGGCCGCATCTTTTGAACCGGTGGACAGACCCCCGAACTATCTTATCTAGAGGGCAGGGCCCTATCTATATAAGGCGGAGGTGGCCCCCCAGATATCTTATAGTTCTAGATGGGGGAGGAAGGCCGGGTATAGTATATAGATCTGGTCGGCACTCTATAGAGAGAGGTTCGGCCATATATCTCATTTCCGAGGGGGAGGGAGCGTGGTATATATAGTTTAATTGGCCTCGTCTTATCGCCGGGGCCTAACCTTTACTTTAGAGAGAGTGGGAGCGCCATCTAGAACCCATATATAGATAGGGCTGCCATATATCTATAGGGGGGCACCGGGCAGTCGAGTGCCCCCCCCCCTCCATATGGATAATGAATCTATCTCTATCTATAGCCACCCACTCTCTATATAGAGTATATAGCCGACGGCCTACCCTACCCCTACTATATACAGCTTAGAGCTCATAGCTGGGGGAGAAGGGGCCCTATCTCTATCTATGGGCGGGAGAGGTCGAGATCATCCACCAGAGAGGGGTCGAGCATCTCACCCGCGTCCCATACCCCATACATATAGAGGGGAGGGGGGTCGAGGATGCATTCCAATTACGTATGGCATTTATGCTTTGCTCGGGAGAGATAAGATATATACAGTGGGCAGTGGGCAGTGGGCAGTGGGGGCCCCTATCTCCACTCGCTTCTCGATCCCGACGCCCAAGCAAAAAGGAATGCGAGTGTCTCCCTCCCCCTCCGCCTATATATGGAGGGGCGGGGGAGTGCCCGCCCTCGATCTCCCTATAGATTTCTATGGCAATCGAGCCCCCCCCCTATCTATATCTGGGACCCCCCCCCCTCCCCCCCTATTATAGATTAGATCATAGATATGGCCGAGATCAAAATCTATAGGAGGGGGGCGCCATATCTGTATATAGGGTGCCCCCACCCCTTCCTATCTTATCTTAGAGTTCTAGATAGGGGACCTCGGCCTCCCAGAGAACTATAGATGGTCAGCCATATCTATGATCTATATAGGGAGGGGGGGGTGCCCCATATAGAGAGAGGGGGTCCTCCACTCTCTCTATATAGGGTAGGGGCGGGGGAGTGCCCCCACCCCATATAGAGAACTAGATAGGGGGCCCCATAGAGAATATAGATAGGGGGACCTCGACATTCATTCATTTAGAAATGGAGGGAATGCTTGACCGGCCCTATAGGAGATGCGGGGAACAGATAGAGCCGAGCCTACCATGCCCTAGAGTTCTATATGGCTATATACTACCGCCGATCTGCCCCCCCCTCTCTATATGGGCGAGATTGGCTTCCCCCCTCCCTATACTCTCCCGGAGAAATAAATGTGGTCGGCGGGAGGGCCCCCTCTCTCTAGACTTCCCCAATTCTAGAGTCCCGGGCATCGCTCATTCCGGTGAGAGATAAGATAGTTCAGGGAGGGGGGAGGGGGGGGGGGGCGCCATCTATCTAATCTCTATAGGAGGGGGGGGGGGGGGGTGCCGACTCTATTCTATATAGCCGATAGCCGCCCTCTCCCGATGGTCGGGACCATCCATTACATTCTATACGTGATATGACCGATGACTGGTTGTATCACGTATATAATAGATGGTGGCATCACTATCGGCATCACTCGACCAACCAGGCAGTGAGCGACAGCGCCCGAGCAAGCCAATACTAGTAATCATTTGATTTGGGTAGGGGGTCGCGGAGCCGCCGACGGATAACGAATAGCGAGTAACGAATAATAGGTACCCAAACCCAATGCAGAGTGAGGCAGAGTTCGTGAGCCGTGTAATAGGCGACCATCTCGCGCGGTTCGGAGGGCACTTGAGCCGCAGCGCGTTGACCCCCTATCCAATTCCCGGGCCAATCCCCCTTCCGTACCACCCAAAAATGAGATTCTCGCCGAATCCGAGTTTGCTGCTCCAACCATTACCGAACTAATGCCTATTCCGTTTAGTACTTTAGGTGCTTTCGTGGCGTATCATGTCAATCTCGTAGCGGATCAATTCCAACGAGCCTTTCAAACTAGTACTTCCGGTAATCGACTCTATTGCTCTTTAAATAAACGCTGGTTCCCCGATCAAGTTTTCAATGACTTCATAGTCAGATCGTTCCCGCGTTTCGGATACGAAGTCTCATTCGAAGCTTCAGACAAAGGTGCTATTGAGATATTGGGCCCTTATGGTATTTCGTACACATTCCGGCAATTGGCCAAGCGAATGAGTCAACTTCAAAGTGGATTCGTCGTGCGAGGAGTGCGTTACAACCCGTGGCCGCCTGCCCCCTCACCCCTCTATTTATTCTATGGAGGGGGGGGGGGGTGGCTCCTCCGTTGTGGGTAAACGGTAAACCCGACTCTACTCTCCTTCGGCGGAGATATAGATCTGGGGGGGCGTTAAGACCGGAGCTTTCTAGTAGTGCCAGCATGCAAGCAGGAATGCAAGTGAATGAATTCCCCTCCTTCCACGAGGCGACCCTAGTATATAGATAGGGGAGCGGCTATCTAGCGGGAGTCGCTGCGGTAGTATGCCAGTCCCTATGGACAAGGGGGCAGTCATCGCGGGCGCAGGCAGCCCTCTACCATCCCATTGCATTCTCTTCCCTATTCCATGCCGGGCCCCGGGTGATGCCTATATAGCCATCTCGGGGGTTGGATTACAAGACCCATATCCATTCGTCAGATATATAGAGATGGGTGCATCGTCATCATTCCATTCTATATCTCGCTTGGATCTTGTCGTCAATCAATAGGACAGGACTATTCTAGGGGTAGGGGCTATCACCATTACTATTACTATAATAGTCCAGGGAGCGTAATTGCCAGAGCACGGGGGATAGTAATGATTTCGGCAGGAGCAGCCGGACTGCTATAGCAAGCAGAAACTATAGAGAAGGGCCGAGCGAGCCTCTGGGATCTCCTGTAAACCTCCCCATGATGTGGCAGAGGGGGGATATCGGGGGAAGCAGTGAGTGGAGATTCCCCTGCGGAGAGCCGGATGAGGGGGGACCTTCACGTCCGGTCCGGAGGGCGGGGATATCCCGACCCTACTATCACTATGCCTTTGCAATGCCACTCGGTTTAACTCCCCTTGCGACTTTTTTCCGTATGTGGGATCTTCTATCCCCTTGGGTAGATAATCGATCGTCTTTCATTTCGATAGTGAGTAGTTTCTTCCCCGGGTAGAGCGGGCCAACCAACCGCCGAGGGCGAAGCTATTCTGAAGGCTCCCCGATATTCTCCGGTTCGACTAAGGGAGCATGCGCTCGGCCGAGTGCCAACGCCATGGGGGGCGGGGGCAGCTAGATCTGATCTATATAGGTCTTGTCTTGGGTCCAGATATAGATAGATACTCTCGCCCTATCTATAGTTCGGGGTGTGAGCGATAGTATATATAGTTCAATTGGCGCCCGCCCGCATATAGATATAGAGATATCTATATATCTATATGGGCAGACCAGACCCCCGGAGAAAAGAAAATAGAGGGCGGGCCATCTCTCTATACTATAGAGAGGCCATCTATCCCATCTCTCTATATGGGGGGGCCGGCCAACTAAACTATATACAGGCCATCCCATCTCTCTATATAGCCCGCCCTATCTATATATGGGGCGACTCTCTAGAGTCGGCTATAGTATAGTCGGCACCCCCCCCCTGGTAAATTTAGAGGGGATAGGGAGGCCTAGAACTCTATGGGGAAACCCTCTCCCTGTCGGTCGAGGGAGATAGATGGATAGGAGGCTCTCGACCGCCATCTATCTATCTATATAGGGGAGAGGGAGATAGATGGATAGGCTCGACCCCCCCTCTCTATTATATCTCGGCTCGGCGCGACCCGACGAAACCTGACAAAAGCAACTGAAAAGTGATTGCCCAACCGCCATCGTGCATGTGGAACAAAGTGAGTGCGGTGAGCGACAGCGGGCCCCCCCTCTCTCTATATGGGGGATATATAGGGAGTTCTCGATAGTAAGAGTTGATAGTCCCCCAATCAATGTTAACTCGATAGTAAGAGTTGATAGTCCCTATTGCTCAGTGCTCCTTCCTCGAATTCAGATGACTGATAGAATCTCCCCCCCGACCTCCTCTCGCGCATAAATGCCGTTCCGGTCCGAAGGTCATTTATCGACGGTAGCCACACCAACACCAGTACCAGCAAAGGGCGAGTCCCGAACCGAACGAACGCGGCCCTGCCCTGCCCTGCCCTGCCCTGCCCTGCCCTATAATACATATGGCGGACGGATCAAAAACACAACAATAGGGCTCCCGATAGGCCCGCGTGATTGACTCCCGATGGCCCGGGGGTCCGTCAATAGAAAGAGATAGGGGGCGGGGGTCGTATACCGTTCTAGGATCGCCCCCCCCCTATATCTATATGGCGTCCCCATCATGCATAGAACAACGATTACGTAGATGATCAGATGATCTCGGCCCCCCCTCTCTCTGGGTATGCTCATGCTCCTCCCGGGTATCCGGTATCTCAAGTGGCATTTCGGGTCGTATCTGGAATTCTCATTGGATTGGCCCGGACGACTCCTGTCGTATCCGGGCGGGGCCCACTCACCGCGCACTCCCCGGCCCGGCCCTATTGTTTAGTTGCATATATCGCATAGAAAGAAAGGCATCGGACGGCTGCGGGACTCGACCGCAGGTGAGCTTGGAAATGATGATCCGGCGTATCTCTCCGGCGTATCTCTCCTATCCTATATTCTCCATTCCGTACTCCCCAAGCGGAATGTTTCACTGGTCTCGGCCCCCCCCCCTCCCCCCTCCCTGAACTATCTTATCTTATCTATGGGGCCTCTCTTCACCCGCGCCTCGTATGAGTAAAGAGGATATTGATATTGATGCTCATGAAGCTCCATGCCCACTCCCCATCATGATCATCCGGACAGATAGTGGTTGAGTAAAGTGGGCAGTCGGTGCTCTCCCGGCCGCCCCTCCCAAGGCAAGGGCCTTTTCAATAGGTAGGTGTAGGTAGGTCGCAGAAAGCCCCTATTGATACGATAGTTAGAGTGCACGACCCCACCCCATATATAGATAGGATAGGGTGCATGCCCTAAAGCCAGGGATGCGCCCTGCTGGAGAGCTAGTCGAACAGTTTGAGCCGTGTCGTATGCTATGCTATAGAATAAGTCATCTCGGTCCCGCCAATGAATCTCTCCGAGCTACGCGCCGTCGTGAATGAAACGGAGAAAGGAAAGTCGTGTGAAGAGGGAGTCGCCCTACCCCCCCCCTACCCTATTAGGAAAGAAATAGATCTGAGATGCCGATCTCTATATAGATATATAAGATATAGATATCTCAATCTAGCGGATCGGAAAACAAAAAATTCCCCCTATATCTATATCTATATCTCAGTTTCGATCCAGATATCGGCCGCCCCCCTCTCTATAGATCTTAGATATATGATATATGCCTGGTCCCGCCTGGGCCTGGAATGATTCCGTATTAGAACCAAAGCTCTCCTCTTCCGCCCACCATGCATCATTAGCACTCGACCGGTGCGGTGCACTCGGTGGTTCCGCTTCGTTCGCTTCATCCCATTCCGATTGCCGATTGTAAGTGATCTCGATCTATCTACATATTTCTTTCTATCCCGTCTGAAGCGCCTTCTATCTATCTATCTATATAGGGCCCCTTTCTCCTAGTTTCCCGATTCCGGGGCTGCGCCGTTCACCCGCGCCGATGTGCCGATCGGTAGAGAAAGCCGGTTCGGGCCACCCGATTCATTCGTCATGTATCTATATATAGGCCGGGTAAAGATTGAACTCACTAGGACTCCAGCCGATTCATTCCTCTAAAGCTCCCACTCCCAGCCATGCCGATCCGATTCATTCGTTGATTGGTAACCCAATCAACGAATGAATGTTCGTGCAGCCGGCCATGTCGGAGGAACACGGCTCGGTTCTGACAGCCGGATGGGTGAGAGGAAGCCTCCCCGCATTACCATTATGGGTGGGGGGTGGGAGGAAGCGATTGCCGTATGAACAGCAGGGGACTTCTCCGTAATGGATCCCCGGTCACGGAATCATACTCATAGGCATCAGGATTAGGCGGGAATCACTGGCCCCTGGCGGGGTCAAGTGGCGTTTGGCCGGGGGTCTCAAGCGGCGGAATCATGGGAGGCGGGAATCGCTGGCATAGCCATTCCATGGGAATGAATCACTAATCACTCGACTAGCGACTAGTCAATCAGGTGGGCAATCAGCATTGGCCAACATAGATATAGGAGGGGGGCTCCTCAGTGCCCCCATTCCCCATCGTCTTTCTCCGGCCAACGTCTTTCAGTTCTATAGTTATATAGTTCTCTCTATAGGGGAGGGGGGCAGTTCTCTATATAGGGGGGCCAACGGCTATATATAGATATGGCTCCCTATAGATCTATATGGCGAGGGCGGCTATATGGATTGTAGTCTAGTCTTCTCTATAGAGTCGGCGCCCCCACCCTGAACTATCATATCTATATGGCGACGGCCCAATTCTCTATATATCTGCGGACAGCTATATAGAGGCGGGGGGGGGGGGCACCGATAGGACGATGCTCTCGACTGACGTCAGGTCATTCATGCGCCTGCCTGATTGACGGAGAGGAAGGAATGGCATTATGGTTGAAAGGCATTGATGCGCCCCTATATAGAGATACCTTTGATGCGCTCTTCCCTTACTATCACATGCGCTCCGCTCTTACAGGACTACGCGCTCTTCTCTTACAGGACGGACTATGCGCTCTTGCTCTTCCGACTATGCGCTCCACCGCCCAGAGAGTTCAGGGCCGGTCGATCCCGTACCACCCACTATACCACCGCATTATCCGGCTATCCCCCCCGATACAATACAGTAGGCACCTTTCGCTCAGGGCTCAAGAAAAGAGGGGCCCTATATAGATATTAGAGATCTGGGCCTTTCGTTGAGGTCAGGGCGGCCCCCTCGGGTTGCTCGACCTTTACCCTTCTGTCTCCTCATATAGAGATAGGGGCCCCGGGCTCCATCCGACGCCGAGGAGATCGAGGAACTCTTCAGGAGAGGACCCCTATGGGCTCGACCGCCCCTTCCCTATATATCTGGGCCCCTTCCCTATATATAGATCTGGCAGGGCCGGGCGGCTCGACCTTGAGTTCAGTTCAGTCGGTGTAGCTGGTATGAGTTAGTGTAGCTGCAGTTGTAGCTGTAGTTGTTCAGGGCCGGCCCGCTTCATCTCTCTCATAGGTGGGATAATGAGGTATAGCTTCATGGCCCCGGGGTCCATCAGTTCTAAGCTTTCCTCCGTCTCGCCGTCGAGATAGATTGGATAGGGGCCTGAGCATTATATTAATGCGTCGATCAACGATCAATAAGCCGGGCCGAGGAGAGCTCTTCACGTTAATCCGGCCGGCCGCTTAGAACAGAAAGAAGCCCGGCCCGGTGCTCACCGGAATCCATGAATCAAGGAATCACTTGGGATCTACGAATCTCGGGATGCCTACCCCACCCCTACTCTTGGAAGTGCCACTCCTCTCCCTATCGCCATATAGAAAAGAGATATAGGGAGGGGGGGGGGGGGGGTGCCTAATCTCTAATCTATGAAGGATATATGAATCGGGGAATAATCTTATCTTGGAATCCGGGAATCAAGGACTTGGGCATCCGCCCTATATAGAGAACTACCGACCCCTATCTATATATGGGTTATGCCCCTCGATTTTGGCGAGTTGCAAGCAGTTAAAAAATGCGAGTAGGCCGAGGGGCACCATACCATATATAGATAGGGGCCCCCATATCATATAGAGATAGGGGCCCAGAAGATAAGATAGTTCAGGGATAGGGAGGGGGGGGGTCCCTCTCCCAGCTATATAGAGTAGGCCGTCGGGCCCCGTGCCAACAGCCCCCCCCAGAGAGAATATAGAGAGGGAGCGGGTCTCGGGAGGCCGGGGAGGGCCCCTATCTATATATAGGCCAACGGGAGAGAATTGAGAAGAAAAGAATGAGAGCGGCCATCTATATATATAGAGAGAGAGGGGCCCCCCTTCTCTATATGGGGGATATATAGGGAGTTCTCTATATAGGGCCGTTGGCCCATATAGATCATAGTTCAGGGCTATCCATCTCCGGCCCCGGCCATCGGCCCTATATACTCTATATAGAACTCCATCTGGAGCTGGAGGGCGAGGTCCCCACATATCTACCAACGGAGCATGCCCTAGAAATTCTAAGGCCCCCTCTATAGATATGGGCCGTGGGAGCCCGCCCCCAACGAGGGAGCGTAGCTAGCGACCCCCTCTAATCTAGATAGGGTAGTCAGGATCTATATCTATATAGGGTGCCCCATATACATATAGAGTCTAGATGGGGCCATCTAGATATAGAGAGAGGGGGCCGGGTATCTAAACTGAAGCTTATAGATACAGAGAGTTGGCACCCCTATCTCTCCATATGGCGCCCCGGAGATCCCCCGCCCCTCCCTATATCTATAGAGATTCGGGGAGGGCCCCCCATATATAGATAGGGCTATATAGAGGGGTGAGCGCAGCATGATAAAAGCGTAGCGAACCACTCGCCCCCCCGGCACTCTATATGGGATCTATAGGGCCATATCTATACTCTATAGATAGGGGCAGCGAGGGCCCCACTCTATCTGCCAGATCTGATCTATAGAGAGGGGAGGGGAGGGGCCCGCCCCTATCTCTCTCTATCTGGAGGGTGAGGGCCCCTATATATGGCGTAGCGAACAGATAGATAGGGCGCCGACCCCCCCTCCCCTTATATCTATAGGGCTATAGGGGAGTTCGGATCGCTGGGGCCCCCCCTATCTATATATAGATTCCAATATAGGGGAGCCCCCCTTCTCTCTATATGGGTTCTATGGGGGGCCCGCCCCCCCTTTCAATTTCTAGGGCATATCTTCGGGCCTCCCCCGCCCCCCCCTCTCTATCTTCTATCTGGAGGGGGAGGCCCCTCTATCTAGATAGGCCCGCCCCTCGGCAGGTCAGGTCCCTTTCTATCTATATATGGCGACCTTATTAAGTAAGAAAAGGGGCCTATATATCGGTAGATAGGCCCCCGGCCCCCATCTAGAGAGAGGGGGGCCTATCTAGATATGGGGCACTCGGCCCCCCCCCCCTCTCTCTCTATGGCCCCCCCCCTATATAGATATGGGAGCCGAGATAAGATAGAATAGAGAGGGGGGGCCGAGGGAGAACCTCTCCCGACGGCCTACTCTATATAGCTGGGAGAGGCACCCCCCTCCTAGTTCAGATTAGATTAGATAGATGGCGACGGCCTACTCTATATAGTATATAGCTGGGCATTGAATTGCTTCAGCGGTATAACCAGTGAGCGACAACGGGATATATAGAGAATAGATAGGGGAAAGAACCTCCCGGTCATTGGAACGGGGAAGAACCTCCCGGTCATTGGAACACACATCTATGGGTATGGGAGGAACACACATCTATGGGAACACACATCTACTCTACATCTATGCGGTGCGGTCATTGGAACACGCATCATTGGAACACACATCTATGGGTATGGGAGAGGCGGGATTCGGACCTACGTAGAAAACTTCCAACAGATTTACAGTCTGCCGCTTTAAACCACTCGGCCACTCTCCCGAATCAATATGGGAGCTCCAGATAGAATAGATATATAGGGACGGGCAGGCAGAAGGGAATTGAAGCGCTCGCGGGCAGGCAAAATTGAAGCCGGCAGCGGCCGGGGGAGTTCGCTGTCGCTCACTGGTTATGTTATACAGAAATGCCCCGGGCGTGCCCGCTGATCGAACCCCCTGAACTCTATCCGATATCTGATATCATCTGGGGAGGGATGAGCGGGTACTATATAGATAGGGGACCGCCCCCGCCCCCCCTCCCACCCCCCCCCCCCTCCCTGAACTCTCTTATCTTATCTGATATCTGGGGAGGGATGAGCGGGTACAACGAAGTGCCAGAACTGACCGAAAAGAGCCCACCCAGTTTCCGAGCCCACTCCGGCAACGCCTTCAGGCAGCCTCGGAACAGATACCGATGTCGGCGAGGGTTGATGAATAGGGCCAAGCCAAGTTATTCGGCTTCATCCGCCCCGCAACATACGAACAACATAACATAGACTGCTGAAGCCCCCTACTATCTATATCTAGTCGAAACGGACCCCGGAGAATTGAATTGAATTGAATTGAATTGAATTGAATTGAATTGAATTGAATTGAATTAATAGGTGTGTGTGTGTTTCGCTAGACTCACGATTCAACAACTACCATACTAGTGAAGCTAGTGTAGTCTAGTCCATACTAGTGAGTGACCATACTAGTGAAGCTAGTGTAGTATAGTCCGCATATATACTAGTGAGTGTGAGTGACCATACTAGTGAAGCTAGTGTAGTCCATACCGAAGTGTGACGGGACGAGGAACTCCCACAGACCAGAGACTAGTGACTAGACTCACTCGGAGGACGAATGGGTCACTCGGATCGGAAGACGAATGGGATCAGAAAGGCCGTCATCGACGCGAACAATGCAATAGCTTCGGTTGGAGCAAACCCCGAAATGGCGTGACCGAATGATTGTTTAGCCAATGATGGATTCCGCGCCACGGGATGAATCGAGGGACTGGAAACGTTTCCAATACCGGCAGCAGCTCCCGCTGAAGCAATTGTAGCTGCTCCGGCACCTATTGATTTCGCACCCTCCAGCATCTCGAGAAGTTTCTCGCCGGTTTCCGCTCCATGGCATCAATCCCCATAGCATAACGTAATCAACCATGTTGATAGTCTTATTAATTTAAGAAAGCATAAAGACGAAAGGAAGGATTTCATGAATAACGAAAGATTCCTCTTCCTTTCCTCTGTTGATTTTCCTCTGTTGATTCCTCTCCCAGATCTCTCTATATGGATGGCCGGGGGTGACGCCCCTATGCACTCGGCCGGCCGATAGGCCGAGGGCCCCTGGCCATATAGAGAGATCTGGGAGAGCACTCTATAGAAATAGAAATCTATTATATGGCGACGGCCTACTCTGCCCCCCCCCTCTCTCTATATGGGATATAGAGGGGCTGCCCCTATCTCTATATGGGGGACTATAACTAAACTCTCTCTTTAGGGGACTATATATAGAGTATAGCAAGCAATATAGCATGCTCCCCTCTCTATCTGAACTATGGCGACCCTGAACTATGGGAGATCGAGGCACCCATATAGTCTCATTCAGAGTGAAGAGTGAGATATAGAGAGAGATAGAGAGAGAGAGATACAGATAGAGATCTAGAGATAGATAGAGAGAGAGATAGAGAGAGAAGAGACTGAAGAGTGAGATAGTCGAGATATAGAGAGAGATAGAGTGAAGAGTGAGATCTAGAGAGAGATAGAGAGAGAGAGATACAGATAGAGTCTCGAGATATAGAGAGAGATACTCGAGATAGAGAGAGAGATAGAGAGAGAGATACAGATAGAGATATAGAGAGAGATAGAGAGAGAGAGTGAAGAGTTCAGATAGAGATAGGGGGGGGCCCTCTCTCTATCTATATAGGCCATCGGCCCACTGCCACCCTCCCCCCCCTATATAGATTAGATATATGGCGATAGACCTCTCGGGCCGATAGGACGAGGCCCCATCTAGAGAGAGGGCCCCAACCCCCCCCCCTATGGGCCCGATGGGGTGGGCGGGCGCCATATAGAGAGATAGGGCGCATACTCTAGAGAGTCTCCAACCATCAACCGACCTACGTCGGCCTCGATCTCCGGGTCGCCATAGTTCAGATAGAGAGGGGAGCATGCTATATAGAGAGCCCTCTCTAGATATGGCCCCGGCGAGTCTAGAGAGATGGCCCCATCTATATAGATTTGGGATCTGGGCGGGCGCCTATAGAGATCCCATAGAAGATAGAGAATCTATAGAGGGTCCCGATCTCTATTCTATTATATATGTAATACAAACATACAAACATATATGGGCCTAAAGAAAGGTTATTATCTATATATGGCCCCGCCCCTACCCTCTATATCTAGTCTAGTCAGATAGGGGCCCAGCTATAGCTATATAGAGTAGGCCGCCATATAGATATATAGGGGTGCAGCCTATATATCATATCTAGGGGCAGCCCCTCTAGATCTATATATAGATATAGATATAGAGTTCAGATAGTCTCATTCAGATATAGAGAGAGAGTTCAGATATAGATATAGATATAGATATAGATATAGAGTGAAGAGTGAGATATAGAGAGAGATAGAGAGAGAGAGATACAGATATAGATATAGAGTGAAGAGTTCAGTCGAGATATATATCTGAGAGAGAGTGCAGATAGAGATATAGAGAGAGATCTAGAGAGAGAGTTCAGATAGAGATATAGATACCCCCCCCCCACCCCACCCCATATAGAGTAAGATAAGATAGGGGGGCCTCCCGGCTACAGAAACCAACCCATAGGCCCCATCTAGATATAGATATGGGGGGAAACTAGTAGTTCTAGTTTGTGTTTGTTTACCCGAAAGAATGCATAAACTCCTCGGCCCCCCTATCATAATAGAATCTAGAAAGGCCTCTCTCTCCCTCTACATCTATAAAGAACTATCTATAGCTGGCCCCTATCCCATCCCCTCTCGGCTCACGGGAAATGAATGAATCCCCATATCCATAGATAGGGGCCGCCCCGGGCCTATCCCCATCTATATAGATAGGCGCCCATCAGTCCATATAGATAGGGGAGGGTGCCTTTCTCGAGTAGGCCCCCATATCATATCGTCATAGGGGGCCCCTATCTCCCCCATATCTAGATTCTAGAGGGGGCGGGCAGAAATGGATGGAGTCAGTCTGCCTCCCATAGATAGATAAGATAGTTCAGGGAGGGGGAGGGGGGGGGCCCGGCCTATAGTTGCCCAATCTAGAAGAGGGGCCCGATCCTCTGCCCTACAATCTATAGGGATAGGGGGGTGAACCCGGGCGGGAAACTCTAGTGGGGGTCCGGTGTCCCGGTAGGGCCGAGGCCCTATCTATTCTATAGATGATAGTGATGCCACCATCTATTCCATACGTGATACAACGGGCCCTATCTATTCTATCTGTTCCTGCCTCCCCTCGGATTCGAGATGGGATAGATAGGGCGGAGATGGGATAGATAGGGCGGAGATAGGATAGATAGGGCTTACTCGGAGAAGGAACCAGAAACGGTGGCATTTCTTCGGACCCCCACTAGAGTTTCCCGGGCCGCCCACCCCCTTCTATAATTGAGAGTAGGGCCCATCTATCTATATCTCTCGGGCACAGAGAAAAACCAAACCCCCGGCTACCAGAACTATCTTATCTCTATAGGGGAGGGGCTAGCCGATAGACATCTAGAGGCCCCCCTACTACTCTCTATATAGGGCGGGCTCCCAGAGCGAGATAGGGTAGATAGGGCCCCCCTCCATAGTTTAGTTCAGAATTGATCCACCTTTCCGCCGGCCCAGAACAAGAAGAACCGGAGCAGCGGGACCAGGAGCCAGAAACAGAAGATAAAGAAGAGCCGCGGTTCGAGATAGGATAGAGAGGGCCAACTAGAACTAGAACTATAGGCCTCTACCAATCAAGTGGGAGCGGGACCGGAGGGCCTCTTATCCCTTATGGCCTTCCCCCTGGAACCAGAACCGGACCCCCGATCTGCCCCCTACCTCTTAATCCGCTCTCAACCTTATAGATCATAGTGGCTAGGTCCGCCCTCTATATAGATCTTCCATATAGCATAGCTGTCAAAGTGACCCGGGGAGCCCGGACCGCGGCTGGGTCCCGGATCTTCTTGTTCTGTTGCCCCAGAATTCTCAATTCTCTATATGGGGGGGGGAGGGGGGGCGGGCCTATACTATATCTGTGAATCCGGCCCATATCCCATATCTATATGTACCGGACCTGCAACCAGATAGGAGAGATAGGGACGGACTGCCAGATATCTAGATAGGGTCAGAGAAAGAACCGGACGAGATCTATAGATAGGGGTGGGTGGGGGCCCCTATCTCTATCTCTGGTCTGGGCCCTACTCTAACTATAGGCCGGTGGGTGTCGATATATGGGCCCTACCTCTCCCCTACCTCGCCTATAGTTGCCGGCCGCCACTATCAAGGTAGGGCGGAGACAGAGAGGGAGAGAACAATCTAGTGATTCTCCCCTACATATAGAGTATAGGGTAGGGGGCCTGTCATGTTCTCGAGTTGCCCCAAGATAAGATAATTCTCTCTAAACTATAGATGGCCTTCGCTGAATAGATAGGTAGGGCTCCTTTCACCTATTGCCTTATCTCCAGACTGCCCTATCTATCCTATCTTGCCCGGAGCGAGCCCTATCTCGGAAACCGGGGCGTGGCATATAGAGAGTTGAGTTTCATTGGGATCCTTGAACTCGGGGACCGGGTCACGGAGGCCCGGATTTCTTTATTCTATGGGCCGGATAGATAGGGCTCCTGTTACTCCGGGCCCCTAGGATCAATAGGGCGGTTGGTTCAGTCCAGCCGCCCTATTGATTCTAGGGGCCGAGTCTCCCCCTCTCTCTAGATCTTGGTTCGGTTGGTTCAGCGAGACTATCTCTGTCCTCTGCCCGGTTCCGGTTTCCCGGATTGACTTACTCGGTTCCTTGAGATTGAAGATAGGGCCCTCTCGAGTGATCCATCTAGTGAGACAACTTAGTGATTCGCAGAGGGGATTCGAGATAGGATAGATAGGGCCGGGGGATAGGATAGATAGGCTTCCTATAACTTATGGAACTACTGATTCTCGGAACCCACCACCAGATATGGGATAGATAGGGCACCCACGGGGATGGGTGGATAGGGCCCCCATACCATATATTCTATACAGCCAACGGACAACCACCCTATATATAGATATGGCCCAGGACCAGCCCTATCCTTCGCCCACAAAACACATAACCCCCATTGATTGATTCTATAGGCCCTCCCAATATCTGAATAGGGGCTCCGCGGCCCGCTACCTTTCTTCAACAAATCAAGTGGGGGAATCTATAGTCGGGGCGGCCCTCCCCTTCGCTACCTAAGTGAGAGAAGGCCCCATATATCTAGAGCCATATCTATAGAAGGAAGGGCTCCCGAGATAGGATAGATAGGCACTGAGATAGGAGATAGGGCCCCCTATCTCTATATATCGAAGGAAAGAAACTGAACCGACCCACGGCCGATGGGGGATAGGATATATACTTATTCTATCTATAGGGGGCCAGATATAGATATCCCTATATAGAGCAGGCGGAGCGGCTCGACCGATAGATCGAGGGCGGCTATCTGACTATCGGCCGGATCGCTGGGCCTACTCTATGATCTATATGGCTTATATTCTATAGCTCGGCTCGACCATCGGGAGATAATTCTCTATCTAATCTACGTAGGGGACCGCCCGCCCGCCCACCCACCCCCACCCCCCACCTATATATCTCGCTTGGATTGGGGCAGAGAGATGGGATTGGCGGGCCCTAGACCTATATAGGCGGACTGCGGGGCGCCCCGGCCCGGGCCTCCCGGGGTCGGTTCCTATATATAGATTGCCGAGATAAGATATAATAGAGAGGGGAGAGGGCCCGATAAGAGAAGGGATATAGGGGCGGGGCCCTGTATCTATAGCCCTCTCTATTCGTATTAGGCCCCCCAGCCCACTCGGCCGCCCCGGCCCCCCAACCCCCCAATCCCCTCGGGGTGGGCGCCCTACCCTAGATTTCTATCTGAGGGGGTCGAGTGCCCCATATCGTCATAGGCCGTTGGCCGGGGCCCTCCTCCCCCGCCCCAGATATGAGATATGGCCTACCCTCTAGATCTTGGGGGTTGGGGCCCCCTATCTCTATATGGCTCTAGTCCCAGGGGAGCCCTATAGATCTATCCGGCCCCGGGGTCACCCCCGAGGGGCCCCTAGGCAGTCCGCCTATATAGGTCTAGGGCCCCCACCCCAATATAGAGAATCGAATTACACCTCCACCGGCCCCTCTCTCTATATATGGGGTGGGCTCGGGGAAATTCGAGTCGAGGTCGCCCCGGCAGTCCCCAACCCAGATAATAGCAGGCAATGGGTGGGCGGCGGGTCATTAACTGCCCTATCTATACCACCCTCTCTCGCCCATATATATAGATATATATAGAATAGAAGGAGGAGGGGGGGGGCGCCCCTATCTATATGTAGGCCCCCCCCTATCTAGATAGGGCCCATATCGTCATAGGGGGGGGGACTGCCTATATCTATACAGGGGTCATTTGGAAATTAAGGTCGAGGAGGGGGAGGAGGCCCATAGAGTTAGGGGGCCCCTACCCTATATATCTATCTGGGCCCCTATACCTATATAGATCTATATGGGGTGAGCGATAGTCTATATAGTTTCGAGTGGCACTCGACAGTCCAGTCCCCCCTCTAGATCTATATAGATCTATATAGATATATATATATAGATCTATATAGATCTATATAGATCTATATAGAGATCTATATGGGGGCTATAGAGGGGGGGGGTCGAGGACCCTATATATCTATCTGGCCCCGGGGTCATTAATTAAGTCGAGGTCACCCCCGGCCCCGAGGCCCTCCTCTAGATATCTATCTCTTTATCTATCTATCTATCTATCTATCTGAACTCTGAACTCTGAATTCTCCCTATATATTGATATGCGCCCCGGCCGCCAGGTCGAGGTCGCCCCTAGGGGTAATATAGGGGACCCCCGATGGGCCTCGGGGGCCGGGGGTAGGGGGTCGCGCCCCTATATCCAGAGGCCCCCCCTCTATAGATATGGCTCCCATCTATAGAGAGGGGGGGTCGAGGAACTCAACCGATAGGTTGAGGGACTCCCCCGCCCCTATATCTCTATCTGGGCTGGGGGCCTTATATCTCTATAGGCCAACGGCCCGATAGGGGCCCTATCTATCTGGGGGGGACCGGCCCCCCCAGATAGATATAGAGGACGGGGGATTGGGGGGTCGAGGAGGGCCCCTATCTAATCTCTATATGGGGCATAGGCACCCCTATCTCTATAGGGATAGGCCCCTATCTCCCTATCTATATAGAGACTGCTATGCTCAGGAGGATCTATGCTGGGGGGAGGGGAACTCTTTCTAGATATGCCTATATATCCCCTCCCCTATGGCCCCCTCCATATAGATCGAGTATAGATAGCCCTAGATATCTTCTCTATATGGCCCTCGATCTCCCCCCTCTATAGAGATATAGCTTTAAAGCCCATTATTCCGTAAGATATAGAGCCCCCCCTCCCCCTATCCTATGGGAAGGGAATCTTATCTTGTTCTATCTGCGCCGCCGAGCATAAATGCCGTCGGCCATACCATATAATATCGTCATAGGGGGGCCCTACTAACTCGATCCCCCCCGGAGCCCCCATATCTATATCTAGGGCCAGCTAGTTCAGATCTTGGGGGCCGCCATCCAGCAAGCCCTATATCTCTATATGGAGTGAGTAGGTAGGTAAGTGAGTAAGTGGGGTTGTAGGGTTGTAAGTAGGTGGGTAGGGTTGTAGGGTTGTAGGTAGGTAAGTAAGGGGAGGCAGCAACTCCTACTCATCGAATTCCCCTATCTAGATATCTGCGTCGTGATGGGAGTAAAGAGGATGAACTGAACTACTCGACTCGACCTTACTTTACCTCGCGCTCTGTAACCTGCCTTAGATATAGAGTATAGGGCTTCGCGCTCTGTAGGATTTGAACCCACGGCATCGGGTTTTGGAGACCCGCGTTCTACCGGACTGAACTGAAAGCGCTTTCTTAGGATCCGTATCCGGGAACGGGAATAGATCGACACGGGAAGGACATAGGCCCGGTCGAGCGCTGCCCTGACGTCAGCGCCCCCAGATAATCTAGAGGGGGGGGGCTACCGGTCGAGCGCTCCTCGTCCTACTTGCAAAAAGAAAAAATCGAGGGCGCCGGCCCCCCAGATAGGAGATATGGCCTAGATCCCAGATAGAGCCGAGATAAGATATAATAGAGAGCCCCCGATCGGGGAGCCGAGATATAATATAGAGAGAGGGGGGGGGCCCCATAGAGTAGAGAAGATCTATAGGGAGGGGGGCTCCCCTCTATTCTATGGAGGGGGGGGGGGGCGGCTATATAGACTAGAGTCGGGCGAGCCCCTATCTCTCTCTAGATCTCTCTCTAGATCTCTCTCTAGATCTCTCTCTAGATCTATATATGGTATGCCCAGATCATATAGAGATAGGGGCCCGACGGCCTACTCTCTATTCTATAGCTGGGCCCCTATCTAGAACTCTAAGATAGGAAGGGGTGGGGGGGCGCCCCTATCTAGATAGGCCCCCTCCCCTCTATAGAGATGGGGCCTATAGACCTATGGGGGCTAGATAGGGCCCGACGAAGGAGGGAGTCGATCTATCGCCATATAGAGATAGAAAGGGAGCAGAAATGCCCCCTATCTATCTCTCTATCTATCTATCTATCTCTCTCTCTATCTATCTCTATATGGGGGCCCTCGACTCTATAGAGAGATGGCCCCGCCTAGATAATCGAATTCCACCTATATAGGCAAGGCCCCTCTATCTAGATATGGGGTGGGCGGGCGGTCGATAAATGCCCTCTCCCCAGAGAATAGATAGTAGAGGGGGGGGGGGGGAGGGCGCCAATGAAACTCTATATACCATCGCTCACACCCCGAACTATAGATGGGCTCTCGCCCCCATATAGATATATCTATATAGATCTATATATAGGGCCCCCACCCCTTCCTATCTTATCTTAGAGTTCTAGATAGGGGTATAGGGCTTACGGTCGAGACCCTCCCCCTCCTCGACCCCCCGATGGGCCGATGGGGGCCTATTAATATAGGGTAGGGGCGGCCCCCGGCCCATCGGGCCCCAACCCGGGGGCCTATCTATATAGGGGAGGGGTCCCCGATAGGGCCGTTGGCCGGGCCCCCAGAGAGATAAGATCTATAGGGGAGGGGCCGGATAGATCTATAGGGCTCCCCTGGGACTAGAGCCATATAGAGATAGGGGGCCGGGCCTATCTATATCTGAACTCTATATCTATATAGGGGAGGGGTCCCCATATATAGATAGGGCCCCATAGTCTCATTCAGGGTAGGGCCTATAGGGCCCCCAGAGAGATCTATAGGGGGCGTCGGGGGAGTACCCCAGATCTGGCTGGATAGGCCCCCCCTCCAGAGAATAGAGGGGAGCCCCCTCCCTGAACTCTCTTCTCTATGGGGGGGCCTATGGAATATAGATCTGGGGGGGCCCGCCGGGCGGGAGAGGAGGCGCCCTATCTATTATCTGGGGGCGGCTATAGATATAGAATAGGCGACCCGATGGCCGGGGCCCGCCCCCGCCCCAGATAGATCTAGATAGGGGTCGGCCGGGTGGCAGTTCGGATGGCCTATAGAATAGAGAGTTCAGGGCCATCCATCTACCATCATCCATTCTATCCGCCATTCTCTATATATATACGTGATACAACCAGTCATATAGCTGGGGCCCCTATCCTATCTATCGCCTATCAATTTCTAGAGGGTCCCCCCACCCCATATATAGTTAGAGATAGGGCCCCCAGATCTATAGAATCTATAGATAGGCCCGGAGCGAGAGCGAGATCTATAGAGAGGGGGGGGGAGGGGGCTCCCCGGGGCCGGGGCGCCTATAGAGAGTATAGGGGTGCATAAATGACCTGACCTCTCCGGTAGGCTGCCCTGGTAGGCTGCTCCAACTAGACTATATACAGCCCGGTAGGCTGATCCAACTAGATATTCCATTCTATAGCCGCCCCCCATAGTCTCATTCAGGCCTATCTCTATCTGGTCGAGCGCCCCGGTCGAGCCCTTCTGTCCTAAACCCCGAAACTCGTCCAACTAGACTATATATCTAGATTGGAGATTGGGCGATTGATTCCTATAAGATTGACAGTGCGATTGATTCCATTCTCCATTCAATATGCGGACGAGGGACGTAGGAGTAGGGCGACTTGACTTGCTCGCCCCCCCGTTACTCGATCACAGTCGTTCGATCGGGGATCCCACGAATCCATGGGGTCATGTTCATGTTCATGAAGTAGTAACATTCCACCCTTCCCATTCCACCTGGTGAACATGAAATGAATCCAGTCACACACCTACATCTTGGCCCTATCTATATATGGGAATCCGGTGATCATGCCGATAAGGAACATGAATCCCACGGAACCAGCCGGGGCCCCGGATAGAACTCCCTCCCCGGATAGAGGGATAGAGAGATAGAGATAAAACTCCCATACCAGAAGATTTCTATATACTATACGGATCTATCATGTACGGAATACAATACACTCCACCCATTCGATCAGCGCATAACTACAATCGAGCACCGCCCCTACCCTATATAGAGAGTCTAGATAGGGGGTTGAGCCATATCTATATACAGGGTGCCGACCCCGACTCTATATAGCTATAGAGAGACCCCCTTTCTGATCTAATGCAGATGGGCACTAAAGATTGCCTATAGATCCCATATAGAGTGCCGGGGGGGCGAGTGGTTCGCTACCGACTAGGCCCTCTATCTACTATAGGGGCCCGCCCACCCCATAGTAGATAGAGGGAATGACCTGTAGATAGAGTAGGCCGCTCACCCCTCTCCCTCCCCGAATATCAATTCAATATCAGATATAGATAGGGGGCTCCATAGAATAGAGGGGAGCCTCTCGATATCTTATCTTATCCCATATAGAGAGTATAGAGGCGGGTAGAGAAACTTATATCTATAGATAGAGAGATAGATAGATAGAGAGAGAGAGAGATAGAGATATAGAGAGATAGATAGATAGAGATATATATCTGAGAGAGAGATAGATAGAGAGATAGAGATATAGAGAGAGAGATAGATAGAGAGATAGAGATCTATATCTATAGATATATATCTCTCTATCTATATAGATATATACCCAACCGGTCCTATCCAGATATAGGGGCGCACGCTAGGCGGAGGGAGAGGGTCTCGTCTCGATCGATAGATCGAGGACAACTAGGCTATACTCTACAGTCAGGTCAGTCGGCCTCCTATCTAGAACTATAAGATAAGATCTATAGGGAGGGGGAGGAGCCATATAGAACAGATAGATATGGATATAGAGCGAGATATAGATATCTATATCTATATAGATTCCTCAACCCGTCCGTTTGTTTGGGGTATATATAGAGAGAATACAAATCTAGTTTGCCCCTCTGCTTCAAAGATATCTATAGGGCAGAATACAAATCGATATCAGAGCCGGGTATATATAGATGGAATACAGATATAGATCTCTGGATTCTATACGCCCTATCCCTATATATTGACCTGATCTGGCGAACATATATCTAGATCTCGCTATATCGGTTCTCTATGCCCGCCTATCCCCCCCCTCACCCTCCGGGGGCGGGCCCCTCCCCTCTCTATAGATCAGATCTGGCGGATATAGTTGATCGGGGGTAGTCATATCACGGATGTAGATGGGATCTATAGGTGATCAATGCCATATAGAGATAGGGAATGGTCCCTTCCCTAACCCATATAGATATATAGAGAGGGGAGGGGGTCGGTTCTCTGGGGCCCTATATATAGATATAGATAGAGTTCTATATGGGATAGGGCCCGGATCTCTATAGACTGGAAGGCCGGGGTGGCATCCATCTATATATAGATCTAGATATGACTGATGGCTAGATCTATATATAGATAGGGGCAGATAAAAGAGAGTGGGCCGTGACCGAACACAAACCCTATCTATATAGGCACTGGACTGACGAGGTGCATCCGCCCTATACCCTATATAGATGGCCCTCTAGACTAGATAGTTCGGGGCGGTGGCCCTATCTATCTATATGGGGGCTAGATTAGATAGGCACTGTTCGTTCGCCATCAGATATGGAGAGGGGGAACCGGTTCATGGTTCATCCAGCACAGCTATGGATGATCGGACCAGATATATAGCCTTTAGCTACTCACTCGATCGACAGCTCTTCAAAGCGGCCCTCTCCCATATATGGATAGGCCGGCCCGGCCCTCTATATAGACTAGGCTCTTCAGACAGACTCTCTCTAGTCGGCCCCCTATCCCTATCTCTGCAGGTTCGAACCATAGATAGGGCGCCCAGCCTAGCCTAGCCCCCACCCCCACCTCTAGAATCGGGAATCGGGAGATCCAGCACAGCCATATAGATATTTCTAGGGGGAGTTTGGGATGGGCAGATAGGGGCCCGACGGCCTACCCATATATATAGAGATATGGGGGGCCTACTCTATATAGCTTAGCTTAGCTATGCCAACCAACACATAGATCTCATCTATATACGTGATATGACTACCCCCTATCTGGCATAGTTCCATAGCTCCCTAAGGGAGAAAGGGAGCTATGGAACTAACTAACCATTATGGCGAGGGGCGAGGAGAGATCCCCCGGCGATCTGTGCGGTGGAGCCCTATCTATAGATCTGGCATCGATCAAGCTACCCGCGTCCAGTCCGTGGCCGCATCCCCTCTCTCTATATCTAGAGTGCTCCCATCTATCCACCCACTATCTCATCTATAGTCACGACCCGCTCTCCCTTATCAGAAAGAAATTCTAAGGGAATTCTGACCCTGATCCGCTACGATCAATCAATGGTGAACCGGTGGCTGGTTAGAGAGGAATGGTACCTCAATGGCCAAGTGAGTACCTATCGCTTCACCACTCTCCGCCCTACACCACTCTCCACCCTATAGAATAGAGAGAACTGGGCTCGCGGATGCCCATCTCTAACTATAGAACAGCTGTCTCCCGTCTCCAAACAAACGTTTCTATATGTGTGTGTTTATGCGCTCGGCCGACCGGATCTCTTCCTTCCATAGAAGAGCCAGAGAGATCTATAGGGGACCGAAACGACTATCGACGACTATCTATAGGACTGATCCGATGCACCATCGCCCGACCCGAATAGAGTTCAAGATGAACTCTCAACTCTCATTCATATACCGTAGTGATGGGTTGTGCCCGGGACCCCCTTTCTATCTGATCCCGCTTGCCGTAGCGTAGTGCCGGCCGCACGAGTCATAGCTTCGGAGAAAGTCCTTTTTGCTGATCCCTGACGACTATCCACAGTCCTTCGCTGATTGTATGATCACCACAGTCCTCCGCTGATTGCATGATCACCACAGTCCTCCGTTGATTGTATGGTCATAGAACTATTAACTCGAACGTAGCGCCCGCGAAGAAGGTATATATCTAGTTCGAAACGAATTGAATCCTCGACCCAACCGGCATTCCACTGATATGGGGCCCTCGACCTCCAGATAGATCTCTCTATAGGGGCGGGGGAGTGCCCATATCGTCATAGGGGGCCCTCACCCTCCAGATAGATCAGATCAGATCAGATCAGATAAGATAGTTCAGGAGGGGGTGGGTAGGGTAGGGGCGCCATATCTATGACCTGAACCTCTCTATCTCTCTCTATATCTCTCTCTCCCTCGGCGTCCTATCTGTATATAGAGTCGGGTATTCCATTCTATTCGATCGATGCGCTTACCGATTAGTCCGATGTCGGGTACTCGCGTCAACTTGTATCTCCCGAATCTCCGGGCCAACTCTCCAATCTCGCTGGAAGGAATCCTTTACCCTACCGGTTGCCCGTTCGTGAGCCATTGGGTGGGGTGGCCCGAACTGTCGAGGGCCCCTATCGAAATGCCCTATCGAAATGCCCTATCGAAATGCCCTATCGAAATGCCCTATCAAGATGAATTAAATAGGGCATGGCATTTCGATAGGTTCGATAGGTTCCTATCTTATCTTCTGACCCGGCCCCGCACCTACCTGGTGAGATCTTCTCCTATACTGAGATATGAGAGAGATATGATATGGGTAGGTCAGGTCTACAGTAGGCATTGAACCTACCAAATCAAGGGGGGACATCTCTCTATCTATCTCTCGATCTGTATTCTATATGAAACCCATTGATCTGGGTTTGATCTATCTATCTATCTATCTATCTATCCCTCTAGATATGGGAGAGAGGGGCACCCTCCCCGCCTCATATCAATCTTCTCTCTGCCCTCTATCTGGCAGATGGAGATATAGGCTTCTCTCCACCTAGATCTAGCATCCTCTCATTCTATATGCCCTCTAGATTGATCTGGCAAACTACTATAAGATAAGATCTATAGGGAGGGGTGGGGGCACCAACTCTCTCTATGGCGCCCCGGCCAGCGGAGCATAGCATATAGAGAGGAGAGAGTCCCCCGCCAACTCCCAACTCGATATAGAACTAGTTCTATCGGCCACCTCTACTATCAGGCATAGGCCCCCGATGGGAGTAGCGGGTGAGATGCTCCCTATCTACATGACCCGATCTATATCTATATAGGGGCGGGTGAGATGCCCCTACCCCTATTATTAAGGCATAGGATAGGCCCCCTATAGAGATATGGGTTCTCTCGGCCGGCCTGCCGGGGGAAGAGAGCAGCCCCTCTATCTATATGGATATGGGTTCTCTCGGCCGGGTGCTGCTCGGCTGCTAGCTTGGCCCTATATAGAGATCTGGCCGCCCCTCCCCCGAGGCATAGGCCGGCTGATAGGGGGGGGATCGGATTGCCTCTATATAGAATGTCCGGAGTCCCGTCGAATATCAATCATCTTATCACTCGATATCGTCATAGGGGGGGCCCCTATAGAATCTATATATCTCCCCTATCTATATATGGCACTACCAAACCTATAGATGTAGATGAATGGATGAGGAGCATGCCCCCACCCCATATATTCTATATATCAGTTCGGTTCGGTCGAGAGCCTGACGATTCGCGAGTTGACGAGGGTGGGTCGACAGGGAAGGATCGGATCCTCGATTGATTGCCGGATGCTGGAGGCTGCTCGACCGCCTGGAGCCTATCTAATCTGAACTATGGGGAGCTACCGCTACCAGATCTATATTCTATTGGGTGGGGCGGGGCGGGGGGCTGGGCCGGCGGGAATGATTCTATTATAGACGTGATATCAGTCATCAGTCGTATCTATCATGCGCCATATAGATATAGAATAGAGAGGAGAGTCTAATCTATATATGGCCCCGCCCCCAGATGATAAAATAGAATAGGGGCACTATGGATAGGATAGGGCTATCGGTTGAATCCCTCGACCCCAATCCCATCAGTGGGCCCCAATCCCATCTAGAGATCTGGGCGCGATAGAAAGGGACCTCCAACGGGCCGATGGTCGAGCCGGGCATAGCATATAGTCCCGTCGGCACCCGGGCAGTCCACTATATAGCTATAGTCTCTATATGGCTCTATACAGCTCTCTATCTATATCTATATGGCAACGGGAGAGCAGAGGAGAGGAACTCGACCGAGAGGAGGGGAGGGACCGGCTCAACCCCCCTCCCCTCCCCTAGATGGGATATGGGCGCTCCCTCGCCCCTGAACTCTATCTCTATCTGGGGAGGGCCCCTATCCCCTATCCCCCTATCCATAGTGAGGGGAGGGGCAGATAGAGAAATATATAGATATCTGATGGATTGTAAGTCGTATCACTTTTATCGAGTAACGATGGGATGGATATCCATCTGATCGGATTGGTACCCTATCTCTCTATGGCCCACCCCAGACTAGAGAGATGGGTAGGTGGGACTAGAATCTACGACTAGCCCTATGCCAGATAGAGATAGATAGGAAAGGGCATATAGAATAGAGTTCTTCATCACAGACCGGCTCCCCTCCCGTTCGCAGACAGACGGCACACTCCCCATGAATGGAATGGTTGGCATATATAGATAGGGGTTGGGATCGAGGGGAGCCCCAGAGAGGAGAGATATATAGGCAGGCATCACAAACCCGAGGGCGACTATCTAGAGTCGGCCAGCCAATCATCCCTAGCTTTGTTTGTATTACATATGTAATATAATACAAGAGTATATAGCTATGTTTCCCAACCGATCAATCACACCAGATCCGACATAGATATATATCTCCGAACCATGTATGATGGGGCCCCTATCTAGATGATATGACGAAGCCCCTCTCCTCTCTATTCTATCTTATCTCGGCTCCCAGATCTATATAGAGGGCTCGACTGATCAATGGTATTCACGGATCAGTACCCCCCCAATCCAATCCCATATATCTAGAGGGGGCAGCCGATCCCAATCCCATATATCTAGAGGGGGCAGCCAATCGGGTAACAGAACTCTAGGGGAGGGGCCCGGTGAGTAGGTGGTGGCCGGTAGAGGAATGGATGTAGAATGCCACCACCCCAAACCGGCCCGGCCAATACCGGCCAATAGCCATCCATCCTATAGTAAGTGTAGTGGCCATCCGTGTGCCCCTACCCTATCTTAGTTCTGAACGAACCCAGATGTCCCTCTATATAGATGTATATGGCAATATCAATATCAAGTGATATGATATGATATGATATGATATGATATGATATGATATGATATGATAAATATATGGTATGGTATGGTATGGTATGGTATGGTATGGTATGGTATGGTATGGTATGGTATGGTATGGTATGGTATGGTATGGTATGGTATGGTATGGGGGTCGAGCGGCGAACCAATAGGCCAAGGAGCGGCCGTCCCCAACCCTATATAATATATCTGATCTGATCTGATCTGATCTGATCTGATCTGATCTGATCTGATCTGATCTGATCTGATCTGATCTTCTGTTTCTGGGAATGAGCTATGGTTGGCGAGCCTATAATTCCCGTTCCCCCCCACCCGGGGATTATAGGGAATGGTAGGGCTGAGCCCTGCGCGAAGGAGAGGAAAGGGAAGGAGAAGCAGTGGTTGGCGAGCCCCTGGGCTGAGTCTAGCTATAGTTGGGGTCGATAACTAGAGTTAGTTGCGAGAATGATCTATCTGGTGGGACATTCATGTTACGTATAGAATATGGGTAGGGGGGGCGGGCGCTGGCGACCTGACCCTTCCTCTTGGCATGATCGGGGAGTCAATGATGGGAGAAGGGGCACGCCCAAATATGCTGGTTTCTCTCCCTTCTATAGTCCATTTCATTAGGGCTAGTCCCCCTCGAGCCAATGCCCGGTGAGTGGCACCAGCGGGATCCAGCCGCAGGCCCCCCACCTTTCAGATAGTTGCATCATCATATATATAGAATTCTCCCTTCCATTATTGGTTTATCCCCCGCTCAACTCTATAACTAGCCCTACTCTCTATAGGGCCCTATATAGATATCTGCCAGCATGCTTCTTCTATTCCCATCCCTGTCACAAATCATTCTTATCAGGAATGTGACTGTGACTCATCAATTATGATTGGGGATGAGTGCCGATCCTCACTCCCCGAGCCCCCCCCTATATATAGATGGCCGGCTATAGTATAGTATAGTATAGTATAGTATAGTATAGTATAGTATAGTATAGTATAGTATAGTATAGTATAGTATAGTATAGTAGGGCATTTGCAGAAATCAGTTCTATAGAGGCAGAAGAAACCTTGCTCTATCCTCTATCTAAGTAGATACATTTTGATAGGGACATGTTTCAGTAATCCTCGCTCTCGCGTACCACCGTATCGGCCCACTGAATCTTGGGACCCCCCATAGATATATAGGTATTCCCACCCCCCCGAACCTCTATATGATATCTCCTTATATAGATATATAGGGCCGAATGGGCGTGATGAGTCGACATCGAGATCATGATTATGTAGCGCCCCCGTTCGTGATTTCTATATAGAGGGGGCGTTCTCCATGAAAGGACTACTAGGTTCTACACTAGGTATGGGTAGGACCTACCAGGTGCTAAGGTTACTTTGAAACCCGAGTCGGTGCCTACTCGCCGAAATGAAACTCTCTGCCAGGACTAGCCCGATTCCATATTCACCTGTCGATCTGCGAGATATATAGATAGGGCAGATCAGATCTATAGGTAGGGGGGCGGGTCCGGGTCTACTATAGAGTAGAGTGGAGGCCATATATAGATAGGGAGTTATTCATTGATACAGGGGAAGGAGAGGCCCCTCTCTCTATATGGCACCTCGACTCCCCTCTCTATATAACTGGCCTTCTTCTATTCTTCTGCTTCCCACCCACCGTCCAAGCGATCACCTATATCTCGTAACACGAGCCAATCCAGAGCCGTCAGTCTATTCATAATGAGATAATATTTTTCGCCCATCCCATATTAGTTATATAGAGGGGGGGAGGGGGACACCCTTCTCTATATAGGGGTGGTACTGAAGAGGGGGGACTCTAAGGACTAATGAGAGAGCCCGGCCGATTGGCAGAACGAAACATTCAACTATTCACCTTCTATATAGAGGGGGGGCACGGAAACCTCGTCAAAGGGTGGCACAGCTGGCTTGCACTGATCGGCTACCCTCTGGAAATCTATATATGCCCGCTCTAACCGTGCCGTATAGTATATAGTGGTATATAGTGAGTTGTCCGCTGATTTGCCTTATATCCTTTAATGGCCCATTTCTATATAGAGGGGCCCGCTGAGCCTCTATATATATCTGTGCTACATCCGATCTCATGCCCTCTATATTGTGGCTTCGTATGGCAAATAAACCTATGCACCCACCGTGTCTCTGCTCCAGTTCCTTCTGGGTCTTTATCCCTCTATGGCCAGTTCTATATAGAGGGGCATATATAGCCCGATAGGGAGACTTTGTGGAGAAGCTGGGGTCAACAATTGGCTCTGCTGGATCCCCTATATATATATAGAACTCGGCTGGGTATGGGTAAAGATCAATTGAGATGAGGTCCGGGAGTAGCCCCCGGGAGTAGCCCCCGGGAGTAGCCCCCGGAGTAGATATAGGGGCTACTCCCGGGGGCGCTCGACCTTTCATCTGCCCCTCTATCCACTCTCCTCGAGTCCGTCCCTAGAGTGGATAGAGGGGCACCATATATAGATAGGGGGACCTCGATCGAGTGCCCCTGGGGACGATAGGGGAAACCAGAACTATATACAGCCGGGGCCGGGGATCTCTCTTCACTTGATTGACGGACAGCTCTCCCCCAATAGAGAGTTCAGATAGGGCCGATGATATATAGTAGCCGCCCTCTCTCTATATTGATGCCCGCCCCGGGCGGATATGATATATACGAGTGAGTTCTATATATAGGGGAGCAAGCAGAGCGTGGAGCGGGGTTCAGCAGGTGCAGGTGCGGGTGCAGGCCTATCTATATATGGGCCGGGTGCGGGTGCAGGTTCAGCGAAGATCCGGGCCCCCCCCCTCTATATAGATCTCGGATCTATATGGGTATATGCGCTCGGGGTTGGGACCTCCCGCCCCCCCTATATCTAGATGGCTATAGACTGGCACTCTAAGCTATCATATAGAGAGTATATAGATATATAGATCTATATCTCTCTATATCTCTATATCTCTCTATATCTATAGATATAGAGAGATATAGAGAGATGTATATAGATCTGGCAAACCAGCTCGAGCCCCTATATAGATATATGGAGATATATAGATAGGGGTACCGGTCAACCTCGATCTCACCCATATACATATAGAGTACAAGCTAGCATGATTATGCCTACTCAAGCCCCTATATAGATATATGGAGATATATAGATAGGGGTATCGGTCAACCTCGATCGAAGCACCCTCTCTCTATATCATATCGCTCGCATGACGGAGCCGTCAACGAGATCCCACTCCGTCTGTTCGGAATGATGGACCCCTATATATGGATAGGTGCTGGGAAGATATAGATGTTTTCTCATCATTCCACTCGTTCGAATCTCAATCTCATTTCTCCCCCGCATGACTGGATAAGTGCGTCAATTCGTTCATTCTGGCCCCTCTCTATACTCCGGCCCCTCTATTCTATATCTTGAATAAGGGAATAAGGGCAGATATAGATAGAGGGGGGAGAGGGCTGCTTCTATATGGTAAGGGCTGCTGTTCTTCCTTCCGGCCGGGCATATAGAACTATAGGGGCCCTCCAGTTAAGATCTAATCAGTATATAGGGGCCCCTCTATATAGTTCTCTATACTGGCGCCGTTCCTCGATCCCAACCCCAACTTTCTTTAGATATAGATAGGATCCCCTATCTATATATCTGAGGCGGGAGGCGGCCCGGGCCTATCTAAATCTCAATCTCAATCTCCCATATCTAATCTATATATAGGGGGGGGGTGCCAATGAAACTATATACTGTGCCAATAAATATAGACTGTGCCAATGAAACTATATACTGTGGGGGGTGGGGGCACTCGACTATATATCTATCTGGGGAGGGGTCGCCGTCTAGACTCTATGGCATGTATACAGGTTTGGCATAAATATTCTACCGAAGATATATAGATAGGGCCCAACTGGATGGGACGGCCTCTACTAAGAAATCTATTTGGGGGCAGGGTGGAGGAACTGATGACTATCGAATGCCGGGGTGAATACCAGGAAAGCGGTGTCTGCGACCTATCTATATCTGGGGGCGGCCTGCCTATGAGAGACTAATATAGGGGTAGGGGCGTCATCAATTCGGGGAGACCGAGTATACTACGACCTGAAGGGACTCCAGTCCTATAGTCTAGCCCCCCCCTCTCTATATATCTGCGATGGGACGAGGGAAACGACTATAGATAGCCGCGCGTAGATAAGATATATGGGGGAGTATAGGTATAGTCGGCACCCTATATAGAGAAGATCTATGGCGACGGCCCTCACTAGTGTTACTAGACTGTTACTACTATATATATAGGCCGGCAATGCCCCTATCTATATATGGCCATAGTACAAATAGATATCTGAGTACCTGAGATATCTATATAGGCGCGAGTAACACCGGCTACGCGAGTAACACCAGCTACGCGAGTAACACCAGGTCAGTAGAATGCCTATCGACCCTCCATAGAATATATAGGCTTTGAATAGATAGGCCTGATAGCCGACCCGAGCCCCTCTATATAGATAGGGACCCCCCATCTCTCTATATAGGGGAACAATCTATTTAGTAGGTGGGGGCCCTAACTGTCATGTTACTGTCATGCTACTAAGATATCTCTGGTCATGTTACTGTCATGCTACTGTACTGGGCTGGGGAACCTGCCCCTACCGTTCTGTTCGATATCCCTCTTGTCTCTAGGGCCTTTCTATCTGCCCCCCTCTCTATATATCTGGAATCCCCATATAGAGAGAGGGGTGCCCCCTATATAGAGATATCTCCCCTATCCCTATCTATAACAATTCTATACGCCCCATCTCCATCTAGATAGATTAATCGCCCGCCTATCGGGCCGTATAGATATATAGGCCGGGCGAGGGAGATTGAGACCTATTCTCGCGGGGCCCTATAGATATATAGGCATGGGTATATATAGAGAGGGGGCTCGAGATAAGATATGGTATCGGTCAGTAATTCTCTCTATATAGTCTCCCTATCTATATATATGGCCGGAGATATATAGATAGGGGCCCCATATAGAGAGATAGGCACCCCCCGTGCTTACTGCCGGTCCTCACCCCCCCCCTCTATAGATATGGCAGTTCTGCCATATAGATCTATAGGGCGAGGGCCCCCCATATATTCTATGGCGAGGTAGAATCTATAGTCGATTAGATAGGGGGCCCCCTATCTCTCTATGTGGGCCGAGCGTAGCGAGCACTCCCCTTTCCAATATAGAGATCAGATATATAGGTAGGGGGCGGCACCCCTCTCTATATAGGCGATATCTATATAGGGGGGTGAACGCAGCGTACGGAGTGAACCACTCGCCTATATAGAGATCTATGCTTGCAGAAGATATATATATAGATATCTATATATATCTATATATATCTATATATATCTATATATATCTATATATATATCTATAATTGAGGCACTCCGGTGAACGCATAGATGCGGGTTTTCCCGGCATGTTTCCAGTGCCGCCATAGAGCCGGCCGGTTCAGAGAGAGGGTAGGTGCCCCCACCCCTATATATATCTGTGAAGATATATAGAGAGGGGGAGGTTGGGCAGTGAAGAGGGAAGGCAGGCGGGATGCTGGCTTGCCATATCTATATATAGGGGTGGGGGCGAGTCCCCAACGCGGTGTATAGGGGGGTTGGGCAGTGAAGAAGAAGGCAGGTGGGCCTATATAGATATCTGGGGGTGCTGATGTGTTTGGGCGAGTGCGCCGTGTGTCCATCAGTCCAGAGAGGAGGTAGGTATGCTGTCCTGAGGTGTTGGGGGGGTTGGCCGAGAGCCCATCTGTGGGGAGAGAGGGTAGGGAGATATAGAGAGAGGGGGGGAGAGAGGGTAGATAGGAATGCAGGCAGGCTGTGTTGGGGCGCCGAATGCCCATCAGTCCAGAGAGAGGGCAGGTGGGGCCATATAGATAGAGAGTTTGATCTCTGGGAATATAGAGTGATATAGATGGGGGGCCATATAGATAGATAGGCATTCCCATATAGATAGTTATATAGAGGGCCCCCTATATAGAGGCTGATATATAGGGCAGATAGATATATAGGCAGATATAGATAGATGGCCCTCAAGTCATATTCTCCATCTCGTCCTCATCCATCCATAAAGGATAGATGTCTCATCCATCCATAAAGGATAGATGACTGGTCCTATTCTATCCCATTCTATATAGACGTGATATGACTGATGACTGCACGTATGCCCGCACGGCATAGAACTTTCCTATAGATTTCCATACTCTATAGTCTAGTCATCAATCTCCTGACCGGTCATATGGGATGAAAGGGTTGGGTCCCTATAGAGAGATATGGCCGGGGATAGACATCAATCCCCCGGCCTAAAGATCTGATCTCTATAGCCCAGTCGGATGAGATAGATGGATGATCGATCCAAACTGGACCTCCGGTTCGCTTCATTCTGCATATGAGATAGCCCCACTCCCCACTCTCTATATGCATGCTATGCCATCGATTCGACCAGATCTATCTAGAAATCGGTTGGGTAGGTTTCACAGTCATATGGGATAGACATCTATCTGGGACTGGGATACAATCGGTTCGCATCACTGTAGTGCCAATCATGCTACAATAGGGAGTAGAGAGCGGCATGCCTATATAGATCTGCCCCCCTCTCTATATATCTGCCCTCTCTATATATCTGAGCGGCCCCCTCTCTATATGAAGATCGAAGAATTATTGGACAACAGAGGGCTACACCGGTTACGTACAGAGTATGGCCAGTAGGTCTGCACCCATCCACTCTATCTAGGTTCCGGGGTACCCCTCTTCTATATCTGAGAATAGATAGGGGGGGTCCATATAGATATCTATATAGAGGGTCGAAGACTGCGGGTCCTGCCCCCCCTATATAGAGATCTGATATCTGGCTCAATTCAAGTTCGGGCCCACTCCCCAGTCTCGAATAAGAATTATTGGACAACAGAGCTATATAGAGTCTGCCCCCCCCTCTCTATAAACTCTCTATCTCACCAACAAATATATCTGAATAGAGGGGGTCATGAATGTAAGATATATGTAAAAAACTCTATATCAGAGCGGGGAGAGATTCACCACATCAGCAGAACTGCTCGAGATAGAGGTACATACTCACCTCTATCTAGAAAGGATGTGTACCGATAGGGAGAAGGATGTGTACCGATAGGGATAGGGAGAAGGATGTCGAGGGGGAAGGATCGATAGGTCGAGGAACTCTCCCGCCCCCCCATATAGATATCTGGAGGCCCCATCTAGATAGATAGATAGATAGATAGATAGATATCTCTCTATATATCTATATAGATATATCTATATAGAGAGATATATAGATATATAGATATCTATCTATCTATCTATCTCAGATATAGATCTATCTCAGATATAGATCTATCTATCTATCTATCTCAGATATAGATCTATCTCAGATAGATATCTCAGATATAGATCTATCTATCTCAGATAGATATCTCAGATAGATATCTATCTATCTATCTATCTATCTATCTCAGATATAGATCTATCTATCTATCTATCTATCTATATATATATATATCATATCGATTATGGATAGTGGGCATCCCCGAATTCATATTCATAGATCCGATTCCCAGATAGTCCAAGATTACTTCCCGATTCCCTGATTCCCCAATATATAGAGTCTCTATCTCCCAACAAACATATAGGGTATATGGGCCCAAGCTTGATCCCTTCATACCATTGATTCCTTCACTCACTCCCCTGATCCCGAGAATCCAAGATCCCAGAGATTCCTTCATCCCAGCAGTCAACCGGTCAATTGATTACTTGCTCGACGGCGCTGTTCGTCGCTCACTGATATATATATATATATATATACCTCGTAGATATATATGTAATACCCATATATCTATATAGGGGCCCCATATAGAGGTAGGGGGCCCCAACCTCTATATGGGGGAGTTCAGGGCTCGCCCCATATATAGATAGGGGTATATATATATATATAGTAGAGAGAATCTATCTTAGGGCCGGGATAGCGGCCCATAGATATAGAGATCTATATATATAGGCCGATCGGGTGGGCCCCTACCCCTGAACTATCTAGGACTACTGTCTATCTCGCTCCCCCAGCTGTCCAGCGCTCCGATCCCTTCCCTATCTATGGGGGGCCGCCAGATCTCTCTATAGGGAAGATCTATATAGAGGGCGATCCCATATCTATCTAGAGGGGGAGGGGACCAGATCTATATAGATGGGATTGGGCTCCCCCGCCCCCTCTATATAGATAATAGATATGGCAAGATCTATAGAGAGGGCCCCCCCCAACCCAATAGAGATTAATGATCATCTATATAGATAGGGCCCCGACATCTATATATCGTTAGTTAGTTGGCCCTATCTAGATATCTCATAAACCGTATGAACAACTATATAGATTGGGGCGCGATCTACCAATCCCCGGGGCACCAACCCGCCTCCAATGGATTGGGTTGGGGAGGGAAGGGAATATAGGGTTCTCGGCTATCTATAGATAGAGTAGGTATATCTCTATCTGGCCGCCCCCCAGACATAACTATGGAGTGCCGACTAGACTATAGACTATAGAGAGTCTCCCTCGGCATACGAAGCCCCTCCCCTATATATAGAACTTAGAACTCCCTTACGACTGAAGATATGTAGATAGGCAATCGTCACTGTTATGAATCGAGGTACTATCGGATCGGATCGGATCGGATCGGATCGGATCGGATCGGATCGGATCGGATCGGATCGGATCGGATCGGATCGGATCGGATCGGACAACCTATATTGTTTGTCAAGACAAGATTGTTTGTATTTTGACAACTTTGTCACCCTGATCAACATTGTCAATCAAATGTTGTCACCCCGATCAACATTGTCACCCCGATCAACATTGTCACCCTGATCAACATTGTCAAAATACAAGAAATCTTCCCACTTTACCTCCCCTTCCTTTCCCGCCCCTATCTCTATTTGGGCCGCCCCATATCATATATAGACAGGGCTCCGCTCTAGATATAGAGGGGCTTCCATCAAGCTGCCAAGGAACAAGCCAGGGAACGGGAACAAGCCCGGGAGACAAGAACCCACTCTCTACATGGCCACGCCCTCCCACTCCAGATATAGAAGGTCTCCTCCTCTTGGCTTTCGCTATCCGGTATCGGTCCGATCCTACCGCCGGTATTGATACAGATATATTGGCTGCGGAGAGCTCGCCACCGTCCCCCAAGCTCAAGCTGTTCGCTGAGAGCTTGATCAAGATATATAGAGAGGGCGTGGCCATGTAGAGAGTGGGGGTTGGCAGCAGATATGGGATATGGCCGATGCTTACTATTAAGATTCATAGCCGCGGCGAGAGTATATATCTTGTATATATCTTAACTTAACTTCAGTTCTATGAAGCCTAATATAGGCGGGGGCGGCGCTGCCGCCATCTATCTCTATCTATAGGATATCTCAATTATAAGCTAAGCGTTTCCTCGAGTTCCCCGGAGACTAAGGCTAGGGGATGATCCTGCCAATGCCAATCTCGACCCCACCCAACCTCCTACCAATATTGATGGAGAGGAGATATTTTGCCCCTCGATCATGAGCGAAAGTTGACCCGCCGAGCGGCCCGGCCATATATAGCCTAGCCATATATAGATCTATCTGGCGGCCCCACCAAATATATAGATTCTCCAAATGGAATCCGTTGAGGCTATCTGACTATCGGCCGGATCGCGATCAGCATTTGGAGAACCCTCTTGATCCAGCCCCCTCTCGGGCTCAAACTAGTCAGAGACCGCTCCAGATAGATCTGCCTTTCAGATATAATAAGGGAGGCCCTTTCTTTCTATATAGATAGGGATAGGGCCCATATAGATAGATATAGATAGGGGTTAGCAGATATATAGATCACCTCGTCAGATAGTTCAGATGGGGGCCCCCTCTCTCTCTATATATCTTCAGGTCTATACATCTAGTCGACCTAGTCCAAAAGGTTCAGGATCGGGCTGGACCAGACCCAGACGAGATAGGGTAGGGTCATACTGATCTGCTCGACTATAGACTCTATATAGCCGTCCCCATATAGTCAGTCAGTCACATACTGATCGATCGCAAGTCCGAATCTGAATCGAGGAATAGAGATGGATGGCCTATCTATATATCGGCTCGACCCCCCACCTATCTATATCTGACCCCCCCCCTCTCTATATAGATCGGCTCCCCCATATAGATAGAGGCTCGCCCATAGATAGGGGGCTGGGGCGGATAGGGATAGCCCCGATAGGGCAGAACTCTAGATAGCCCCGATCTATATATCTCTATCCTCTCGATCGAGTACCGAGTGGCTTGCCTACTGTCTGTAGGTCCCCTAGATCTATAACTCCAACCTGTATTCTGTAGGTCCCCTATATCTCTAACTGCGATCCCCTATGGGTTGGTACTCACTAGACAGGTTGGCCCATAGGGGAGATACAGAATACAGGTCAGGCCCTATATAGAGAACTACTCTCCACTGATCTGATTATATACGTGATGTGATACGCCTATACTCGCAACCAGTCCATATAGATAAGATCTGATCTATATAGAGGGGGAGGGGGAGAGGGGGGGCCGAGGTCTGGTCCCTCTATATAGATATGGGCCCCTATCTATATATGGGGCCCCCCTCTATATAGACCTAGGGGCCCCTATCTATATATGGGAGGGATGGTCCCCTATCTATATATGGGAGCAAGGGATGGTCCCCCTCTCTATATATGGGGGATGGCCCCCCTATATAGATCCCTCATGCCTAGGTCTGGTCGGGCATGCCTACTCTGTCCCCGGGGAGCAAGGGATGGAGAACTCGGGATTGTCTATATCTAATCAACTATCACTCTACTATACTCGAGGATAGGGGTAGGTCATCTCCCCAAATAGATAGGACTTTCTCCGGATGATCAGCATCGGCTGATATATAGATGTTAGTTAGTTAGTTAGTTGCGAGTGAAGCCTCTAGATAGATAGGCCACTGAGATAGTGATACCATACCAGCGAGGATAACTCTTCTATCCGCCATTCTATTATATACGTGATACCAGATATAGAGGGGTGATAGAAATGGTATCGATCCCCTATCTAGATAGACCCCCCATCTCCCATCTGGGGATAGCGGCAACTCCCCGATAGGGAGGGGAAGTTGGAAACGGTATGGACAACTATCCCCTCGCCCACCTGTATTCGGCGAATAGCCACCCCGCCGGAGGCAGAAACGCGAGCCCCCCCCCCAGAATCTGAACTATGGCCGCCCCTATATATAGATCTGCCCTCAAGGGACACAGCCCGGCCCGCTCAATAGTGAAGTGAGGCCCCAGATATGAGATATGGTGGGCGAGATCTCTATATAGGGGGGCAAACAGCCCTACCCTAGATTCTATAGATGGTATATATAGATATGGTGTTGTTCTAGGCGGTCAGAGACACCTTCCCAGAGATCTCTATAGGGCCTCCCCAGATCTCCATCTCCCATCTCTATATAGGGGGGCCTATCTAATCTAGAATTCCCCATAGGCTTTCCAGTAGGCGGGGAGTGCCCCATATATAGATAGGGCGACTCTATATTATCTATATAGATAGCCTAGTCGCGCCGCCATATATAGATAGGGGCCCCCCCCCTCTCTATAGATCTCGGATCTATATATATATATCTCCCCGAGAGAACTATGCGCCATCACCGGCCCTATATACAGAACTCAATGAGATGAGATCGATATAATGCTCTTCTTCTTCTCTTCTCTCTATATTCATCAGATATAGAAGAGAGGGCCGCCGGGACCCTAGATATAGAGTTCAGATATAGATATAGATATAGATATGGTCATCTCATCTGACCTGACTGGAGAATGAAGCAACATCATATACTAGATATGGGGCACTCCCCCTATATCTATATGGAGGTCGACTTCAGATTCCAGAAGATATATATAGTATAGGCCCGGTTGGTTTTTTGTAGCTTTCTCGATGGCTACGATTCACATATATAGATAGGGGCCGGCCCCCTATCTCTATATTGGAGTGAGTGATCAAAGTGGGAATTGAACGAGGACTGAAGAACCGGGAATCCGCATCTCTTCTTGCACGGTCCCACCATCCGGCCCCGGCCTCTATCTATATAGATTCTATCTAGGGGCGCAGAACCTGGTTTCGGTGCCGGTCGAGTAGCTCTCTCTTCTTGTCCCGGAGACGGAGAGAGCGAGGTGACCTGGGGATGGGGATACTCATTGGCCCTATATCTCAAATGAAATGAAATGAAATGAAATGAAATGAAATGAAATGAAATGAAATGAAATGAAATGAAATATATTTCGGCACGGCAGCCCGGCGTTCTGGGAAACGGAACCTGTGGCCCCGGTGGTGCAGCAATGAAACACCGTCGGCCCTATAGAACTATATATCATCACTGCAATCCGTATGCGAATACCCCCACCCCATACTGTACTCGCAAGTTTCTCCCTCTCCGCACTTACCATTGATACAATCAATGGGAAGGGGGCCCGACTGACTGATAGGAGCGAAGAAGCATGGGAATAATATGACTGCCGGATGGGAGAGGAACACTTCCCCTATATATAGATATGGCCTCCGCCGGGGCGCCATATCTAGAATCCTGAACTCTATCTGGAGGGGTGATTACATGACCAGCTCCGGTCGAGATGCGGGATTGGAATTGAAATGGTGCAAGAACATCCATCGAATCGCCCCGCCTACTATACAAGAATGGGTGGCGCTCGACCGACTGAAAGAACTATTGATTTGATTGGCGCGAATCTTCCGGAGTCGAACGAACATACGGCAAGAAGTATTCCTGGATTGGTTCCGGGCCCTCCGCTCCATATAGATATAGGGGAGATGCATATCAGTGCTTCAGTACCCCTTCTCATTCATGTTGTTCTCCATTCACGCCGATGTACTGTTCGTTCACGGGTCCGTCCGTGTTCACCAGTCAATATGGTAAGGGTGGTCCGGTTCTCGCCGATCAGATCTATGGGATTGACCAGCTGCCCTATCTATCCATCTCTATGGAAGAGGTGAGCCTGCGCGCTCCCCATATATATAGAGGGGCTCCAAGTAACCCTCCTCTAGGCTCCGCTGGACAGTCGTCGACGTTCCCCCCTCTGACCGTCCCTGCGATGGTTCCCTGGGATCAATCAATCAAATATACCACACCACCTAGGTCGCCAATTGACGATGGGCCTACGACGCATATTCTGTCGTACAGGCGGCTGTATCGAACATGCAGATGCTTCATCTCGCCCTCATGAGAAAGAGACCAGCGCGACCCGGTTCTACGTCCGAAGTGCTTGTCCAAGGGCCAACTGGAATCACCTTTGTCATTGTATACCCCCATATCCGAAAGAGATATATAGTGCCGGCGACGAAAGAACGAACGTGACTGGGATAGGATATTATCTAGTTTACAAGTTCTTCTTCGAAACATCTCGATGACATGAAAGACAGATAGAGGTATCGGCAAGGAACGAACGCCCCGTCCCTATTTTGATTCGTGGTTCCCGCGCCGCCGGGGGCGATAAGCAGTTGGCCTTGTTTCAGTCCGAATTAGTCCCCGCCCGGGACATCGGCTTCCGCCAACAGTGAACTCCTGAGGATCGCATCCCGCGCATATTCTGCATTATAGCCTGCGACTGATTCAGCTTCCGCTTCTGGGAGATCAAGAGGAGCTCGATTAGTTTCTGCTGGACGAGGGATGGAGGACATAACCAATACGGGGAACAAGGGAATACCAAACCATATCTGCCTTTGCGCCGTGACGATCTCACTCGAATTACGAGGACCTACACGTATTAGTACGGTGATAATGATCAGACCAATAGATACTTCGTGAGGGACCATTTGAGCTGCAGATCGTGATGCCCCCGGAAAAGCATATTTCGAATATGGGGGAGTTCCAGTTCCCAATAATCAACGAGAGGTGCCCTCTATGGACCATACGAGCACGTCCTCCGTCACCCCCACCGCGCTTACGGCTCTCTACCCCAACCAAGGCCGCCCCTCCTCCAAGCTAAGAGGGCAAATCCTCCGCCGACCAACTGCAGTTAGGGCCCCATATCTGAATAGGGGGCGCCATATAGATAGGGTCCCTCCCCCTCGGCCTACTCGCATGATTTCGCGGCCCTCTAGATATATGGGGCCAACCTTGATATACAAAAATCGAGGGCGGCTATAGAATCTATAGTCGGCGACCTCGATCGAGCGCCCCCACCCCATAGAGAGTTCTAGATAGGGGCGGTCAGTTCCTCGGAGGAACTCGACTGACCATATCTATCTAGAGGGGGCCCCCTATCTAGAACTCTCTATGGGGTGGGGGCATTTAGCATTTACGCTCTCTCCCGCCGTCTAGGCGGGCCCCCTAGACCCTATCTATATATGGGGCCCCCTATCTCCCATATATATAGAGGGGGGGGGAGAGAGGGGGGGCCTACTCTATATAGCTTTAGGGGTGAGCGATAGGGCTATATAGAGTTTAGTTGGCACCCCCCCCCTCTCTCTATATGGACTGATAGGCCGGGGCGATGGAATATATCCCATCTATATAGAGGGGGGGGGGCGACTATCTAGAGTCTAGTCGGGGTGAGCGATAGCGAACCGATAGCCCTATATATCATCTGGGGGCGGCTATATAGAGTCAGGCACTCGCCATATAGAACAGATATATAGGGGCCCCGAGGGAAAGCCCTCTCTATCTATATGGCGAGGGACTCGTGCCGACGTTGGGGCATTTATTTCTGAATCGAGGGCCTCCCCCGACGGCCTACTCTCTCTAGCTGGGCCCTATATCTATATAGGCCAACGGGAGAACACTCGACCGCCCGCCCAGATCCCAGGTCTCTCTAGATTGGAGATTGGATGGGGTTGGGGGGGCCCTCTCCCTCCAGATATAGATAGAGGGGCGGGAGAGAGCAGAAATGCCCGACTATAGCTATAGAGAGTCGCCCCCTATATATAGATATGGCCGACCCCCCCCCCCCCACCCCTCTATTGGGATAGGGGATAGGGGATAGCGAGGCCGAGGGGGAGGGCGGCTATAGCTATATATAGTCGTAGTCGGATATATAGAATAGAGGGCGCTCTAGAACAGAACTCTGGGCGGCCTACTACCTACTCTATAGAGCTCTCGACCAACGGGAGAGGACCCCTGTATAGAGAGTATAGGCGCCTCCCCCCCGGGGAGGGTTGGGGCCCTATCTCTATATGGGGAGGTGGAGGGTCCCTTTCTATCTAGATATGGCGATGGAATATATCCCATCTAGATAGAGAGGGGGGGAGAGTAAGGCACTCCCCCGACTACTATAGAGATATATGAGATATATAGCTGGGGGAGGAGTGAGCGATAGCGAACCACCCCTATAGATCTAGATGGCGACGGGACTATCTATATGCTATGCTCGGGAGTATTCTCTATATAGCTGGGAGACTCTCTATAGTCGGCACCCTATACATCTATATGGCGACGGCCTACTCTATATAGGGGTAGGGCCCCGGCCAGCGGAGCAGAGCATAAAATAGAGCCGTGGGAGCCCGAGTTCGGGCCAACCCCCCCCCATATCTAGATAGGGCGCCCATAGAGATATCTATATAGGGGGGGCCATCTCTCTATATAGGGGGCCATAGCCGCCACCCCGGCCGACGGCCCGGGGCGGCTATGGCTCTCTATAGGCACTCGATCGATAGATCGAGGAGGACGAGTAGGGGGGAGGAGGGCCCTATATCTATATCTATATCTATATAGGCCCCCCCATATCTAGATAGGCCCCCCCCTCTATCGCCCATCTATATAGAGGGGGGGGGGAGATAGGGGGGGGGCCTATCTAGATATGGGGCACTCGGCCCCCTATATCTATATCTATATGGGGCCGAGGGAGAGGAAGTCGAGGGCCATATAGATAGGGAGTTCTATATTCCATATCTATATAGGGCCGTTGGCCGGGGCGCCAATGAAACTCTATATACCATCGCTCACACCCCCCTCTCTATATAGATGGGATTGATATATTCTATCGATCGAGAGCAGAAATGCCGTTCGTCTGCGAAAAGCCGCTCCACGATGGTAGAGTCTCATCCTGCGTGTTGGCCGGAGTTGCAATAGTCACATTGAACCCTCGGATATGCTCGGAAATCTCGAAATGATCTTCTAGTTCCGGGAATAATTCGCAAAACTCCGTCTCCATCGGGAACTGGATGGAGTTCTCCCGTATCCGGACCGGAAGGTCGTTTTCCGACATGACTGCCGAAATCTTTTCCAAGGAATTGTACATCATATGCCCTCGGAGAGTGCTTCCTCGTGAGGAATCAAACATCATATGCCCGCTTCGTCGTGCGACTCCCTCTTTCCCCGCCCGTTCCCGAGAGCACTCGACCCGATCTGCCTGTGCGAATCTCTGACCGCGCGGAATCTCCATAGCCAATTCTCCATTGGAACGGAATGCCTTTGGAACTACTACGATTTCACACGATCTAGGAACTTCCGTGATGTTGGCGTGATTCGGTGTTGGCAACGGATCTTGACGTAATACATTTCCGTGATGAAAATGGAGTCCATTGGGTGTGATGAACATAAGTTTGCTTCCATATCTATGATATAATGAATGAGCACTGCTCTCCGCTCTGCCTCAAATCGAATAGAGAGTGCAGCCTGAACGACTCATGACCGGCCTGCCCGGCCTATACGCCCTAATCAGAAAGAAAGGCCTATCTATATTATACCATTAAGGTAAGGATAAGGTAAGGAGTGGAGAGTTAGTTCGCTGTCGCTCACTGCATGCAATCACCGATAGGGAGAGGGCGACTCTCTCTAGTCGGCACCCTCTATATATAGATGAGATGGCGGCCCCCTCTCTGATCTCTCTATGAACGGTGCCCATCCCATAGAGAGATAGGGCCCATCTAGATATGGCGACGGCCTACTCTAGGGCTCGACCATCGGAGCATAAAAGCGAAAACCGTGGGAGCCCGCCAACCCAACTAGATCTCTATTCTATATCTATATAGAATAGAGATCTATCTATCTATCTATCTATCTATCTATCTATCTATCTATCTATCTATATCTATATTCTATTATATAGCCATAGCCGCCACCCTATAGAAATATATGGCGACGGCCCTCGGGGCCCCCATAGAGAAGATCTATAGGGAGGGGGCTCGATTCTATGGAGGGGGGCGACTAGATCTAGTCGGGTCTGCTCCCCGGCGACCCCTATCGGTATGGGGAGGCCTATAACTCTATGGGGTCACCCTATCGGCGCCCCTACCCTGGCCCCCCCCTCTCTAGATATGGCCCCCATCTATAGAGAGGGGGGGTCGAGGAGGACGAGGTCATTAGTGAAGTCGGGGTCATAGGTCGAGGAGGGGGAGGGACCCTCTATGTCTCTATTCTCTATAAAGATATGGCGACGAAGGGCATTTATGCTCTCGTCCGAGAGGACCCCTATAGAGAGAAAGATCTAATATATGGGGTTGAGGACCCCCCTATCTATATCTCGTGGTATATAGAGTTTAATTGGCGCTCTCCCCCATACCCATACCCAGATATTAGAGTAGAGAGGCCCTATCTATATCTGGGGCCCCCCTCTCTATAGATGGGGGAGATAGGGTTTCATAGGGGGTCCTTCGGACCCTCGCCTCGCCTCGACCCCCCCCCCTCTCTCATCTATATGGGGGCCCTATCTCTCTATGGGGGGGGGCCATATCATATATAGATAGGGGGGGGTTGAGTAGAGAAAGCAAAACAAAAATGCGAGTGCCAATCCAATAAAGAGTTGGCACCCTATATATATATATAGATATGCCCCCCCGATCTTATCTTCTCCCCTATATAGAGAAGGGGGGCCCTATAGAGAGAACTCCCTATAGATATGGCCCTCGATCTATCGCCCCCCCCTCCATAGAATCGAGCCCCCCCTCCCTATAGATCTTCTCTATGGGGGCGCCATATATAGATAGGTAGGGGGTGCCGACTCTATAGCAGCCGCCGCCGCCCTCGCCATATATCTATATAGGGGCGCCCTCCCCTAATATCTGCTCTGCTCTGCTCTGCTCTGCTCTGCCTCGGTTTCAATTGCTGCTTGCCATTGAATCTCGTGGACCCATTGAGACCGAAATTGGAAAGGGAGATGCGAACGGAGGGGAATAACCGATCGATGAAGGAACATGAAACCATTCCGTTTCGATAGAGGTACGGAAAACGATTGGGGGCGATAAAGTAGGTAAAGTGGTTGAGTTTTGCGAGCTGTTCCAACCACTGCTGGGGATTCCGAGAGCCAAACGGGAATGAATACCACACATCAGAGTCAAGATCGGGCTCCCTAGTGGAATGTTGAACCAATTCATTTCGAATCGATCAAATTGGTACGGGAGTTGTAAGATGGGGAAACTACGGAAAACACAACTGATTCTAAGAACCCGGTGACCTACCAATTGCAGAAGTGGGATTCCGGGCGAGCAATAAGTACTTGAAGGATACGATTCAAGTGTACCATCTTCTTTATCACTCCGAAAGAAAGGCTCGGGGGGAAGAGAGAACAGCGGAGAAATCCGAATCGGACCTGAATGGGAATGACATGAAAAGTCTTTTTCAGAACCCATGATGAAGGGCGTTACGACGATATACGAGAGAAATGGAGAAGAACTCGTGATTGGTGTGGGTAAATGGAGTAGAATCTGTTTATGGAATAGTCCAATAAAGAGTCGTCTCATTTCCCTATTCCTTCTTTCTGGCGGCTAGTTCTGGAGTTCGTAACCCGGAGATTCCTCCTAACTGACCTGCCAGATATAGGGGCGGGGGAGGCAGCGTCACCCACCCACTATTGGAAGAGGGGAAGAGGGAGGCAGCGCCACCCACCCACTATTGGAAGAGGGGAAGAGGGAGGCAGCGCCGGATTCCCACTGTCAGTCATTCGATTGATCCCATCGTTGATCCCATCGTTGATTATATACGTAATACGAATTCTATACTCCACGTAATACGAATGCCCGCGAGCTATTCCAACGAATCTTCTCCCTCGGCCTCCCCCCCCTCCAGATAGAGTTCATAATTCTAGATAGGGCCCCATATATATAGAGGCGCATAAATGACCCCGGGCCTCCCGGGGTCAGCGCCTAATGACCTCGACTCTATATGGTTTAGTTGGCCCCCCAACTTACAATCACTTTAGAGCCCCCCTCCCCCTCCCTGAACTATCTTATCTATCTGGGCGGCCCCCTCCCTGAACTATCTTATCTATCTGGGATCCATATATGGGGCGCCCTATAGAGATCTGACCGATAGAGAAGATATAGAGGAGGGGGGGTCGGCCATATCTTATCTATATATAGGGGGCGGCGTTGGGCATTTATGCTCTCTCCCGTCTCCCCCGCCCCTGGCGGGCCTCCCCCGCCCCGGCGGGCCTCCCCCGCCCCTACCCTATAGATCTATCTGGGCTGGGGGCCCTGAATGAGACTATAGGCCAACGCCCTATCGGGACCCCTATCTATATAGGCCCCCCAGAGAGATAAGATCTCTAGGGGGGGTGGGGGGGGGGGGCCGCCCACCTACTATCTGATTGGGGGGTTGGGGGGGGGCGGCTATGGCTATATATAGATAGAGAGTGGGCCCCTATCTAGAATTCTATCTATGGAGGGGGGGCCTAATAGAGTCTAGATGGCCCCCCATATAGATATACAGGGCCCCGCCCCTATATATCTATTCTCGCTATATCTAGTGCCCCTATATCTCTTCTCTATCTGGAGGGCCTCCTACCTAGATATGGGGTCGATAGGGCCCACCCCTATATCTCTATCCGGAGAGCCCCCCCCCTGAACTCTCTTTTCTATCTGGAGGAGGAGGCCATACCATATAGAAAAGAGAGTTCAGGGGGGGCCCCGCCCCTATATCTCGTAGGAGGGGGAGGGCGAGGGTGCAGGAAAGAGTTCGGGCCGCAACTAGAGATATAGATGCCATATAGATATAGTAAGTCGAGGGCCGATAGGATATAGGGCTACCAAACACTCCAGATAAACCCGGGGCAAACAAACATTCGGTCGAGCCCGGTCCTGTCTATGTCTATATGGGGGCAACCAACACTCTATAGGATATGGCCGCCCTCCCCTATCTCTTTTCTCTTGCCGGATGCTGGGGGCCGAGGGATAGGCCCCCCCCTCTCTCTATATGGGGGGCCCAGAGAGATAGGAGTTGGGCCGGGCCCCCCTCTCTATTTAGAGGGGATCTATGGGGGCCCCCCCCTCCCCCCTCCATATAGAGTTGAGAATTCTAGATAGGGGCCCACTCTCTATCTATAGATAGTTTCTCTGTGCCAAACACTACACATATATCTTTAGTACCGACTGGCTGGCTCGTGCCAACAGGCACTATTCCATATAACCGATACGTGCCAACAGGACTATCTATATAGCCCCAACTGCCATATATAGATAGGGGGGGCCGCCCCTCTATATCCAACCTAGCACGAAGCTCACTATGGAATGCAGGAGGATCCCCTATCAATCCATATAGGGAGGGGGGTCGCATTCCGGCTCAGCGGGGCCATCTCCCTATCTCCCGGGGCAGCAGACCAGCCGCTCCCTCCTCTCGCCACTCGGCCCTCTATACTATATAGATTGCCGGGGCGGAGTAGAGTATAATTCCACTCGGTTCCGATAGAGATAGGTTTCTATCAAACACTCGGCTAGATATAGAGGGGGCCCAGACTAAATAGAAATAACTAGGGCAGGCCATCTATCCCATCTCTCCCATCTCTATATATAGGGGAGGGGGCAGCTACCGGGCTATTGTATCCAAAGGAGTGATACAACCAGACCAGATAAGTAAGCTCCCTCCTCCGCAACTAGAGATATAGATGCCATATGGATAGAGTGAGTGGGGCCGTGCCGCCCTATATAGATAGATATGATGTTGATATATGGCCACCGAACTCTCCGAAGCAACTATGGATATAGGGGCCCCCTATATTCTAATTGGCGTATAACGTATATGATTCGAATTAATACAACCCGTATATGGTCTATATATAGATCTAGTGCCATCCATATAGACCATATACACGGCTGGCTCTCTAGGCACTACCCATATTCGGCCACCTATATCTATGGTATGGCAGATGGGCCCGGGGCCATATCTAGAGAGGCCCCATATATAGATAGGTAGGGGGGGGGGTTGTCAACTACAGATAGGATTGGGGTGATAGGCCGAGGTTTATTTCTTTATGGCTATATAAAGATTCTTTATTTCTTTCTTAGATATAGATAGAGAGAGGGCTTTCTTTATGGCTATATAAAGATTCTTTATTTCTTTCTTAGATATAGATAGAGAGAGGGCTTTCTTTATTTCTTTATGGCTATATTTCTTTATTTCTATAGCCCCCTATATAGATCTATATGGCATCTATAGTCTATAGTTCTCTCGGGAGGTATAGTATATATATATATAGATAGTGGGTCGCAGAAAGTCGAGATCTATAGGCCCAGATCGAGATAGAGATAGGCCCAGATAGAATAGAGCCGAGCCTCTCTATTAAGTTGGGTCGGCTCTGAGAAAGAGAAGGGCTATACTCTCCCAAGCCAATATTCTGTATTATCGTGGAGGTTCGGAAGGGCGGGGCGATAGGGGCGGGCTAATAAGATAATAGTGCCCGGGTCGGGCCGCGGGGTCGGGGGGGAGGACCCTCTCTACGCTGCTATGTGTTGAGGGTGGGGCCGGGGAAGCCGGGGAGGCGAGAATGGGACCCCGGCGCCTTCACCCCGACCCCGTCCGCCTTTCTCTTCCGAACTCCGGCACCCCCACCTCGCTTCCTCCACGATTTGATTGGGGATACACGACACGATTTGATTGGGGGTGGCTCGGCTATCTAGATAGATGGATAGAGAGAGGCGGCCCCCCCCCACCCCCCCCCTAGATCTCTTATATGGGCCCATCCCATCTCATCCCATCCCCTATAGAGGGGAGGGCGCCGACGGGACGGACTATCTATATGCTATGCTCGGGAGGCCGAGCCATAGTCTAGATAGGGGATAGGCCGACCCCCCTCCCCTTGAATCTATAGGGCTATAGGGGAGTTCAGGGAGAATTCTCTCCAGCTATATCTATATATATAGAGGCGGGGGGCATAGATCTAGATAGGCGGATGGATAAGATCTATATAGGAGAGAGGGGGGCCTGAATGAGACTATATGGCGAGTGCCCCATATCTGGATAGGGGCCCTCGCGCCGACATCTCTCTGTTCTGTTCGGGAGGCCGAGGAGCCTACTCGATCTCCCCTATAGATGTTGGGGCCCCCTATATAGAGAGTATAGCTGCCCCCACCCCACCATCTAGACTCTACTCCATATAGAACCGGCATAACGCTATCCCCTCTCGGGGGGCCCTATAGTTCTATCTGGGGCGCCATATAGAGAATCTAGGGGACCCTCCCCCCCTGCCTGCCCCTGCTTTATTAGTTTAGTAGAGGCCCCAGGCCCATATACCGAACAGAGGCGCCCAGAGTTCTAGAGAGGAGTCCCTCCCCCCAGCCCCTCTCTCTCTATGGTGAGTATAGGCGTCGGGGGCACCCCATAGTTCAGATTAGATAGGGGCCCTGACTATAGAGAGTCTAGTCCCCTCCCCCCAGTTCTGCCCATATAGTTAGATAGGGGATCCTCCCATATAGTTAGATAGGGGCCCCAACCCCCCGCCCTATAGTTCTATCTGGCAAAGATATAGTTCATAGTTGGTCCCCGTGATCGTGAACCACATCTCTAGTTCTATATAGAGGGCCAACTCTAGATATGGCCCACCCCCACCACATCGTGTATCGTGACAGCTAGCTTCATAATGCCATGCCCCCATAGATATGGCGTGTGACAGATCTACCACATCGTGAACCACATCGTGATCAGTTCAGTTCAGTTCTATATAGAGGGAGAGGGAGAGGGAGAGGGCGAGCCATATAGATCTATAGGCTGAATACTTCATACGAGGAGTGCCATATCTATGTATAGGGGCTCCAACTACCACCCATATAGTTAGATGATTGGTTCCAGATAGAGAGAGAGGGCGACCCAGAGAGTTAGATAGGCCTTCCAGATAGAGAGAGAGGGCCACCCATATGTCTAGATAGGCCTTCCTCCATCGAATAAAGTGAGTTGAGTTGGGGGGCCAACTCTCTATATGGCCCTATCTAGCCCTATCTAGATATGGCAGGGGGGGGGGCCCATATCTATATATAGGCCAGATAGAGAGAGAGGGCGACAGAAGAGTTGATACACCGACCCATATCTATAGATAGGCCTTGATACACCGCCCCTCTATTCTTAATACTCGATACACGGAGTACAGAAGATATAGTGATAGTTAGATAGGCCTTGATACACCGCCCCTCTATTCTTAATATCCGCCCCTCTATTCTTACTTAATATAGATGGGATAGGCGGGCATAG